ATTAGGAGAGAGGAGAGGGAGTAGGAGAGGAGGGGAGATAGAATTATGATTCACAATGCTACGCACCTCACCCCCAAGCCTAAGGCAAGTAAAAGGCAAGCCTTATGAATCTTACACAGGCATGGAGAGGTGGCGCCTATCTAAAGCAGGGTAGCCTGACGGCAAGGCAGCAAGGGGTAGTAGTAGTCGTACTACGGTAGTAGTAGTAGAAACTATCAGTTTATTTTATTGTTTTATTGTTTTATTATTTGATTACAAGTATTTGTCTGTTATTAAGATGGTATAGTTGTTTTGTCCGGTTTTCTATTGACTATTAACTAATGACTACTAACTAATGACTATAAACTATTGACTATTTTACTATTTTAGTACTTTAGTATTTTAGTTTTTTAGTATATTAGTATTTTTGTATTCTGCTGGACTATTAACGAAGGTATTGACTATTGACTATTGACTATTGACTATTGACTATTGACTATTGACTATTGACTAATTACTATTTACTAATTTCTATTTACTACTTTAGTGTGGTACTATTAGGATTGTAGTGTCAGTGTTAATTTAATTGCTAGGACTACTTGTTAGTTAAATTGTTATTGAAATTGTTAGGGTTAGTGTAAATGCTAGGGCTACTTGTTAGTGATTTAGTTTAAGTATTAGTTTTCTGGAGCCGTAGAAGTGTAAGTTGTAATTTTGTAAATGTAAGTTTGTAATTGTAAACTGTAAGTTTAATTGTCAGTGCCAGTAATAGTGTAAGTAACAGTTTTTAGTACGTTATACTATAAATTATTAGTAATATTGTTATATTCTTTATATTGTTATCCTTTCAATTAATAGGGAATAGCTTTGTAATTAGTAGAAATAGTACTGTAAATAGTAGAAAATATTACTGTCTTTTCGGTTATTTAGATAGTACCAACTAGTAGTTAAACTTTAAATAGTAGTTAAACTTTCAATAGTACCTAATAGTACTAAAAATAGTAGAAAATATAGTAGCAAATATAGTTAATTAGTTAGTTAGTTATAGTTATAGTTATAGTTAAAGTTATACTTATAGTTATACGAGATAGTTAAAGGTTAAAGTTATACTAATAGATATACTAATAGTTATAGTTATAGTTATTATTATTAATATTGTTTAATTTATAATAGTTTGAAAATGCGATTACAAATACATATGCATATAAAAGGCCTAAAACAAAAGGATACAGTAACTTACTGTAATTTTTCTAAATCTTATTTATTTAGAACCCTTCCTTCATGTTTTTATTTATTGTTAGTTATTTTATTATTATTGATATTTTATTCTTATTGTTATTGTTATTATTATTATTTTATTATTATTTGTTTATTACTTCCTCTAAATTGAGTTTGGTTCCTAACGTAGAACGGCTCAGTGATAGGGCAGGTATTACAGAGTGCAGTGAAGGTTTCTTTCTCCGGTATTTACCCTGTATTTATACTGTATTTATCCTTTATTTATCCCTCTCCCCTATCCCTCTCCCTCCCCCTCCTCTCCAAAGGAGGGGGAGAGGAGGGGGAGTAGGAGGGGTTGCTGTGGGGTTCTTCTCTAATAGTATAGATAAAGAATTGAGGTTAATGATTGATTGATTGGGATTATTGAGTGATTGGATTTCTTGTAGTGATTGATTGAGAGATTGGATGAATTATGAGTGATTGGGATTATTGAGAGATAGAGTGTTTCAACGGTTAAAACATAAATAAGAAATAAATAAGATAATAAATAACTCAATAAATAACTAAAGCCCTAAATAACTAAAGTAAAAAATAAAATAACTAAAGCCAAAAATAAAAATGAAAGGGCAGTAGGTTTAACCCTGAAATTATGACCTATTTGTATTAATAATGATAATTACACTCTTAATTTGTAGCCTTTAGCCTTTAGCCTTGAAGCATTTAGCCTTTAACCTTTAACCTATTCGTTCCTCTCTCTTGTTTATGTTTATATCCTCCCCTCCCTTAAGGAGTTGGAGTTGGAGTTGGAGTTGGAGAGCCTACAGAAAACCGCACAAAACAAAAAGAGGGGTAAATTCCAGCCTTGCATTAAGGCAACGGATTCTTAAAGGTATAGTTAATTGGCAGTTATAGCGGGCGAAGACTTTAGGAGTTAATTGAGGGGCAATAATTTTATTTTCTAATACAAAAGGCAGGATGACTTAGCATTCGTATATTAATATATAGAAGAATTAGAACTAGTTTTATCTCTAGTAGTTCGGGGGCGTAGAGCCACAGTGCGTAGCCTACTTTTTTTGGTGACCTTGACTATGCAATCCCTCCACCGGCTCACCTTATAATTTAATCCTAAGTACAGGTGTTTGGCTCACCCTATAATTTAATCCTAAGTACAGGTTTTGGGTGGGTAGTCTCAGCCGTCCCAAAGCCCAGACAAAAAGGGCCAATAAAAAGCCCAGCACAAGAAAAAGAGAGCTTAACTTAGTACCTAATCGTCCTTAGGTTAGGAGGTAACTTACGACTGTTTTTGTTACTTACGCGGGCAGTTTTTATTAGGGGAGTTAGCTGCCCCCTTTTAGTAGTGGTTATTAGGGGTTAGTAGGGGTTAGTAAGGGTTACAGCTGAAGGAGGCCATTTCGACGACTGTTTAGGGTTAGGCCTTTTGTCTCTCTCAGTAATTAAGTTAATGAAAAAGAAAAGATAAACGACCTTAAAAAAGAATGTTAAAAAGGAGTATTCGTTTGTATAAACTCTAGAACCTTTTACTATCTTCTGTGTTATAAATAAATAAATAAATAAATAAATAAATAAATAAATAAATAATATCAGAGTATATAATATAATATCATATAATAATATAAAAATAATATAAAAAGTAATAAAGTCTGCCAGCAGAGATACTTAAGATTAGAACAAAAAATAAATAAATTATTCTAAAATAAAATATTTACTGATTCAATTCTAAAATTGTGTGATCATTACATTCTTTTTAATAACCCAATCGACTTAAGGCTAGGCTTAAGGGGCTAGGCCCGCTAGAATATCCTCATTTAAAAATAACAATAATTCTTAGACTAAGAGATTAATAATATAAAAATATCATTACTTCAGTCCTAAAATTAAGATTAAGATTAAGATTGGATAGGTAGCATATTGAATGCATGGAAAGGAATAGGGCTAGCTAAAGTCCATTCTAAAGTATTAGTTGTTTGAGTTTCATTTTCAAATTGACTTACACTTGTAAAGTAAGGAGCAACTGCCCAAGGGTTATTAGAGCAAGCTGGTTGGTTTGCAAAAATATCAAAAATGATATACCCAAATAAAACAGTAGCAACTACACTTATTAATGAACCGAAACTAGATACAGCATTCCATCCACTAAAGGCATCTGGATAATCGGGGATTCTTCTTGGCATACCGGCCAATCCTAAGAAGTGTTGAGGGAAGAATGTTAAATTAACCCCGATGAATAGAGTCCAGAAATGAATTTTACCTAAGAAGTCGTTTACTGTTCGACCTACGATTTTCGGAGTCCAATAATAGAAACCGGCAAATAGAGCGAATACGGCTCCCATAGATAATACGTAATGGAAATGAGCTACTACATAATAAGTATCGTGGAATGCAACATCTAAAGAAGCATTAGAAAGAACTACTCCTGTTAACCCACCAATAGTGAATAAGGCTAAGAATCCAATTACAAATAATAAAGGTGTATTGAATCTTAAACTTCCACCATATAATGTAGCTCGTTTTCGGCCTTCGACCATCACAGGTCCTAGCTAGCCTATTCGTTTCAAAGATAAAATGGCATTGTCTATAAAAAAGCAATACAACATAAATATCTTCTTATTCAAAGTAGTTTTTCTACTGTTGAACACCGTTACCGATGAACCGGACTATGTCTTACTATTTCATAGAGTCTAATCTTATTCCTTAGAAATAGTGGGGCGTATAGTCTCTACGCTTTTACACAAAAGTTTCCTAATACCCAAGGCCTTGTACTCAGCCTCAAGCTTTTCACCCCAAAAGCAGGCCTGGGGTGTATGTGATTTAGTTCGACGATTGTCCTTATCTCATTCTTTTTCTGAGAATAAGGGTTTCTCTCGAGTTTGCCCCTCTCTATTAATGACGGTCCCCCGTATCGTCGCTATTTCACGTGTTTGCTACCAGTAATTTTATAATGCATACTCCGAGGCATATGTTTCATCAAGTCATTACTAAGTTTTTTAACTGAGCTTCGACTGATGTAAATGACAGGATTTCCTCGTTGATAGTGAATTGTACATTTACAATTAAATTTATAAATTAGTACACTAATTAGACGTACAACATCAATAACTGTAAAATTATCAGTTTGAAGTACAATACCTCCTCCTTTCACAGTTGTACCATCTCCACAAATTCAATGAGCTAGACCTTGAATGGTTAGCTTATTATAAATGTCTTTAGGTACACATTTAACTTTATTTATATAGAAATCATTATATAGTTCAGTAAAACAAGTTAGTGATCGAGTAACAAATACTATACCACAGAATACCTTACCATTTAGTTTACTTCGAAGAATATGAGGATAAGCTCCACAATAATGAGAAAGTTGAAGAAATGTAAAGAATAGGTATTCACTATTTCCTATTGATTGTTTTAGGAATAGTCGTACTTGTCCATTTTTGTTTGCTTTACTGACCCAACCATCTGATAACAATATTCCGACTACAACACCATACAGATCTGGTGTCAGACACACAAGATGTTGAAGAATAATATTATAGCGAGGAAAATTCGTCGTAGAACTAAGATTAGTTTGAAAAATAACTATATCTGTACAAACATTGTTTACAGGATAGAGGTGAGGAAATAGATTAGCACGTGGAAAACGTTCACGAAGAGACTTCGTATAACAATTATTAGAGTAGGCCAGAAAGGTCTTGCTAAAGGACCAGTTAAGCCATGAGAATTGGGTCGAACGACACTTTGTATATCACAAAATTATATTTGTCTCGATATAAGAGCTCGAGCTCCCACCGAACCGTGCAAGATAGTTACCCATCACACGGCTCTCCAACGTTACTTGGTTTCATTGGTGACTTTCATAGGTTTATTAGACCAATTACCCTTGTGTAATATTAGATGATGTTCTCTACAAACTGGAATTTGTCTTCGTTGGATTGCTATCATATGTTTATGAACAACATTCCGCGATTTAGCTATATCTTTCAGGGCTCTCACGTGATGCATTTGTATATTTTCGAATGAACCACAGATAGCACAAGGTGCTCCTTGACTTGATATTGTCTTTTCCAGTCTCCATGCCATAGAAGCTAGATGGTTTTTGGAGGTCGATTTTCTCATGTTCCATATACGTTCAAGGAATTCCTCTGATCTTTCCCCTTTTTTAAGTGCTTTAAGGTACTCGGGGTATCAGTCTGGAGAAATTTTGTTTCCTTTGGGTTTAGGTATTTTATGGTATCGATCGAAGAGTATACCTTTCAGTTCTTTCTTTTGTCCTTGAGGGGTATCTTTCTCATCTGCTCCTACCACTGACTTAGCTCTGACTCCGATTGGTCTACTTAGGTTATTACCAGCTATTTTGAAAATTGCAGCAACAGTTCTTTTTTTGAATTTGGCTGCATACACTTTCGCGATAGAGTACCTTATAATATATGCTGTTCTAGCTATTGCTTGTCTCCTATTACCAGCTATTGACCACCACTCGCTTAGTCCTTTTAAGATAGAGTTTACCTTGATGTTGGTTTGAGATTGTGGAAGACGTAAAAATCTGAAAGCTGGTAAGGGATTACCGTCGCCGTCACAAAACTTTGCCTCGGCTAGTCGAGCTATCACCCTTTTCATGTTCACATCTAGTATAGGTATTGTCATCTTTCGAGTAACTATTTTCCCTGCATAAGATTGTTTAATGAAAAGTTGTCTTCGTGTGAAGATGTAACCTAGGAATTCGATTCCCTTTGAAATATGTGAGATCTTAGTTTTCTCTGGGATAAGTTCAACATTTAGCTCGGTTTTTAGGAATTCTTTTACTTTGTCTCTTATCTCTAAAGCCATGTTTCTAGGTCCAAGCACCCCAATAAGGAAATCATCTGCATATCTGATGTATTTACAGTTTCTGTAGTCTGGATCGTTATGTATTCTACTTGGAATTCTCAGTTTGTAGTACTCGGTTTTTTGGCCAGATCTTAGTAATTTATGAGCTATAGGATTTTTCTTCCTGTTAGCTGGAGTTACGGATCCTTTATATTGTTCAATTAGCGAGTTCATATACTGATCTAGTTCATTTAGGTAGATATTAGAGAGTAGAGGACTAAGTATTCCACCTTGAGGAGTTCCTACTTCCGGTTTGTAATAGTCTGTATCATTTTGAAAGACTTTAGCTTTAAGTCCGGTTCGTATAAGCTTCAATATTAAAGGATCCTGGATTTTTCTTTCTAGGATGTTCATAAGAATTTTATGATCTATCTGTGAGAAATAGCTTTTGATATCCCCTTCTATAAACCAAATCGAATCTTTCATATTGGTATTTATCCACTTTAATGCTGTATGACAACTTCTGTTGGGTCTGAAACCATGTGATAGATTGCTGAAGTTAAGTTCGTAGATAGGTTCTATGATTGTTCGGATTACTTCTTGAACAAGTCTATCGTTAATAGAAGGTATACCTAAAGGTCTAAATTTACCTGGTTTACCTTGTTTAGGTATCATGAGTTCTCTCACTCCAATTCATGAGAATTTATTTTTTAGTACTGCCTCTCTTATTTCTAATATTCTAGTTTTGGTTAATGAGTCAATGATATCTTCATCTGGTCCGCCTGTTTTAGAACCTTTTTTGCTTTTAAGCTTTAGGTAGGCAGCAAACCATATAGAATCTTGTTTAAGTATTCCCCGTAAGTCATCAAATATTCTGTCAGGGTTCTTATGGCAAGTCAGCCAATGTTCAGCTAGAAATCGTCATCCTTTTGGTATTTCCGATTGCTCCTGTACAGGTGCCAGATTGTTCTTTCTGCTTCTAGTAACGTATGACCTTACTTGTCCCATTAAAGGAATAGTAAAGTGTTTAGGTCCCTTTCCAATCTTGAAAATTGGTACTACGGACCCTCTGCCATCTCTCTTAAACTTAAGTGAATGAGAGACTTCACCGGTAGCGTATGCGACTCTTGAATTGATGAATAAGGAGACTCTTTTGTAACCTGTCCTAAATGCGATTAGTAACGTCTTAGTTAAGGAAAAGCCTTTGAAGTAAATATTCACCTTCAAGGAACCAAGAAATCTATGTAGACGCTGAATCCATAGATGGGCGTAATAACTCCCGAAGTTACTTGAGTTTTGGTAATTCAACCTCATCCTTAATCATCCGATGGTCTCGAAATCTATCTTGGGCCAGCAAATTGAGTTTGCGCCAGCATGTGCCCTCATTATTCTTTTTAGTGCAGGCTGTTGTCCCCCTATCATCGCTGAATCGGAGTAAGCACTACGACCTTCAGTAAATTCCACTTTACAGTTTGCTATAATTAGCAACAATTTCGCATACACTCGAACGGTCGCCCAGATCTTAATCCCAGTTGGCACTGCAATTACCATTGTAGCCGCAGTAAAGTATGCTCTAGTCAAAAGCAATAGGACTATATCTTCATCCAACTCTTGTACTTTTATGAGTACTGTGTATCGGTACTGTTTGGGTACTTTTTATATGTAAAAAAACTTTTAGGTGTACTTTTTATATGTACTTTTATGAGTATTTTTCCGTTTTACTATACCCTTTTGTTAGTGTTAGTTTTAGTGTTAGTGTTAGTGTTAGTTTTAGTGTTAGTGTTAGTGTTAGTTTATTTTTTTTTAAGTTTTTAGTAAGAAGCAAGATTTGCCTATTTCTTATTGAAGGAGCAACGAAGCTATCTATAAGTCCATAGGAGTAAAATAAACCTATAAATATAAATAATTTAAATGTTAGTTAACTTTCTAAGGATGCGTTGCTATACTCAAAACAAAACAAAACAAAACAAAACAATTGGGTATAGTTAAGAGATTGGAGTAGGGCGTGTTAGTCTCTGAGGTTCTTCTGTATTTTTCTTATTTTAGCTAATCCTTCTAACTTAAAGTGTTCTTTTCTTTGAATAATTCTATAAGCTTTTCTTCATTGAAAATATTTAACGTGTTTACTTGAATTTAACTGGTATTTATCAAAGTAATCAATAATAAGTTTAGCTGATTTGAAATTAGTTGAATTATAATTGTACAATTGTTCTGATTCTGTAGCCGTATGGCATAAGTAGTAACTACCACCAAAGGCATTTTTTAAAAATTCTAATAACTCATTTGTTTTTTGTTTAATATGAAATTCTAAGGTAACAGCTTTTTGAGTGTTTGGCAGATTAATTATAAAACAACTATACTCTTGAGTATCAGAAAACCCAGTTAACCAATGATTAGACAATAAGTCAAATTTAGCTTTAGGTAAAATATCCACATTAAAAATTAAATCGTATTTATGTTGTAATAATTGATCTATTATTTTATTAGTTAGAAATTTTCCATTAACTAATTTTAATACTGTTTGTAATCCTTCAGAATGTTTTAATACGTATCTTACCGTCTTAGTTCCTTTCAAACTATTTTTATTGTAAATTTTATTTTTATTTTTATTCGTTATAACTGAACCATAACCTATTCTTTTTTTAATCCAATAAGCTAAAAAAGTGTCATCTGCGTGAAAAGCGATCTCAAGATTCTGTGCATCAAAATTCCCATCCCCTTCAATTAAACCGGCTAGATAATAACCAAATTCTTTATCAGTTTCAGGTTTTCGGTGTTTTCCTAAATGATCTGATATCTTATATTGTTCAGCTGTATCCGCTTCTGGTTCCTGTTCAGGTATTTCTCCTTGTTTTGAGTTTGAGAATTGTACTAGTACTGGAATTTGTTCTTGTGATTGTACTAGTACTGTTTGAGGTAAGATACCAATTAATTTTAGTAATTCATAAGAAAGATCAGAATTACCTGCTGATGGCTCGTTTTCAGTTTGGATTTTTCCTAGCAGTCTTTGTTTAAGTTCACTGAGTGGACCAAGAAAATATTCGAGTTTTCCAGCATACAGCCCTATACTTAAAAGTAATGTTACCATTATCCTAGACACTAAAGTATCTACATCTAAACCTACTGAGAACATGTGGTGCATTGTTATATAGAATAGCTAACTACAATTTTATCTGCCTGCTACGCGCTACGCGTAGAAAGAGACTAAGAATTTATACTCTTAGTTAGTAGTTTCAACTCTCTAAACCGGTTTCACAACCGGTATTGGACTATATCTTTATCTCGATGTTATAATATTTTTTATTAGGCTTTATATATTTATAAATTTTGGGTACTCTAGCCTTTATTTACTAGGCTAGTATAAAGCCGTACCTCGGTTATTAATTAAGCTAAATTAAATGTTAATAATTTTGACAATAGCTCTAATTTTTTCCAATCCTTCAGGTCTCAAGTGTTCTTTTTTTAAAACCATATTAAATACTTCTAGCCAGTGTTTAAAAGATTGAGCTTTTTTAGTTTTAAGTGGGAAAGTTAAAAAATAATTACGAACAGGTATTAATCCTTTAAATGAGTTATTATGATATCTATAAACACGATTAGTATTCCCTCTAACAAATACTTGTCCAAAATTAAATAAATCACGAACAAGTAGTAAAGTGGATTCTGCAATTTTTTGGTCTAACAAGAACCGTAAAAAACTCGGTATCCTGAAATAGTATTAGATCGTGGATTTATTAGAACATTAAAACAACCTTCTGCAACTGTAAAACCAGAAAGCCATGCGTCTTTTAGGTTTGGCTTAATTAATGTAGCATTTAAATTTAATTCTTTTTTAGGTATAACTTCCTTGTTAAATTCTGTAAAATTAAAACTAATGGGATTAGAGCTATTAAAGGTATTAATTGCATTAATACAATTGGCTAATTGTTTTTGTCGATAAGGTAAAACTAAATTACCATTAAATATGTAGATTAAAAGTAGAATACTTTGAGGATCTGACACAAAAACCTATAATAATTATTGTATTGGTGTACTGTACCAAAGCCTAAAACTTCTTTGATATGAAATAAAATAGTTCCCTCTTTTTGAGTTAAAACAAACCGAGGTTTACCATTTGTAATTAAAATAGCACCATCCCCTTCAGAAAAACCTATAAACCAATTTAACCAATCCTTGCTAATTAAATTTTTACTATTATTGGAAAAAAAAAAATATATCAAAATTTCGAGATATCTCGCGTATAGTCTCTGAGGAACTCTTTAAATCTTTGTTATTCTGATTACAGAAGATATACGGATTTCCTGCAGATTGAGTATAGCTAATAAGATTATAACTATAAAAAGTACTTATTAGCACTAAACTGTTTCAGCATATAGCGAGATTTATTACCCTTATTTCACAATAAGGGAGAGCCACCTTTTGACTCCATACCAAGAATCCTAATATACCAATAGAGAACATTGCGTACACCATCCCGATATAACCAAAGATTGGTTTACCTGAGAATGTTGAAACTATGTGGCTCACAATACCAAAACCAGGTATAATTAGGATATAAACCTCTGGGTGCTTTCTCCATTATAATTTGCTTATAATCCTTAATCCCTCCTTAATAAAATTAAAATACGTTTGTCACCTTTAGTAAAAAAGATAGACATTAGGTTTATTCTAGGATTACAGCAAAGTTTACGAAGAAAAGGACTATATCTTCAACTTATTTCCATTTATTTATAAAATCATTCCATGCTTTATGATGAATACTATTTGCTTTATAAGCTCCTAGTTCTCGTAAAGTAAAGTAATCTTCTATAAGAAATAATCTTTGTGATTTATGACTTCGGCTAGTATGTGTTTTAAAATAATTTAACATATTTAAAATATCTTCCCGGCTTTGTATAGACCAATGATAATAACCATTCTGAGCACTATCAAAATATACATATCCTCCAAATACATCTTTATAGTATTGTACATCTTGTAATAGTTTATTTACTACTCTAATACTTAATTGAGGGTGATTTTTTTTAATACTCATTGTAATAGTACCATCAGCATCAAAAAATCCAGCAAACCAATTAGATTCTTTATCTAATTTATTAGGGTAAATAACAGAGATTTCCAGATGTTGACAAACTCTATGTAATTGTAGCAGACGTGAACTGTGTCGAATATAACCGTTTATAGAATTGATAAGATTAATCATACCTTGTTTATTATGTAGACGATACCGATAAGCTTTAGCTCCTGATCGCAATTTTATACTTCCTCCTAGTTTATCTTGGATGTAACGTAAACAACGTAGATCTTCAAGTCCCATAGTAATTTCTAGGCTGGTATATCCTTTTTTACTTACTAGGAGACTGCCATCTCCATCTATTATTCCGGCTAGCCATTCACAAAAATATTTGGAATAAGGTGCTACGCGTGTAGTCTCTGAGGTTCCTACTAGACTACTTGCGTGTCGTTGGTTACCTGCTGATTGTGTCTCAATCTGGATATTTTGACTTGAACGGGATTTATTTTCTTTATATTTTTTAAGATAATTGTTATTGTTATTGTTATTATTTTTATTATTTTTTTTATTTAATTTTAATAAACCACTTATGTTCGAAGTAATCATGATTGGTAAAAGACATTCCCAGCATATAGCGTAGTACGGATTCAAATTACAATTAAATTTATAATTAAAAAAGTAATTTAAAAAATCGGGCCATAGTTGACCAAAGAACCAAAACAAGTGTTGGTATAGAACAGGATCACCTCCTGCAGCTGGGTCGTAGAAACTTGTATTAAAATTACGATCCGTTAGAAGCATAGTAATTGCCCTAAATTATTGATATACGAGACTACGTCTCATGAATACTAACTAAAAACCTAGTTGCATTCTTAAAAATATAAAAAAAACAAAATAGATATATTTAGAGTATATGCTCTTCTATTCACAAAGAAGTTGGGAATATTTCTTAATAATCTAAGTTGTAAAATTTATTTAAATGATTTCAAGTAAAAATAGTTCTCTTATCATTCATTTCCGATTTTAGAATTAATACTTTATCAATATTTTCCTTAGAATATTTAAATTTAGGATTAAATAGATTAAGAATTTCAGTTCAATTACTTAAATCTAGAAATTTAGCTCCAAATAAAGGATATTCATTTAAATAATTAACTAAAATCAAATTACTTTCTAAATTTAATGTTCTGAGCCTATATTGAGGATGAGGTGTATTTTCTCTTATATTTTTCAGAGAAACATTTAAAAATTCAGCGATATCAGCTAAAAATTTTTCATTATTATAGCCTAAATGATCTTTTTTTCTTTGACTCAATTCAAATTTACATTCTATTTTAGGATATTTTCCACTCATAGTAGTTCTTACGCTAAAATGACCATCAGATTCAATCATTCCTGATAACCAAGCATCATTTTTTAAAGCATCCGTTTTTAAAGGTAATTTAGTTAAATTTAAATTAGGGTTTTTAATATTTAGCCAATCAATTAAATTGTAAAGAGAATATGTTTTAGGTGTTCTCATATTTCCATTTAATAAATTAACTAATTTTAATATTCCATTTTTATCATTAATATTTAAAGTATAGGCATTAACTCCTTTTTTTCTAATTAAAGAACCAAAGCCTAAATTTTTTTGTATTAGTAAAGCTAAAGGTAAATCCTTTAAATGAAATACTATTTGAATAGAAGGATAGTAAAGTTTACCTTTATAAGATCTTTCTGTTTTAGGAACAATAATTGTACCGTCTCCTTCAATTAAACCAGTTAAGTAACTGATAAATTTATAACTATTATTTAATGAATAAGTGGCGGGGCCACTGTTATTTAGATTAAAAAATAAACTATTACAACAGATTATTTCTGGCGTGTATTCTCTGAGGAGCCCTAAAAGATTAAAATCTAATAAGTTTCCTGCTGATTGACTTTCAAATAAAATATAACTATAACTATAACTATTTAAAAAGTGTTTCCAGCATATAGCCAAATTTAAAGCCGGCACAATATAACATTTACCGGCTAATACGGGTAATGATAATAAAAGTAAAATTGCCGTAATGAAAATTGCCCACACGAATAATGGTAATTTATGTAATGACATTCCATTAGTTCTCATATTTAGAGCTGTACTTATGAAGTTAATAGCTCCTAATAATGAGGATACACCCGCTAAGTGTAAACTGAAAATAGCTAGGTCTACTGAAGCCCCGGAGTGTGATTGTACTCCCGCTAAAGGAGGATAACAAATATTAGTTAGGCTATAGCTGCAGACTTTTTTGTTCCTTTCTGTAAAAATAAAAAGGGGTACAGCCAAGGTAGTCTACTACTGTAAAAAGCAACTCAACTAAAGCCTATTTAAATGTTGGTAATCTCATATTAATTCTGTAATTAATACTATCATTACACTCTCTAATTCTCACTAGAGTTCGGACTATTCCTTCATCTTATTATACCTCTTTAGTATAATTCATATTTAATAATGTATTAGTTTTTAATCTCATAATTCTTACATCAGATCTTATTTTTTCTAATTTTTCAAAATCTCCTTTATGTTTTATAAAACTTCGAGACCATATTCTGTATTCTACAGATTTCATACCTTTCATAGTATTTTTTAAATATTTTATTATATTTTCTATTGCTCTAGAATTAGTTGTAACTAAAGAAAAAGTTCCAGATTTTGTTATTTTTACTGTAGTCTTAATGCCTAATAAATATTTAATAGCAGTTAATACTATTTTGTCTAGTTTTTGTGTAATCTCAAAACCATGTACTAATCGTTTATCAGATTTTTTCACTAAATAAAAACTCCCTTCTGCTTCAGTAAAACCAACTAACCAAGGTTTACTCATAACAGTAGAAGCAGTTTTAAAATCAGTAATTTCATTGTTAACAATAGACCATATAGGAGATATGTAATTTTCAGTAGGTTTACTAGACACAATTTTATTAATTAAATTATCTTTTTCTAGTTTACTTAAGCTACTGTTAGACAGAATTTTATAAGCTTCTTTAAATTTCATATAATTAAATTGTTTAGTTGTTAGAAGAGGATACTTGTCAAAGATTGGAAAAATAACTGATTCTAGTGTAGTTAAGTCTCGTATTCTATAATGACCTTGTTTACCTCCTGTTTCTATGTAGATACTTCCTACCTTTAACTGTTTTTTTATAAAATGTAAAACTCTTAAATTATAAGTATTTTGACTTAATTTATAAGTTAAAGACCATTTATTATTTTGATTTACTATAGAAAAAGTTCCATCTCCGTCTGTAAAACCTACCAACCATTGATAAAAAATTTCATTATTTTCAGTAAGTGTTTGTTTATGAAAATTTAAACTAAAGTGTTTTTTAAGATGCTCTACGTGTAGTCTCTGATGGATAAAATTTAGTTTATTTTGTATCCAGGCGAATTGTCTCCATGTCAGTAACGATTTTTCTTCCATATTTATTTTTAGTGTGTGTTTATGTTTATATAAATATGATGAGCTGTTACTTCCGAGTAGAAGAGTTTCTCGCATCGAGTAGAGTTTATTAATAATTATATTACTATAATATGACAGCTTATCTACAACCGTCCATCCTGTCAATTAAATTTATTACAAGTAAAATTTAAACTAAGTTAATATTTATAAAATTTATTTAAATGATCCTAGTAAAAATTTGTTCTCCCCTCCCCTTCTCCTTCTCCTTCTCCTTAAGGGGAGTGGGGAGTGGGGAGTGGGGAGTGGGGAGTGGGGAGTGGGGAGGTAGTATTAGGAACAATAATTGATCCATCCCCTTCAATTAACCCAGCTAAATAATAGCCAAGTTGACCATTATTTTTATTTTAATTTTGGTTTAATTCTGTTTTATCCGAGATATCCTCAATTACTTTATAATCAATAGAAATATTTAAAGAATAAGTCAAATGTTAAAATATTCTTGTAATAAATTATCCTTTATTTTTCAATATTGGCTGGACTATATCTTCAGCCGTCTATAGCTAATTCGACGGGGCTTTACGTGTAGTCTCTGAGGATCCCAGATATTAAGGTTTCCTGCTGATTGTCCAATCTTGTAAATTGTCACCCTTTAGGTATTACAAGCTCTAAGGAGTTCCCAGCAAACAGTAAAGTTCTTTATAGTAATTACTTACTATTCAGGCACAGGGAAAAAGTACCTGCTCCGTTTTCTACTAAAGAACTCATCAATAGTAAAATTAAAGACGGAGGTAAAAGCCAGAATGAAACATTATTTAATCTTGGGAAGGCCATATCTGGTCCACCACAATGAATTGGTAAAAAATAATTTCCACTAGAGATAGGACATGCTTCGCAGCGAATACCCCCTCAAAGAACCGTACGTGCAGATCGCCCTGCATACGGCTCACCCGATCAAATTATTTCGACCTCCTGTCTCTGTCATGTAAGTAAAGGGTTAAGGTCTAGATAACAGCGGAAAATACACAATGGAAAAAACTAAACAGTGTTAATGTTGATGTTTCTTGTGACAGTAGGAGTGAGTTAAAGCTAAATTTGAAAAAATAGACTTATTTCCTCCTTTCTTGATTGGGTTGATATGGTGAATGTGCATCATATTGTCATGTAAATGATCAAAATCAATAGGTTTAGAACATAAACCACACAGTCCTTTTTGTTTCTTGAAGAGTTTTTCTTTTAAAGTTGGAGTTTTAGGTATAGATAGTAATGCTAGACTTAGTTTAAATTTTAAGAATTCGTAAAAATTAGTGTCAAATGCGTGCATCTTTCTTAGTTTGAGAGGTAATACGTACTTAGTGGCTGAAACAATGGGATAAACTGACCCGGGGTTTAGTAGGTAAGCTATTTTTGTTTTAGCTTCATCATTGAAGAAACGAGAATTAGCTCGGGTTATACCATGGAATGTCCATTTCGTATTTTTGAATTTTAAAATTTCCTCTCCCCCTTGCTTTTGAGTTCCTCTAGGTAGCAAAAGTGATTCACCTTTCAGTGGTAGTGGGGAGTTTTCAACTACTTCCTCTTCTTTTGAAGGCTTAGTTCTTAGGTAATACATTTTCGCTAGTGTCTTTTTACCTAAAGTAGGATGTTTTTTTTTCATCCAGCTCCATATTAAGTTGTAAAGAGCATTTCTAACTACAGATCTATAGTGTGAACTATTTTCTAAATTGTAATATTGTGCTCAAGCTCTGATTATAGGATTCAGTCTATAAATTAATTCAATAGCTGAGAGATTTTGTGAGTTGCTTATAATCTCTTTTAGTTTTTGTATGAAGTTTCTTACTTTTTCTTTGTTAGGGAATAGAGCTATTACATTGTTAGATTCTTCTCTAGAGTAAATCATGGTTCTTTTCGAGGACCATTTATGACTAAATTTAAAAGTGTACCCTAAGAAATCAAGCTGACTATTTTTGAGCGCTAGACAGAAAGTTTTAGTTTTTTTAGGCGAAAGGTATAGACCTCTTTCCTTAAGGAAATTATTTACAGCTGGAGTTACATACTGGTTAAGTATGTTTTTGCTTCTAGCTATAATTACAAAGTCATTAGCATAACGAACTATTGAAATCCCCATATTTATTCTAGTTAATGTTCCATCTCTTAATCGTACTGGTTTTCTTTGTTCAACTGAAGTGGTTATAGGATAAATGGATTTAAGTACTACATCTTCTAATCCGTTAAGTGTGAAATTAATAAGAGTCGGATAAATTATTCCACCCCCCCTATCACCATTTATAGGATTAGTGTATATACCTCCATCCAATATTTTAGCTTTTAACCATTTATTTACGATTGATTTAAGTAAGGTATGTAAGAATAAGTTTTCAATCAACCAATCATGACTAATATTATCAAAGAAGCCTTTTATATCCGCAACCATGATTCATTTATTTTCATTAGCTCTCATTAACGTTCCAGGATTGGAATTAAGATACCTAGCTTTCAGAGCATTTCTTGCTTTGATGGGGCTAACGGATCTTAGTTGGGATCTCAAGGCTCCAATGGCTAACTTACAATCTCGATTTGTTCTAAATCCATAGCTATTAGGGTCACTAGTCAGTTCCACTAAAGGATAAAGTACTAGGTTAACTAAAGCCTGCATAGCCCTATCTCGAAGTGTGGGTATCCCTAAGGGTCTTTTTTCAGAATTATCTGGTTTGGATTTGGAGGGGATCCTTCTTAAAGCATTAGGTTGATATTTATTTGGATGGTAAGTCATTTCTCTAAGATATTCTATTAATGTCTCAAACATTTCTAATTTATTTACTTTGTTGATTGATTCATTATCTACACCTGGAGTTCTAGATGAAGAACCCGGTTTTGATACTATAATCCAACTCGCATATTCTCTGAAAGCTAAAGATCTAACAAGACGCAATTGTAAATCAAAGACTTTTTTGTCATGCAATCCAAGTTTTTCCGCTAGTCGCACTAATTCAATTTGTTTTGTCTCGACTATTTCTTGTCCTTCGAAAGGATTGTAAGAATTTAGATCGATCCTAGAAGTCTCAGACCTACTTTTTTTAGGAAGATCCTGGGTTGAGTAATTTCTACCAAATTTGATTACTGAAACCTTGATTAGGCTTACTGAATTCTGCAGTCTATTATTAAGTAATAGCCCCGTTGGTTTAAAAGTCTTATAAACTTTACGAGTATCCGAAGAGTTACCTCCGGCATTTGCTTTTTCAGCTATCTTGCCCCCGTGTTGGCTACTAATTTCTAGCATATGTTTTGAAAAATAGTAGGTTAATCTTAACGTCTCCTTTATTATTATTATTATTATTATTATTATTATTATTATTATTATTATTATTATTAAAAAGGCTGCACCCAACAAGATTGATTCTATAGGATTCAATCTTTGACCGAGGTTCCCGCGTTTAGGCTGTAGACTGCCAGGTTTTATTAATATGATTATTAAACCAGGATTATTTATTAAGTCTCCTCCTGTTATGGAATGTCCCATAGGACTGATCAAAGGGAGTACGGATTCAAATACTCTCTTTCCTATAAACTGGGACTTCAATCTTAATGACAGCAGATTGTTTGTCGGTGAACCATTTTTAAAATGGAGGTTCGCTTTCGCTAAACTTAATAATATCACTAGGCAAGGTAGGGTACTTAAATATTTATTACTGTCTCTATTCTTTTCCCATTTAACAATTCCTCATAACCAAGGCTCGTTGGCCCTGATCACATTGCTTAACCTTGATCCGTTTCTATGTTTTAATAGATGATCAGTACAGATCTGTGTAGTAAACACATCTACAGATTGTCCGCGTCGAAAAAATCCTCCTACCAATCCAGGCATACGACGGTTGTCTAATGTTTCCAAAAGAGCTGGACTATATCTTTACCCTTTATTTTTAAAACTTAAGCTACTCTTTAATTTTTGTGTTTAATTTTTGTGTTTATGTTAAACTAAAGATACAAGTTCATTTTATTATAGAAGGGTATTTCGCGTATAGTCTCTGAGGATCCTACTTAAACTGTAGCAATTAGTTCCTATTAGTTTGTTTGTTTCCTGCTGATTGCCCAATCTTTATACATGTTACTGCTTCTATATTAAAAATAATTCTATTTATTGACTGTTTAAGTTATAATATTAATATAAAGAGCTAGTTTATAAAGCTTAAGGGTTTCCCAGCAAATAGCGAAAAGAAAGTTATGAATTACTCCATAACCCGGCTATGCCAAATGACACAAATAATAATTTAAGTTACATAAGTTATAATTTATCTAACCAGTTTTTATTTAAGGTGTAGGTTTTTTTTGGTTTTCTCAACTCATTAAGAGTCCCTCCTGTAATTACAGGTGTATCATAAGAAAATTTCCATTGACCTCTAAAATATCTTTTTTTAGAATTTCCATTTAAATAAGAACGTAGTGTTTCACGATCCGCTTTAAGGGCGCTAGCACAAGCATTAAGAGAAGAAAACTTAGTTTATCATTTTTAATGTTTTCTGCAAATATAGCGTGACTAACTTTAGTTTGGGATCGATCCTTCAATGCTCTTTCTTGTGAAAAAAGTATTATCAGATCACTTTCAGTAAGTAAACCTTCAGTACTATAGTTAGGTAAAGGTGTTAATGAAAAAATAAAGCGATTTAAAAAGGCTTTACCACCTGTTAAACATTCATCTAATGTTCTATGATCCATTTTTAGCACCAGGTATAAATATGTTTTAGATTCGAACCTTTGAATTAGATTTAATGTAGTATTGTCATAAACATAAACAGGACTTCCTCTTTCTTTCCTGTAATGTAGTCTTCAACTCATAGACATACTAGGTGTACGATTAGGACCTGCTATAGTCTGACTATTTAAGTCTGGAGACAATTTATTAATAAAATACTGTTCCAATTCTATAGCTTGCTCATTGGTTGCACCATTTTTCATAATATAGAGAGTTAGACTAACATCATTAAAACCATATTTATGGAAGTATCTTATAACAGGTCGAGTCCCTTTTGCTAAAACAGATGGCATAAAATACGGACAAAGACGGCGATACATAGAGATGCTACTACCTACATAACAAGATCCAGTAGAGCTTTGAAAGACGTATACTCCTTTAGCTTTTGTAGCTACAGCTGCAAGTTCCTTACGCTGACTAAAAGGATTTTTAATATAAATCTTAGTGTACTCATGTGGAGGACCTTCTCCGGTAGGTTGAGGATCTGGGTTTAATTCCCTATTACCATTACTGTTAGTGTTACTGTTAAAGTTACTGTAACTAAATTTAGATATGTTTGTTTTACTGCTACTACAAAAATCTAAAGTATCTTGTAGGTCATTGCTAATATCACTAATTTGAAGACTTAAACCTGACGTTACATTATTATTATTATTATTATTATTATTATTATTATTGTGTATTTTTTTAACCATAAAGAAAATCATTATGAATGCATGTGCGGAGATTATATAATTAGTCTATGTATTGCTGGGCTTTATGCTGTAAACTAGTTTGTATTGGTTGAATTATTTCTTTTTTTTTTGAGTAATCTTTATAATTCCTAGTTATTGGTGGATTTGTGTAAAAATTTTCTTTTTTTATTGGGTTTTATTTATTAATCTACATAGTTACGAGATTACTACTTTCTTTGAATAGTCACAAATTGTCACCAGGGATAGCCCCCTAGTAAGTTTAAAGGGGAATAATAGGGTATCTCTTTTAACTAAGGATAAGGCTATATTTTAGGTATTATTATAAAAATTGAGAGGGATAGAGCTAGAGATAGAGCTAGTAATAGTGATAGATATTGGTATAGAGATAGAGAAAGGGATAGAGAAGATAAAGTACCCTATTAACATTAACAATAACAATAACATTAACATTAACATTAACATTAACATTAACATTAACATTAACTAATGGATACACAATAAAGATTATAGAAAAGTATACACAATAAAGATTATATAAGGGTATACACAATAAAGATTATATAAGGGTATACACAATAAAGAATATAGGAAAGTATACACAATAAGGATTATAGCAAAGTATACAGAATTAAGATTAACTATAGCAAAGTAAACACAATTAAGTAAACACAATTAAGTAAACACAATTAAGTAAACACAATTAAGTAAACACAATTAAGTACCTAGTGGAGTTGGTACAAGTTATTAGATATAACTACCTACTTAAGTTAACTACCTACTTACCTAATTCTCCTATAGAAATTAGAGGTGAAGGAGTTTACTACCTACTTCTACTATAGAAATTAGAGGTGAAGGAGTTTACTACCTACTTACCTAGTGGAGTTGGTACAATAATTAAATTTAACTACTTGAGTGGGTACAGTAATTAGAACAGTATACACAATAAAGTAAAGTAAATTAGAACAGTATACACAATAAAGTTAATTAGAACTGTATACACAATAAAGTAAAGTTAATTAAAGTAAAGTTCAGTAAATAGTTAATATTAAAAAGTCATAATAGTTACCTTAATATTAATAGTTACCCTAATACTAATACTTATACTGACACTTATACTAATAGTGAACCTAATACTATTCTAAATACATAATTAATAATATAAATACTAATACATAATTAATAATATAAATACTAATACATAATTAATAATATAAATACTAATAGTAATACTAATTAATACTAAGACTAATAAAGGAATTAATATACTAATACTAATAGTTATAATAATATATAGTACTAATACTAATAGTGATAGTGATAGTGATAGTGATAGGGATAGGGATACTAATAATAAGACTAATAGTAAAAAGTATACTTAGTAACTAATTAAGGCATTAATAGAAAAACTAATAGTTATAGTAATTAATCAGTACTAATAATTAAGTAGTAATTAATTAATCAGTAGTAGATATTCAGTAGTAAAGAAAGTAACTATTCAGTAGTAAAGAAAGTAACTAATCAGTAGTAAATATTCAGTAGTAACTAACTAATAAGTAGTAATTAATAAGTAGTAATTAATAAAATTAAAATAATTAGTATATAGTTTATAGTTTATAGTAGATAGTTTATAGTTTATAGTAGATAGTTTATAGTTTATAGTAGATAGTTTATAGTTTAGGTATAAGTTCAATATATAAAATAATAAGTATTAAATAATAAATAAAGCCTAATAAATAATACCTAATAAGTAATAACTAATAACTAATAAGTAATAAGTATTAAATAATCATTAGTTTATGGATTAGTTTAAGGATTAAATTATGGATTTGTATATGGATTAGTATCAGGATTAGTTTAAGGATTAGTTTAAGGATTAGGTATAATTTCAATATATTAACAGTAAATAATTAGTAATCTAATAATAATAATAATTAAATCTAATAAGTAGTAATTAATAATAATTAATTAATAATAATCTAATAAGTAGTAATTAATAATAATTAGTAATCTAATAAGTAGTAATTAATAATTAGTTTATAGAATTTCGTATATAGTTTATCTTAATATTTAATAGTTTATAGTTTATAGTATATAGTTTATACTTGATAGATGATAGTATATCGATTATAGCAGATAGTTTATTGTTTATAGTTGATATATATTATAGCTTATAGTTGATAGATTATAGAATATAGAATATAGAATAGGTATCAGTTTATTAGTAGTAGTCCATAATAAGTAGTTATAGTAGAAGTCTACTTACAGTTCTTCTAGTTATGTAATAGTAAACTAGTAATATACTTACAGTTCTTCTAGTTATGTAATAGTAAACTAGTAATATACTTACAGTTCTTCTAGGATGTTCGTTCTAGTAAACTAATATTCTAGTCTACAAGTCTACAAATCTACAAGTCTTGCCAAAGGCTACTATAGTCTTATTAAACAAACTACTCTACTCTAGTCTACTCTACTCTAGTCTACTAACAGTAGTACTTCTACTAACTCTATAATTAGATAGTACTTCTACTAACTCTATAATTAGATAGTACTTTTACTAACTCTATTTTGAAATATTACCCCTACTTACTCTATAAATCTTACTTCTACTAACTCTATAATTAAATATTACTTCTACTTACTCTAACTCTATAACACTATACCTCTATACCTCTATAACTCTTAGTGATACGTGATAATGATAATGGTAATGATAATAATAAGTACTAATAATATAACTCTATAACTACTATAACACTATAACACTATAACACTATAACACTATAACACTATAACACTATAACACTATAACACTATAACACAAGAATGTAATTATCTAATGGAATTGTACTATAATTATCTAATGAATTGTACTATACTGTAATGATCTAAGGAAATTGTACTATATTTATCTAAGGGTATTGTACTATAGTGTAATGTAATGTAAATATCTAATGGAGTTGTACTATACTTTAATTATATTTATATTTATATTTATCTTTATAGGTGTATCAGTAATGGTATATTTATCTTTATAGGTGTATCAGTAATGGTATATTTATCTTTATAGGTGTATCAGTAAAGGTATATTTATCTTTATCTCTATCTTTATCTTTATCTTTATCTTTATCTTTATCTTTATCTATATCTAATGGTATAAATTGTACTATACTGTAAAGATCTAATAGAATTTACTATAATTACCTAATGTTATAGTTGTCTACTAGGGTTGTCTAGTGAACTAGTTTTACTATAATGTAAGAACTAATTAATCTTTCTACTACGTAGTTTATATTTCATGCTATCTATAATAAAAGGTTTAATTGCGTTATGGAGTGTTTTTGCATCCTTAGGATTAAATTTAATTACAAAATATTTTTTTTTGTGCGAGATTACTTCACTACTAAAGCCAAATTTCTCGTTTAATTCTTTACTTAAAATTAAGTTTTCAGTGTGACTATAACCTTGAGTATGTAGAATCATTGTTTTTCTATTTTTACTTAATGAACCATCACCCATTATTCAGTAAGCTAAACCTCTCTCTGTTAAATGATTTAAAATTGTACCACTGACTATTTTTTTAGTCTTATACTGACCATTCTCTTCTGGATAAAATAAATTTCATAAAAATTCAAAATGTGAATGTGAGAATGTTTTAAACCAATAACTTTTGATTAAGCCTTTTCTATTACCATGTAAAGTAATTCTGTTACCTGGCTCTAACATAAAACAGTAAGGTTTAAAAATAAAAAATAAGTAAAACAAGAATTCTTTTTGTAGATACCCTTGTTCAAATTTAATTAAAGGATGTTTACTTGTTTTATACATACAAGCATCACTTAGTATCATTCCTATTGCAATTTCTTTCATTTCAGCAGTTAAACCTGGCAAATTTGTTTTTCTAAACATCTAAATATCTAAATATCTAAATATCTAATAGTAATTTATAAATATCTAAATATCTAATAGTAATTTATAAATATATAAATATCTAAATATCTAATAGTAGTTTATAGCTTCTAATTATCTAATAGTACTTTATAGAATCTATTTATCTAATAGTACTTTATAATATATAACCTAATATTCTAATTATCTAATAGTACTGTATATATTGTAATAATTCTAATTCTAATTCTAATTCTAATTCTAATTCTAATTCTAATTCTAATTCTAATTCTAATAGTACTTTCTAATACATTACATAACATAACATAACATAATTATCTAATATCTAGCACTACCCTACTTCTATATACCAACTAACTACTTCTACCTCTAGCACTACCTCTACTTCTACCTCTAGTCCAGTAAACTCCTACTCTACCTCTAGTCAAGTAAACTTCTACCTCTAGTATACTCCTACTCTACCTATTCTTCTACTTACATCTACTTAAATCTACTTAATTCTACTTACATCTACTTAAATCTACTTACATCTACTTACATCTAATGCGAATTGCGTAATGCTACTACTAGTGCCTACTGTTAGGGTTACTGCTACTCTTAGTAGGACTCTTAGTCTTACTGCTACTCTTACTCTTAATAGGACTCTTACTCTTACTCTTACTCTTAATAGGACTCTTACTCTTAATATATCTACCTAAATGAACTAGTTCAGTATATAGGACTCTTAGTCATACTCTTAATAGGACTCTTAGTCTTAGTGTTTCTACTACTGCTACTCTTAATCTTACTGTTAGTGATTATGCTACTGCTACTCTTACTCTAACTTATAGTGCTACTCATACTTCTACTACTCTTATTAAACTAGTTACTACTACTCTTATTAAACTAGTTACTACTACTCATATAAAATTAGTTACTACTACTCATATAAAATTAGTTACTACTACTCACTCACTACTAATTACCTTCTAATTTCTACTAATTTATACTATTTTATAATTACTTACTTACTTACTTACTTACTTACTTACTTACTTACTAATTACTAGTATTTTCTACTAATTTCTACTATTTACTAGTTACTAATTATGTAATTACTATTTACTACTTACTACTTACTACTTACTACTTACTAAAGCTGTACTAAATCCGTACTAACTCCGTACTAATTCTTTACTAATCTATACTAACTCCGTACTTAATCTTTCTTTACTATACTAATCTGTACTTACTCCATACTTAATATTTCTTTACTAATCTGTACTTACTATTTACTTAATACCTACTTAATCTTTACTAATCTGTACTTACTATTTACTAATTACTTACTACCTACTTAATCTGTACTTACTATTTACTAAATCATTAATAATTATGTATTCACTCATTACTAGCTAGGTATTCACTCACTACTAACTAGGTATTCACTCACTACTAACTAGGTATTCACTCAGTAATAACTAGGTATTATTTCTTTACTAACTAGGTATTCACTCACTACTAACTAGGTATTCACTCACTACTAACTAGGTATTAATTCTTTAGTGGGAGTCGGTCTTACTTACATACATTCTTATATACAACCATACACACCTACATCCTTACATATAAACATATAAAAACATACTTACATATAAACATATAAAAACATACTTACATATAAACATAAAAATATACTGACATACTTAAATACATTGGTAGATTAAATATTCTTATAGGTAATTGGGGAGAATATAATAAGATATAATAGGATATAATAGGATATAGAATAATATAATAGAATATTAGATAAATTAAGATAATAGCATTGAATAGAATAGCATTGCATTGAATAGCATAGAATATCAGATAATAGCATTGAATAGAATAGCATTGAATAGCATAGAATATAAGATAATTAAGATAATTAAGATAATAGCATAACTTAATCAATAATATTAGTAAAGTAGAGTAGTAGTCTAAAGTATTCTATATTCTAGAAAGTCTAACTAAAGTAATCTATATTCTATATTCTATATTCTATATTCTATATTCTAGAAGAGTAGTTGTCTAGTATAAATATGTTGGGGTATACCTACACACCTACACAAACAATATCTGGCTAGGGTTATAAAGATTTGGGTTATAAGGATATCTGCGGGTAGATACAATATCAATATCAATTCCTATACCAATACCTATACCAATACCTATACCAATACCAATATAAGGGTTCTAGTGATATATGCTGGTATATACAATATAATGGTTATAAAGTTATATGCTTGTATATACAGTACAATACCAATATAATGGTTATAAAGAGTTATGCTGGGATATGCCTACCATACCAATATAAGTGTTATAAAGATAAGGGTTATAAAGATAAGGGTTATAGGAAGATATAAATATAAGTGTTATAAAGATAAGGGTAATAGGAAGATATTGGACATAAGGGTTATACGATACGAAGATAAGGTATATATGGTTTATAGTAGCTAATGGTTATAAATATATGGTTTATAGTAGCTATTGCATATAAAAATATGGTTTATAGTAGATAATGGTTATAAATATATGGTTTATAGTAGGTAATGGATATAAATATAGGGTAAAGGATATACTAGTTTAGGGTATTACTAGTTAAGGGTATTACTAGTTAATAGAATTGAATTACTAGTTAAGGGTATTACTAGTTAAGGGTATTGAATTACTAGTTAAGAAAGGGAAAACAGCTATGGGTTATACTGATATATGCTGGATATACTGGATATACTGGATATACTGGATAAACTGGATATACATACTGCTAGGGTAAAGGATATATACTGCTAGGGTAAAGGATATATAATAGTTATGGATTAGTGGGTGTTCTTGCTAATAGGGTATTCTCTAATACTGATACCCTCTGATATTAACTTATATTATCTGATATTAACTTATATTATCTGATATTAACTGATATTATCTGATATTTACTGATATTAACTTATACTAACTGATAGTTGTAATCTATAGAGTGTTCTTTATCTTTATAAAGGTATTATCTTCTAATACTTATACTTATACTTATACTTATACTTATACTTATACTTATACTTATACTTATACTTATACTAAATAATAATAGTAATACTAAATACTTATAAACCTATTCTATAATTCATAGAAGAATGAAAATATTCACTTACAATATCTCTCAATAAAGTTAAATTTTTGGCTCCTATAGTTAAGATCCATTGGTTATTTCGATCATGTAATACTCCAGTATATATATTAAACTTATCATTAATAGCTAAAGCTAATCTTTCAACTTCTTCTTTTTTATAACTATTAGTATAGATTCTAACTCTATTTCTACCCTTATCAAAATTACCATCTGTCATAATTAAATATGCTAAAACGATAGCATCCATATGTTCAAATATATTTTTAGGTATTATTTTTACATATTTATTTAAATCTTCGTTGAATTCATAAAACAAATTAAAGTATGGTACAAATATTGGTAAACTTTTTGTTTTCAGTCTATAATTAGTATAATTCTTAGTTTTACCTTTAATTTCTAAGGCTTTAACAGGATTACTCATTAATTCTTTAAATAAGTCTCCTAAGTATAAAGCAAATAACTCATATTTTTGACCGAAGCTAATTTCAAATCTAACATTTGAAGTGGGTGATGATCTATATAAACTACCGTCTCCTAACATAATTCCAATAAAAACAGAATTAAGTTCTATTGGTAAGTGTGTTCCTATATTTTCTTCAGTATTTATAATACTGGAATTATATAAATTTATTTTAGTTATTTTCATACTTTTATTTAAAGACTAATTAGTAAATACTAGAGAGATACTAATTACTAGAGAGATACTAATTACTCATTATATACTAAAGGGATACTAATTACTAGAGAGATACTAATATATACTAGAGATATACTAATTACTCATAATTAAGTCATAAATAAGTCCTAAATAATAACTCATAATTAAGTCATAATTAAGTCCTAAATAATAACTCATAATTAAGTCATAATTAAGTCATTAATAAGTCCTGATTAACTACTAACTACCTTCTAAATTACTAAATACTAATTAATAATAACTAATAAATACTAGATAATAAATACTAGATAATAAATACTAATAGCTAATAATTAATAACTAATAACTAATAGCTAATAATTAATAACTAATAACTAATAACTAATACTATAACTCTATAACTAATACTATATACTCTATAACTAATACTATATACTATAACTCTATAACTAATACTATATACTATAACTCTATAACTAATAAATACTTAATATATTAATAATAAATAAATACTAAATACTAATAAATACTAATAAATACTAATAAATAAATACTAAATACTAATAAATACTAATAAATACTAATAAATAACAAACTAGAAACTAGATACTAAATAAAGTATACTAGATACTAAATAAAGTATACTAGATACTAAATAAAGTATACTAGATACTAGATACTAAATAAAGTATACTAGCAACTAAGTACCTTGTGTCCGTCCTACATTAGCTACTATTAGATATAACACTATAATCACCTATTAGATATAAAACTATAATCACCTATTAGATATAAAACTATAATCACCTATCCCTGATCAGGAGTAGGAGTAGGACTAGGAGTATGAGTAGTAGTAGGAGTAGGAGTAGGAGTATCGAGGTCTTACTAATAAAAATACATATAATGGTTATACAAATATACAATAAGGACCTTCCCTCCTTAAGGATATGGTTATAAAATTGAGAATGATCTGGTTATGCTAATAGTTATTCTTAATAGTTAAAGATATAGTTAAAGATATAGTTATAATGATAGTTATAATGATAGTTATAGTTATGGTTATAGTTAATAGTTATGGTAATAGTTAATCTTAATAGTTATGGTATTAGTTAATCTAAATAGTTATAGTTATAGTTCTGGTAATAGTTATTAGTTATGGGTATAGTTAATCTAAATAGTTATAGTTACGGGAATAGTTAATGTTACTAGTTCTATTTATAGTTAATGTTAATAGATCTGGAAATAGTTAAGGTTAATAGTTATTGGAAATACTTAATGTTAATAGTTATTGGAAATACTTAATGTTAAGAGTTAATGTTAATAGTTATGGTAATTATGGTATTATGTTAAGAGTTCTGTTAATAGAATAGAATATAATATAATATAATAGAGTATAATAGAATAGTTAAAGGGAATCTAGTTAAGTATTCTTATAGTAAGACTCTAGTAAAGTATTTATTATTCTTAGTAGAACTCTAGTAATGTTTTTATTATTGTTAGTAGAACTCTAGTAAAGTATTTATTATTGTAATGTAAGGTATTGTAAGAAGGATTCTACTTAAGTATTAAGATAGTTAAATATTAAGATAGTATAGTCTAGAAAAGTTATCTATAGTAGAGTATAGTACTAAGATTATTAAGATTATTAAGATTACTAAGATTATTAAGATTATTAAGATTATTAAGATTATTAAGATTATTAAGATTATTAATATAGAAGAGTATAGTAAAGTATTCCTCCTATAGTATGGTATTCCTCCTATAGTTTAGTAAGACGTAGTAGTATCCCTCCTATAGTATTCCTCCTATAGTAATAGTTATCCTCCTATAGTAATAGTTATCCTCCTATAGTAATAGTTATCCTCCTATAGTAATAGTTATCCTCCTATAGTTAGTAGAGTAAAGTCTAGTAGAGTAGAAGTATTAAATACTTGTAGCAGAATAGAGTCTCTGTATAGTATAGTAAATTATAGAAAAGTATAGTAAATTATAGAAAAGTATAGTAAATTATAGAAAAGTATAGTAAATTATAGTATAGTATGGTAAAGTAAAGTATAATAAAGTATAGTGTATCCGTATATTATAGTAGACTAGAGTAGTATTCTGAATTACTGAATTACTGAATTACTGAATTACTGAATTACTGAATTACTTATTTATAATCTAATAGAGTATTATTATTAATTACTTTTAGCCTAATAGAGAGAATAATAGAGGAGTAGAATAAGATAATTTAATAATAGAATAATCTGTTCTAATAATAGAGTAGAATAATATATTTTAATAATAGAATAATCTGTTCTAATAATAGAGTATAATAATAGATTCTAATAATAGAATAATCTGTTCTAATAATAGAGTAGAATAATAGATTCTAATAATAGAGTAGAATAAAAAGATAAGAATAATATATAAGAGTAGAGTAGAAATATTCAATAACTACACAGTCTAATAGTAGAGTAGAGTAGAGTAGAAATATTCAATAACTACACAGTCTAATAGTACAAAGTCTAATAGTAGATTATATTTTTAATAATCTAATTATATTTCTAATTCTATTTCTATTTCTATTACTAATTCTATTTCTATTTATATTTCTAATTATAATAGTACACTTTTCTATATTGTTTCTAATTATCTAATAGTAGTAATTATAGTAATACTTAATAATAGTTATTACTAAATAGCTAATACTTAATAGTTAATACTTAATACTTATAGTTAAGGTAGTAGTTATGGTTATAATTATGGATTTAGTTGTGGTTATAGTAAGGGTAATACGTTAAGGTAATAGGTCTAATTATATGTTAGAGTAATAGTCATAGGCATAGTCATAGGCATAGTCTTAGTGTTAGGTATAGGCAGGCATAGTCTTACCTATTAGACCTAGAAAATTTAAGAGTCGTAGTACTTTGTCATAGGTATAGTCAATTTAGATGAAATGTTATTGTATTTGTCCTACTCATACTCATAGGAATGCTACTATCAATATTGTTTAGTCTACTCTAGCAGGAGTCTAGTACTAGTAGGAGTCTACTCTAGCAGGAGTCTAGTACTAGTAAGAGTCTACTCTAGCAGGAGTCTAGTTCTAGTAAGAGACGAGGTTGAAAGAGATTAGTAAAACTAATACCAGTAAACTAAAGCCTAAGACCTAAAGCCTAAAGCCAGCTATTACCAGTAGGATAGTCAAGTTACTACCACAATTAATTGGAAGCTACAGCAACCTATCCTTCTACTTCTCCTTTAAGAGGCAGGTTTATTAAGAGGCAGGTTTATAATTAAAAGGGATGATATATAAAGAAAAATAGTATAGAAAGATATTTAATATAGAATATAAAGATATTTAACATAGAATAAACATGTAATAATAATATAATTAAATATACAGATAAAGATAAACATAAAAATAAGTATAAGTACATAAAGAACATAAACATAAATAGGGTTAAGTTTACAGATGGTTCTGTAGTAGACCTGCAAAGTCTATCCCGTTAAGGTTCAATTCCTTCTTAGCCCTCTAAGCTATCATATATATGTTATACAGATATCCTCCCATTTATCAGTTAAGTTATAAAGATACCATCTTATTTATCAGTTTTACAGCTATAGTTATAAAATATCTAACTCATACTCTAACTCTTAATCAAAATCATAATCATACTAAAAAAACTAAGACTCATACTAAAACTAATACACTTATTCATATACATATTCATAGTCATACTAGTTGATAATGACAAATTGTAACTACTCATACTCATACTCATACTCATACTCATACTCATACTCATACAGAGGACTCAGACTTAGATTAAGACTTATAGGAAGACTCAACTGTGAATTCAAATAACATATTCATTTCTACTGCTAATACTGCTAATACTGCTAATACTGTTAATACTAATTACTTATTCTAATTGTCTTTACACTTATTATAATCAACTTTACTTAATCAACTATACTTAATCAGATAGCTAGGATCACGGCTACACCGTTAGCAGTGCCTGCGCTAGGGCTCCCCCCTTATGTTTAATGAGTTAATCCTAATACTATTCTTATCAATACCCATAACCCTATTACTAGCCTTAATACTGACCATATTACTTTCCCTAATAAAAATTAATATCAGATAATATAATAAAAATTAATATCAGATAATTTAATAAAAGATAATATCAGATAATACAATTAAATTAAATAAATAACAGACTATTCAATACTATTCAATACTATACAATTATACAATAATATATTACTATTCATTACTATACTAGATTCACTAAGCTATACGATAACGATACTGTACTATACGATACGAAACTATACTATACGAAGACTATACGTACACTATACTAATTAATCCTACAAGCACCCACCCCCACAGGCATATACTAGTTAAACTTCGCTACCAGGGCACCTACCTTTCCTAGTTACCCCCCCATTGTTATAAAACAATAAATTAATTTACTTATAATCCAATAAAATAATTATAATCAAATACCTATAAAAAATACAATACCTTTAATACTAATATTTAAATACAATACCTATAATACTAATATTTAAATACAATACTTATAATCCAATACAATAATGATAATCAAATACAATAAAATACAATACAATACCAGACAAGACAATATCTTATAATCAGAGAATATAGAATACTAATATAATGGTTATACAGATATACATTACTATACTATACTATACTATACGATAACGATACTATACTATACTATACTATACTATACTATACTAAAAGAGGATACAGGTTTCATAAATTTATACTCTAATAACAACCCCCACTCACTGATACAATAAAGTCTAATAAAGTTAATTACTAATAAAGTAATAAAAATCTAATAAAAATATAATTAAGTATAAGCTAATAAAGTATAAGCTAATAAAGTAAACTACTAATAAGGTAGGTCTAATAAAGTATAATAAAATTAAATTTATAAACTTTTACCTTCTAATTCTAACTATTACTAACTAGAACTATCTAATTCTAACTGTGACTAACTATCTCTAACTAGACAAGAAATTAGTCTTTCTAACTATTATTTACTATTACGTCTTACTAACTATTACTTACACTTAGTCTTTCTAACTCTTATTTACTATTACTTACTAATACTTACTAATACTAAATATTTATAACTATTAATTAATTATAACTATAATTATAACTATTAGGTCTTACTATTACTATAAGTATAAGTATTACTATTACTATTAGGTCTTACTATAACTATTAGTATTACTATTACTACTATTAATAATTCACACTCTGGTAACTTTTTCATTCTTAAAATAAATTCACTTTACTTTAAATACTAACCAACTAAGTCTCAACAAATAGAGAAAATGAGAAGAAATGAGAGGAAAACAGGTACCTCGAAAGGCCCAAATGCCCAAGTGCCCAGTATTAGTATAAATAAGTAACAGTACACGGCGCAAAGGCAAAAAAACCTTTCCTCTAGTGCTTTTTATCCTGCTCTGTAGAGGTGGCAACGTAAAGTAACAGTCCAATTCAGAATAAGAATAAGATTAAGACACAACAAAAATCTCACTAACAATAAAACAACAATCAATATCATGTTATCACTATTAATATTAGTACCAATTATAGGATCAATTATCCTATTACCAATGTCAGATAATACTGAAAGTAGTAAACTACAAATGAAAAATATAGCACTGACTACTTCTTTAATCAATTTATTTATTTCAATTAATCTTTGGTTATTATTTGATTCCAGTACAACTCAATACCAATTCGTCTCTAATCACATAGGAAGCTTTAACTTTGGAGTAGATGCAACTTCGTTAGTATTTGTATTACTAACAACATTTGTAACTCCAATAGCATTACTATCTAATCATAGCACAATAACTCAAAATATTAAATTTTTCTTAATTTCTTTTTTATTATTAGAAAGTTTACAAATTTGTGCTTTTGTTTCTTTAGATCTACTATTATTTTATATTTTCTTCGAAAGTGTGTTACCTATCTTATTTGTAGTAATAATCCTATTTGGACATGGAAAAGATAGATTAAGATCTGCTAATTTATTATTCTTATATACTTTAGCTGGAAGTTTACCTATGTTATTATGTATTTTATACATTTATAGTAATTTAGGATCTGTAGATTTCCAAATTATTTCTTTATATGGAATAAACTTAGATTATCAGAAAATATTATGGTTAGGTTTCTTTATTGCTTTTGCAGTTAAAACACCTTTATATCCATTTATGATATGGTTACCTAAAGCCCACGGTGATTCTCCTTTAGCAGGTTCAATTATTCTAGCAGCCACAGTTTTAAAATTAGCCACTTATGGTTATGTTAGAGTACTATTAGGTATGTTACCTGAAGCAACTAACTATTTTAGTCCTTTAATACAAACAGTAGCCATCGTAACTTTAATATATGCTAGTTTATCTACAATAGTACAACAAGATACTAAGAGATTAATAGCTTATAGTAGTGTTGCTCATATGGCAGTAGTAGTTTTAGGTTTATTCTCTAATACTATAATAGGATTTGAAGGAGCTATTTTATTAGCTATCGCACATGGTTGGGTAAGTCCTGCTTTATTTATGTGTGTAGGTGGAATAATCTATGATAGAACTGGAACTAGAGTAATACCATATATTAGAGGTTTAGCAACATATATGCCAGTATTTACAATATTATTCTTTATTTTCACACTAGCTAATACAGGAATACCTTTAACTTTAAATTTCTTAGGAGAACAATTATCTTTAATGGGACTATGGCAAACTAATCCTATCTTAGCCTTTCTAGGTGCTACTTCTATTTTACTGTCTGCTTGTTACTCTTTATTATTATATAATAGACTTTCTTATGGTAGCTATTCACCGTATTTACCTCCTTTCAAAGATATCAGTAGAAGAGAATATTATATCTTATTATCATTATTAATCCCTACTGTTGTTTTTGGTATATTCCCTAATACTATCTTATCTATTCTGCACTCTTGCTCTATTAGTGCTATTTACATATTTTAATATTGGAAGTTTTATTTAATTTTATTTCTTACTTCTTTTTTAATTATTTTTTTTAGTGTTGCCTCAGCCACAGCCTCAGCCACAGCCTCAGCCACAGCCTCAGTCACATAAGTGGTAAAAGGTAGCAGTAGGCGCATCTCTCTGGTCCTAATGCCAGACTATACTAATACAATAAAAATACCCTAGAAGGAATACAAACCAAATCCCCCTATTCAACTGGTTGTTAGGGTTGTTAGAAGAACCCAACAAATATTATATGTTATCTCTTTGATATGCCACACGAAAGGACAGAGGCTAGTACAACTACTTCTTAACTTATTTATAAAGGGTTACATAAGACCGTAGCGTTTTTTACTATTATAGAGGAGAGGAGGACTTATTCTACTCCTTGAAGAGGTCGGGAAATGCGTTGCAAACGCAAACTAACCTAGATTTACCTTATTTATAGTAAATCATAGACCAGATATTCAAGACAATACTTTACAGAAAGTATACTCCCAGACAATCCTACCAACCCTTATTAAAACAAAATTAACACACATATTCTTATAAACCCAGCATACCTCGAGATAAAAGTATCGTTGACAATATTGTTATAACATTAAAAATAATCAAATAGTAATTTAAAGGGGTTATTAAGGAAAACTAAGGCAAATTTATACAAAAGGAGGGAAACCCCAAAAGCTTTCACTAAGTATATTGAAAAGCGATCCTAAGGAAAACCTTTAACAAAACACTTCCTGAAGTAAAACATTTCACTAAGGAAAGGAAAGGAAATCAACCGAGACTCCGAGAGTAATGGCGAGTGAAATCGGATTAGCCTATTAGAAAAAAATTGAGTATTGAAACACTAACTATTAGTGAGACGTAATAAAAAAATCCTTCACCCCCCCTTGCAGGTCTTAGGACAATTAATTGCAACAAAAAGGCATCAAAGGATATTAATAATTTTCGTGATTATTATTTAAAACTTTATTATGTACCGTAGAAGGTCAAATACAAAAGTCCTGTAGATTCTCAAATCTCTAATATAAATCAGTACGATGGGAGAAAACTTGTCGGAACATAGGGGAACCATCCTCTAAGGCTAAGTATTATAAATTTAGCGATAGTGAATAAGTACTGTAAAGGAAAAGTCTGAAAAGCGAGTAGTAAACTAAATAACCGAAGCTGAGGAACTAGGTACAAAACTATAAACCAGTGGCGATAGAAATTGAACCACAATTATAGTCAAATATCCAGTACCCGTTAGGTTTAAAAAGTATAAAATACTTTAGATGAAATAGATAATGAATTAGTAACTCTATAAGCAGTCGGAATTCTATAATAACAATTAAATAAGAATGACGGCGTACCTTTTGCATAATGGGTCAGCTAGTTAATAGGAGTAGCAAGGTTAACAGCCCTAGCGAAAGCGACTGGACTAGCAAACAAAATTGCCATATTTAATCTAACCTAGAATTAATTAACTTTATTTTTAATTAACTTTAAATTTAAATTAATAATTCTGGGCTTATACCAAGGGTTTACCTAAGGTAAGGTTAAATTAGCATAATATGATTTAGCGCCAACAACTAAACCTTTAAGGTTTATCTTAAACATTAATTAAGAACAGATATTTAATTATAAAATAATTTATAGTTATGTAGAGTTAAATCATATAATAGTGACGGATAAGTTGCTTCTATTAGACCCGAAGCCAGGTGATCTTACCAAGACCAGATTATAATGGATCGAACGGATGAATGTTGCATAATTCTCCGATGAGTCTAGGTAAGCGGTGAAATGCCAATCTGACCTGGTGATAGCTGGTTTTCTACCGAAACATATTTAAGTATGACATCTACCTATAGCTAAATATAGCTAATAAATTTATGGAGGTACAGCAAGGAGTTTCCCAACAAATTTAAGGTTTGTGTTCTTTTAGTTGTTTTGTTAATCAAAATGATTCTTTAACACTTTAAACTAATTCGAGTATCAGGACTTACAAGAATTGTGCTTGGATCTGTTGCCTTTTACACGTTCAGGATGCGGGGACCTAGAAAATCTTACCTTTGGAAGCGAATCTCGAAATTACATAAATTGATGGTAGATATTCAGACTGCACAAGCTAAGTTGGGCAGTCAAGACGGAAACAGCCGAGAACACTGATCAAGGTCCCAAATGATTGTTAAGTGAAATTAAGGCAGTAGCCAATTCGTATACAGCTGTTAAGTGAGCCTGGTAGTCGCTACTTATAATGAACGTACGTAACAACGCATCAGCAGTAATAGAGAATGGTCGCGCCGACAATTTAACGGGTCTTAAACAATCAACCGATATCGTGTTGGTTAGGAATAACAGCCGTCAATAAGCTTATATTCTTAACCTAGGTAGTAGAACATTCAGTCTAGCCTATAATCTAACAGTGTATCATTGTTAAGTAGGATACTGAAGAGAGAATGCTGACATGAGTAACGTAAAAAGAAGTTATAATACTTCTCGCCGAATACGAAAGGGTTACAAATTAGAAAGGTTAAACCGTTTTGTGTTAATGCGGCCTCTAAGGACCAGAACCAAAGTTCTGGCTGATGAGTATAAATAAGAACACCCTTTTTAAAACTAATAAAGGGTCAAGAAATTAATTATTTTTAAATCGCTTACACTCTTAATCTTAAAGGAAAAAGAGGTTAGCATAATATAATTTATATTAGAAAGTTTATTTTATTAGGTATTCTATTTAGAACTCTTAATAATTATAATAGACTAGTTTAAACTATTTTATTAATACTACCGTACCCTAAACCGACACAGGTTCGTAGGTAGAGAATACTAAGGCGTAGAGCTAAAAGTTGTTAAGGAACTCGGCAAATTCACCTCAAACGTTTGACAACAAGAGGAACCAAACAAATTATCTGCTTTCTTAATAGATTGCAAATAATAATTTGACGATTGTTTATTAAATAGTATCTAATATTCAATTAATTTGGTGGCACAGAATCGGAGGCCCCGACTGTTTACTAAAAACATAGCACAGTGCAATCATAAAAGTGGAAGTATACTGTGTGAAATTTGCTCGATGCCATTAATATAAATTAGGTCAGCTAAAAAATGACTTAATGAAAATCTGGTTAATAGCGGTCTTAACTATGAGGATTTGATTAAAAACCTACAGGGTCCTCAATAAATTCGATGGTGTGCTGGAACATCCTAAAGCTTTAAGTACTATATTTTATTCTATTCTATTCTATTCTATTCTATTCTATTCTATTCTATTCTATTTTATTATATTATATTATATTATATTATATTAAATTATATTAAATTTTAGTATACTATAGTATAGTCGTATTTTATAAGACATATGTAAAAATCTTAAAGATAATAGCCTCAACTATAAATGGACAATCAGCAGGGAATATTGCTAATAATATTAATAATAATAATAATTAATAATAAATATTAATAAATATAAATATAAAACTTTGTATTTTAATCACAATAGCCCTCAGAGACTAGATAATCGAACAAGTTTAAAAATAAAATAAATTTAAATTTGATGATATAGTCCAAACTATTTAGAAATAAACAGAATAAATGCCTAAGGTAGCAAAATAAATTGGCCTGCAAAGTGTTTTGGGAAAACACTTAAGTGGGTAAAACTATCAAACTCCGGGGACACCCTAAAGCTTATGGTACCAAACTATATCCGAAAGAATATAAGTGGATGAATTAATTACTCATGTATGGTAATAAGTCATAAGATGAGCGAAAGCGAAATGGGTTATCGCGGATCTAAATCAGATAAAATTTATAAATACCCACAGTCAAAAGAAATAAATTTATCTGTAAAAGAGCAACGAGTAGAAGGTAGTTATTTCATTTATATTTATCATAATTTAATGAAATTAAGGTGTACTCTAATGGGTTTCGAAAGAAATTATCAGTTCAGAATCCCTACTAAACAATTAAATATCAAATGTACCTTTCCCTATCAAAGAAAAGGGACAGGAGCCACACAGTCTACTTTAGGTTTAAAACACTAAAAATCTAAGCTGAAACCATGATTCTTACCTTTAAATAAAATAAGGTATGATTTATGATTTTAAATAGAAAGTAAAATAGACGATAAATAATTGCAAGTTAAATCTGATTAACCATGTTAAATGAGGTCCAGTATCAATAATCTAACGATGGTCTCACTGTCTCTACAACTTGCTCAGTGAAATTGAATTACGCGTGCAGATGCGCGTTGCCTCCAGGGGGACGGGAAGACCCTATGCAGCTTTACTGTAGTTAGTTATCATTCGAATCTAGAACAGCTTTTTTTAATAGCAAATAGGGAGTGACACGGTTGTTTACAACCTAAACACGAATAGAGTCAACTTTAGGGTTGGTTGGAAAACCTTAAGATTAAAGCTGGGTTTGAGTTCACCTAATAATAATTAAAAAATAAAGGGATAGTTGACTAATTGGCAGTTTGACTGGGGCGGTCGTCTTTAATACAGTAGCAAAGTACAACCAAATATATCAACAACAATGAAAATAGTATTTTTAATCTGAAACTAAATCCTTTAAGGTATATTACCTGGTTTAGAATAAGATTAATAATTATTACACCAAATATAATAATCTACCTATTCACGTCATGGTTAAATTTAGTTTTTGTTAAAGCTTCAACTTTAAACTAAATAAATGTATATTGAAAATTAACCATGAGACGCATAAAATTGCAGAGCCAAGTCCCCTCTTTATTTTTATTGGAGGGGGAAGGTGCATATTTCTTTTTACAAATTTAAAATTTCCAAGAAGGAAAACGTAGGGCCCTATTATCCTCCTAGCCTCGGCAATCCTCAATAGCCGGAGGCAAGCCGATAGAGTGTTAGGAGCGGCTGTACTCTAGATTATTATTATTTATTATTATAACGGAGTCCATAATAGGGCAGATGCTTAAATATTGACGTATTGCCTTCAAATTTCCCAGAGACTAGTAGAATACGAATAAACAAGCGTAGGGATTAAAACTGCACTGCCGGTAGGCTAACGGCAACAAATTTAATTTTAAAAACCTTACTCTCTTTATTTGTTCTGCTTTTTTGTGGTGCATTTTTGATAACTTTTATCTCTTAATTATTACCTCTTAATTAAAAGTTTTATAAAGTAATAATAATTTAAAAGACTAACGGTGATAGGAGATCCTTTTTTTTTTTAATAAGGTATAGCTAGAAATTGAATGGAGATCAATCAACCAATGAAGGGTTGCGCAGAGCTTAATGGCGGAAAGCATGCCTAACTGAAAGACCTAAAAGTCGCACAGATACGTAAGTAGGGCATAGTGACCCCTCGCTATAATATGGAATAGTCGGGGATCAATTAATAAAAGTTACGCTAGGGATAACAGGCTGATAGCGGACGAGAGTACACATTGTCTCCGCTGTTTGGCACCTCGATGTCGACTCATCCTATCCTCTGGGAGTAGAACCTCGGAAGGGTTCGGCTGTTCGCCGATTAAAAGGGTACGTGAGTTGGGTTTAATACGACGTGAGTCAGTATGGTCCCTATCTTCTGGAGGGACAAGTAGTAAACAGGGGGAGACCTTCTAGTACGAAAGGATCAATAGGCTGTGTTTCACTAGTGTACCAATTGTTTTGTATTGTTTAGGACTAGTACAATTGTACTCCCTTAGTTTTGCTTTAGGATAAAAACTAAAGCTCTACTAATGAATAACAAGTATGAATGCATAGTTGGGTAGCCACAAACACATTAGATAAATGCTGAACGACTATAAAGCAAGAATCTATCCCCTAGATACTAATAGATTTGATTAATTTTAAATCTCAAATTAAGAAATAGAACATTTCTGAATAGGCTGCAAATGAACATGCTGAGAAGTATTTAATAGTTTAGCAGTACTAATTTATAAAAAAAACTTAATGTTATAGGTTGTTATTATTTATTTTTATATTTATTGCTAGCCTTGTGAGGTTCGATCGATGGGGGCAAGACAGTATATTTCTTTTTCTAATCTTTATAGTTGAAAAAAAAGAACCATTGCTAGTCCAGTCTTAGACAATCACAAGTAAAGTAATAAAAGTAATAAAAGTAATAAAAGTAATAAAAGTAATAAAAGTAATAAAAGTAATAAAAGTAATAAAAACGGTGAGAAGACGGTCGATACGAACTACGATCTACACTCTAGTTTCTACGCACTACTACTACTACTACTACTACTACTACTACTACTTCTACTACTACCGTAGTACGACTATTACTTCTACTACTACTAGAGATGCAATTGCACTATCTAAATATTATTTTAAAGGTTGTACACTCAACAGTAGAAACCCTAACTAATCCACTAAGAATCGCCTACTAGTATTCTTCGATATTTAGCGGTTGCTTGCCTTTTTAAGAACCCTTACGAGATAGACGCCTTTGGCTAGGGGTTGGATTTTTCTTTTCTACCGTTGGTAGTCTTACGAAAAGTCTAGTTCGCTGGTAGTCTTAGAGAACCGATGAGTTATGGAGTAGTAATAGTGAGACTAAGACTAAACTAAGATTAAGACTAAGACGTCATAGAAATAGAATTAGCAATAGAAATCTAATTAGAAATAGAAATAGATATAGAAATACTTATAGATATAGAAATAACAATAGAAATATAAATAGATATAAAAATTACTCAATAGTCAGAGTCAATACAAATAGTAATAAACATAGGACTAAAATTAGCAATAGCAATAGCAATAGAAATAGTAATATAAATTAATTATATATATAAATATACAGATAAATATAATTATATTTATTAATATAAATAGAGGGGATATTCTTAATGGTAAGGAGCTTATTTTGGGAATAAGAAGTTACACGTTCGAGTCGTGTTTCCCTCGATCTAGTATTGCCACCTGCTGATTTACTTTACTCTGTTATAATTTGTTACTTGTACTTTATACTATCTTATATCTACTCTCTACTCTCTACTATCTAGTATCTAGTATCTACTCTATAATATCTACTTTATTATAAATACTATCTAATATCTACTTTCTAAATATCTAATTTCTAGCTAAAGTACAGAAAAGTAGACTCTTGCCTGTCTCCCCTGCCTAGGTGAGTTTTAGTGGGATTGGTTTATTTATCAACTAGAGGCCCTGAGCCTCTGTCTTAATCTTATTAATAAAAATCTTATTCTGAGAGTTAGACTGAGACTGATAATTATTCTTATACTGATAATTATTCTGATACTTATTAAAGGGCACAAGAAAATAAAGAAAAATAAAGGGTATTCAAACAACAAATCCAGATAAGGATAAAAATCGCTTGATTCTGTTCTGTTTTTAGCAACCTTAGGGCTAGTACAGTGCCATAATAAAAAATAACAATAACAATAGAAAATAAAATAACAATAACAATAAAATAAGAATAAAATAACAATAAAATAACTTCACATAACCTAACATAACATAACATAAAAGAACAGAACAAACATAACAAACAGGGTCTTATGGCTGAGTGGTTTAAGCGAGGTACTGTTAATACCTTCTACAGAGGTTCGAACCCTCTTAAGACCTAATAAATAATAGAATCTACAAGTTTACCCTGCGAATCCATCGTTGCTACTTTTTCCTCTCCCCCTCCTCTCCCACTCCCTTAAGGAGAGGAGGGGGAGAGGAGATGAACCAGGGGTAAAAGGAGAGAGCCTTAGACAACTCTAGTATGCTTTTAAGGAGGACAACTGTTCGGTTGCTAGAATACTTAATTCTTCAAGCAATAATAAAATAAGAGACTTTAGCATAATGGTCAATGCAGTTCGCTCATAATGGATATTATAAGGGTTCAACTCCCTTAGGTCTTAAATGTTATAAATTAATTTCTGTTTACTAAACTAATCAATCGATCCTTAATACTTAATACTTAATACTTAATACTTTATACTTTATAATTTATACTTAGTTCTTATTACTTTATACTTAGTACTTAATACCTATTAATTAAATTACTACTTAAGAATTAATACTGACTACTCACTACTAGGCTATCTAGTCTTTGTTAGTACTTAAGACCGGACTACTTACTTATCTGGAAGAGCACGGTAATAAATATCTACTACTGACTTACGGAGTGACTTACTTAATTATCTAGCAGAATCTCTACTACTTATTTCTAGACTAAATACTACTTACTACTTACTACTGAATACTTACTACTTACTAGTTATTAGTTATTAGTTATTAATTATTACTCACTAGTGACTACTTACTACTTACTACTTACTAGTGATTACTTACTACTTACTAACTAAGGGTTGCCTAGTTTTTTAAGCATCCGCCTAATTTGGTTCTTCTTTTTTGGGCACTTCGTGGGGGTTGTTAATAGGGTTTACTTAAAAGGGTTTTATGTTTTATTTTTTTGCTTTCTGTTTTCTGTTTTAAGAACCCTTGCCTTATGTAAATTAGGAATCTCCTACTCTCCCTCTCCTTAAGGGAGTGGGAGAGGGAGAGGGAGAGGGAGGAGGTGGCAACATAAGAATACGAGCCAGAATAATAATACGTATTAATAATAATCAAAATAATAATAATACGTAATAATAATAATAATAAAGGGCACTTGGTCGAGTCTGGTTTATGGCGCTCGTCTTGAAAACGAGAACTCTTTTATAGGGTCGTCGGTTCGAATCCGACAGTGCCTGTCATAAAATAAATAATATAATCAATAAATAAAAAATAAGGGTCCTGCCCTGCAATGCCTAGGCAAGGCAATATTTAACCCTTTTGCTGCTTTCTTTTTTCTAAGATACCTCCGAGTCCACTGCCTGCGCTTCTTTTTTATATCTTTATATCATTATATCATTATATCTTTATATCATTATATCATTATATCTAGAGTCTACGGCAACTCCTTCAGTAGGTCAGCTACTCCTTAAGAAGTAGAAGAACCGGTGATGACAAGAACCGAAGAGGGGTTCTCACAACAGGGGCAACTTGCAGGAGATCATCTACTCTACCAGATTTACATACATACATACAATACATACTATTATTTTCTAAGAGAGGCTACGAACGGCCCTCCCTCAGCTTAAGAGTTCAACAACCAAGAGGGAGGAGATAACAATAAACGAGAGAGGCAACGGTGGGGCCAATACACGGACAACCATCGGGGAGACCAGCACAGGAGTAACACAGGACAACCCCCTTTTAAACTAGGTGTCTATAGTTGGATACAACCTAGTAATAATATCCGTTCTCTTAGTTCAATGGTTAGAACGACATTCTTCTAAAGTGTATATTCTGGTTCGAGTCCGGAAGAGAATATAGTCTAATCACTAAATAAAACCCTTGTATGCTAGTCCAGCCTATTGTTTATAAGCTTTATGTATACGTTTCCCCCTTGCAACCCCAACGAAAGAACCCCTTGCCCTCAGGCAAGCCCTGTAACCCTTCTTACTTACTTCATTAATAATGCCTTTAGGCACTCTCCCCCTTCTCCTCCTCCTACCCCCCTCCTACTCCCACTCCCTTAAGGAGAGGGAGGAGGAGGAGAGGGAGTAGGAGAGAGATAAATCAATCAACCTCACACTCAAAGTAAAACTCAATCACATCCTCATTCCATAAAGGGGTGGGCGGTACAGTGACTAGAGCATGAACGGACTCATAAGGGAAATAGCGTAGCACAACAATTAATCTTAATCTATTCCTGTGTTCTTTCTTTTTTGCCTTCTTTTTTCTATCACTATGACTAGCTCTATGTCTATTACTAAGGCTATGACTGTTACTTTTTTTAGGTTTACGTTTAGGTTTATATTAGTTTAGATTACGTTGACGTTCCTGACTATGCCTATGACTATGACTTTTACTTCTCTGTAACTGTCTCATTCTCTTTAACTTTAACTGTTACTTTAACTTTAAGTGTAACTTTTATATTTTCTTTAAAGCTAATCTAGTTTCTTAACGGCATATTAAAAATTAACTAATAATTTCTAAACTAATAACTAATAAGTCAGTCACTAATAATTAAATCACTAATAACTAGTAGGAAAACATCTAATAAATCATTCATCTAATAAATCCTAAACTAATACACTACTAACTAATACACTAACTAATAGACTAACTAATACACTAATTAATACACTAATAATAAGTCATAAATAGTAAATCTTAAATAGTAACTAATAACGAACTAAACAATTAACAATCAATAATAACAACCATAATTAATCCCTAATCCCTAATCCCTAATCACAAAAAGTAGGGTAAGGTTTGTTCGAGGCTGTTGGTCCGGGTTAGAAATAGACTTAGGCTGAGGCTCATGGTCCTGATCGGACTAATCAAAGATACCTTAATATCTCATTAATATATTTTAGTTCACTAGGTCTTGATTGAAGTAGGTCTTTTAGTAGAGCTTACACACATACCTAACTAAAAGCTTTAAACAGCAGAGATAGTTCTTTCCCACACAAATAAAAAAAATAATCCCATAAATTTTCCCGTCCCATCTTGCCCTGCCTTACCGCAATCTCCATCTCCTTAAGGGAGGGGGAGGGGGAGAGGGATGCAACCAGAAGGGTTCTCACAACAGTGGGTTTCCTGTAGGCAGAGTCACTAAATAACTCTAGCTTGCTTTGCTTATTTTAGGTGCAATTCTATAGTGATCCATCCAACTAGCAGGAGAACAACCCAACAGCAAACAGAAGAGCCATAACAAAAAAATATTACAACTGAAATGCCTCAATTAATGCCATTCTTTTTCTTTAATCAAATAGTATTCGCCTTTGCTGTATTATTTTCTATAATCTTCATTTTATCTAAATACGTCTTACCACAATTAACATTCCAACAAGTAATCAGATTATATATCACTAAATTAAGTAAAAAAAATTAGTTCTCTATAATAATCAAAGTAGTACTCTAGTACGCACGAAGTACGAATTAGCAATATGAAGTACCAGTAGTAGAAGTACGTTGCCCTCCCCCCTCTAGCCTAGGGTACTTTTTGTATTGTTTTGTAGCGCCCTATCTGCAAGGGGAGGTTTTCTATTGCCGTAGGCAACTCTGCTATAGCCGTAGGCAACTCTGCTATTCTTACCCTAGTAGATTACCTAGTAGATTACCTAGAATAATACCTAGAAGATTTCCTAGAAGATTCCCTAGAAAGTATTAGTATAAATATCAGTATAAATATAAGTAGAAGTATAAATATAAGTAGAAGTATAAATATAAGTAGAAGTATAAATATAAGTAGAAGTATAAATATAAGTAGAAGTACCCCAGGTCTTTAACTTTTCCTGTGTTCTCTTTTCTTGTTCTGTGTTCTGTGTTCTTTTTTCTGTGTTCTGTGTTCTTTTTTCTGTGTTCTTTGTTCTGTTTTCTCTGTTTGTAATAAATAATTCAACTTTTAATTAAACTTTCAACTTTAAACTTTAAATTAATATAATATAATATAATATAGTATAATATAATGTAATATAATATAAAATAATATCAAATAATATAAAATAAAATAATATAATATAAATTCAATTAATAATCTCTGCGAGTATGCCGAAATTGGTAGCCGGGTGGGTTTTAGGCACTCATAATTATTCAAATTGTAAGAGTTCAAGTCTCTTTACTCGTACTAACATAAATTAATTGAAAGTATATTGATCCCGATGTCAACAAATAAAAATCAATAATAATCAACACAACCAGAAAGAAGAAACAGAAAGTAAGAAGAAACAGAAAGTAATAAGATAAGAATAATTATTAAATACCTTACTAAAAAAAAAATAAAATACAGTCTAATAATGTATTGAAAACAACAGTGGACATAAGATTAGGTCGATAAGACAATTACCAGTTTATACACAGTCTTGCTAGTTTCCGTCAGGTTACAGATTACAACGTTCGTCCTACACCTCTCGGCAATGCAACCAAACAATTAAGAATAAATTCAAATTAGTAAGAAAAATAAATCACACAGCTACAAAGAAAATGATTAAGAATATACAACAATTTCAACACTTTCCGTTCCACTTAGTAGATCCTTCACCTTGGCCTATATTAATGAGTTTCTCACTTTTAAATTTAACAATAGGAGCTGTATCATATATGCATGGATACCCTTATGGAGGTACAATCTTAAGTTTAGGGTTTGTATTAACAGTTTATGGTATGATATTATGGTTTAAAGATGTAGTAGTAGAAGCTAGCTATTTAGGGCACCACACTAAACAAGTAAAAGATGGAATAATGATAGGAGTAGTACTTTTCATAATAAGTGAAGTTTTTGCATTCTTATCTGTATTCTGGGCTTACTTCCACTCAAGTTTAAGTCCTGCAATCGAAATCGGAGGTGCTTGGCCTCCTTTAGGAATCACACCTTTAGATCCTTTTGCAATACCTTTACTTAATACTTTCTTATTATTATCAAGTGGTGTTTGCCACAAATGTGAAATATCTGATTTAATTTTTATGGCTAGTACATTGCCTTTTAGTACACCCAGAATTAATCCTTTATACCGTATAGGTCCTCATAATACCGATATAATGAGTCTTTTCATTGGTTCATTATTAGGTGAAGGATCTATGGAAAAATCTGTAAATGGATCACGTTTTGTTTATTATCAAGCTAAAGTTAATGGAGAATATTTATTATGGTTACACAGTGTCATAAGTAAATTAGGCTATGCACACACAGAAATACCAAAATTGTATTCAAAAAAAAAAAATTCTACTTTAGTACCAAGTGATGAAATTAGATATTATTATAGATTTAGAACTTTTACTTTTTCTTCTTTTGATTGAATTTATAATTCTTTTTATCCTAATGGTAGTAGAAAAGTAATACCTAAATTTATAAACACTTATTTAACTCCTTTAGCTTTAGCTGTATGAATGATGGATGATGGAACCTCATTTAAAAATAAAGGCTTTAAATTTTGTACTAATGGGTTTACACTTAAAGAAACACAATATTTAGCTTTAGTTTTACAAAATAAATATAAACTTGAAACTTCAATACATAAAACAGGATTAATCAATCAATATAATATTTATAAGCCTAAATCTAGTTTTAAAGAATTAATTAAAATAGTAGCTCCACATTTTCATCCTACTATGTATTATAAAATTAGTAATTTTGATCCTTTGGTACCTAGAATTTAAATAAATAAGGTTAATTAGGCGAAAAAACAAAAAAAAAAACAAAAAACAAAAAAAAGGGGAGTGTTTCTTTATATCTAAATTATAAATATTATATTCAGTAACTAATTTGTATGTACAAAGTTCATCACACTTTTTCTATTTGACTTGAGCATCTGCAACTGTGGTTTTATATTTTTAGCCTTTTATAATTAAAATATTAATATTTGACAATCTTATTTTTAGTTCCTTTGGTTAATAATATAAACTACATCATAAAAAGCAAATGTATAATAAGAAGATTAAAAAGAGTGATAATTTTTAAGTTTAATTTATTACCTTAAGCAGGGTACCTTCAATAAAGATGAGTACATTTAAATTAAGAACAAGTAAATATATCAAAAAGAAAACAAAATTAAATCAATATTTTATATAGTCAAAATTTTTTTATTTAATATTTAATATCTAAATTTTAATATTAAATTTTGGCGACACTAATGAAAACGGTCAACGGAATACATTTGAATTCTAAGACCGTCGGTTTAATTTTTAAATAAGTTAATTTAGCTTTTTTTTTTAATTAGATCGCTACAGACTGGTTCATTGGTGGGTGTTTGTTATTATTAAATTATAAAATACAAATGCTTAATGTACAGTCGGAATCTCAATAAGAATTAGTTTTTATTTTTTTTTACTTTTTTTGTTAATTTTAGTAAAATTATAAACTTTTACAGGTTAAGTTATATAAGAGATTTTAAATAAAAAAAATTCTTTTCAAAGGCTTTATATTAATTTCAAAAGGTACATAAAATTTGAAAAAACAATTTAATGTAAAGTACAAGGGCTATAATAATCAAATGTTTAAGAAGTTTAGAATTATTTCTTAAATTTATTATAGTTGGAGATTTGGCATTTATTACTTATGGTCATCACGCTTTAATAGCTGGAAAAAGAAAAGCTGCTATTAATGGAGTTATCTTAACTGTAATTTTAGCTATTGTGTTCACGGGATTACAATACTTTGAATACTCAGAAGCTGGATTTACAATGGCAGATGGTGTATACGGATCAACATTCTATGCATCTACTGGTCTACACGGATTAACAAAAATAGTCCCTTTAAAAAAAAATAAATATAGTAAATATTGGTATTGGGTTGTTCGATCAAATAGTAAATTTTAATAAATCACTTAATACGTTAGCTAACTTTAACTCTTTTACTCTAGCCTCTTCTAGTAATAGTAAGACTAATAGTAAGACGTAATAAAGAGGAGAGCCTGGAAGGTAATATTAGATTTAGTTGTAAAAAGGGGAAGGTTGTTTCGCCACCCTACCCTTATTACAATGCAGTGGATTATTTCCTGCTTTTTTTATTGGTTATCTAATAATATTAAAAATATCACATCTTCACTGGCAATACCAAACAATAATTCATCTTTTGATAGTTTAGTTTATCTTTTGATAATAGACTAAAAAAATTTTATTTTGTTAACTCCTTCTCCTTATTAAATATTAAATGGAGTAAGAGTAAAAAGAGGTACAAATAAATTAGTTAGTAATAGAGTAAAAATTATATCTATTGATAATCTTAATAATAAAACTATTTATTCTAGTAATAGCGAGTGCAGTCTTAAGTTCTGCTTAGACAGAGCTAATTTAAAAACTTGTTTAATCTTTGTTTAATGTTTAATGTTTAATGTTTAATGTTTAATGTTTAATGTTTAATGTTTAATGTTTAATGTTTAATGTTTAATGTTTAATGTTTAATGTTTAATGTTTAATAACAGGAGAAGAATATCAAAATTATAAGTTTATCTTTGCTCCTTTACCTTAACTAATTAAGCTGACATTAATTTATATATCATATTTGCGCTATATATTTCCCTCATTTCTTCTCTTCTAAGAAGCACAGAAGACAAGAAGTATATTTGCTCCATATGATCGCAATAATTAAATTAATCCTTTTACGCTAGAGCATTAGGATTTAAGCAGCGGAGATACTATTTACTGACAGATTTAACGGGTTTGCTCCGGCTATAGCCCAGCCTTTAAGAGTCCCGAACAGCCTAACCCTTTTGCTACTGCTACGCTAAAAAAACAAAAGAAGCAGCCATAAAAGGAATAAGTATTTATTTTTTTTAATAGAAAACCGGATAAATTGCAAGAATAACTTTATTAACTTCCTATCTAATGCGTAGGGGATATAATCCTCCTCCTTATCACCTTTCGTTAGAGTTTTTAAATTTTAACGGTGGAACCTAAGGCTGGTTAGATAAATACAGTACAGTCAATTTGCAGCCGAGCTTGACTGAGTGAACTTAAGAAATTAAGGAGAGTCAAGAAGGTTCAACGACTAATAGGTGAGTTTCACTAACAATAAACCTGACACGAACATCCGGCGATACTTTATGTATTGATGACATAGTCTGAACTTATTTGTGAAAATAAGATACTTAGGATAAAGAGCCTAAGTGATAACAAAATTGTCCATGTTATAATTGGAACAATCTTTATACTAGTTGGTTTAATTAGAATTATTAATTACCAACTTACAAACACACATCACAACGGATTCGAATCTAGTATATTATACTGGCACTTCGTTGATGTCGTTTGGTTATTTTTATTCGTTGCCGTTTACTTCTGGGGTAATACCTAGTCTTATTTTATGGCGAGGACTTCTGGGATAACACCTAGTCTAAGAATTCTTATAATCAAATAATCAGTTTATATTCTTCTTCGATTCTAAAGTCTAGTAATACTTTTTTTATAAAAATAGACCTAAGATCTAGCTAGACCCCTTAGTCTTACTTAAAAGTACCTTATTTCACCAAGATCCAATTAACGCAAAGTGCATTAAGAGAAAGGTATAATAAAAAAAATTAGGGAGTCAGCGAACTAACTACAAATACTGCCTTCGGCTTGCCTGTCGGCTAGGAAATAAAAATAAAAGTTAGAGTAAGGAGACAATAAAATAATTAATTAAAACAACACCTCAAACCCCCTATTCTCTGTTATGAGTATGAGTATGAGTATGAGTATGAATATGAGTATGAGTATGAGTATGAGTACGACATCAGTATCAGAATAAGACCGACCGCGACCGTCTCAGAATTCGAAATTCGAAAAAATATCAGAATAAGTCTCATAATTCTAACAAATCTAAAAATAAGTCTCATAATTCTAAAAAATATAAGAATGAGTCTCAGACTAAGAATCAGCAGGATAATACTAGCTAGACGGAAACTTTTAGATTCCTACCTTGTTTAATGTTTAATGTTTAATGTTTAATGTTTAATGTTTAATGTTTAATGTTTAATGTTTAATGTTTAATGTTTAATGTTTAATGTTTAATGTTTAATGTTTAATGTTTAATGTTTAATGTTTAATGTTTAAGAAACCGAGCGTATTCGAATAATTAGATGATCACGTTCTCCTACAAAAAAGCAATAATTAGTAAACTACTAGGGAAACCGTACCGACCGGACCATCGTTTAATCCTGGCACTAATCAGTGATACACAGAATTAGACTTAGGTAGTACAATACTCATATACCCATAGATAAATCTAACTAAAGATACCTAAAAGAGGATAATATAAATTGCTCAAAGCATATACAATACTTCAAATATTACCTCTCCTAAATTAATATTAATTTATCTATAAATTATATCTATAAAATATAAATATAAGTATTAATCGTAACCTTGTATTCAGCTCTGCTACCCCAAAGATAACTCAAAAAGTTTATTCGGACAGCAGGGTGGGATTTCCACTATGGAATAATACAGGGTAAGGTATCCATAAGGACTACAACTTTCTCCTATTGCTTTAAAAACAAAAACAAAAACAACCTAAAAACAGTTTGGAGGAGGAGACAGAGAGTTTAAAAAATATTTAGAAAAATTTCGAGTGAAGAATTTAATTTTGGTTCTGATTGAACGTTGTTCAGTAGTTTTAAGACATGCAAATCGTTAAACCTAAATCCCTAACAAAGATAAAATGTAATGTAAAGTTATAAACTAGGTTAGAGATCGGTTTAAGGTGTACGGGTGAGTAATGATAAATAAGGTATCTTATAGACTCTATAAATAAGAGATAGTTTCCATATTGTAAGCCTTATACTAATAAGGTCGAGTTCTTTCAATAGAAACCAATATGATCACTCTAATTTTTAATTTAAGGAAGAGTAGTTTTACTGAGTCTCAGTAAGGAAACATAAATATTACTATAATTTATAATAAAGGAAATTTTCCGCTATAAGGATCGATTTATTTTGTTTAACGGTAGTTGGTGCGGGTAAAAGCCTACCAAGCCTACGATCAATAGCCACGCTTGAAAGAGCCTCTGGCCACATTGGGTCTGAAAAGCCCCAAGTAGAAGTTTTCTACCAGCAGTCAAGAATATTAGTCAATGCTCGCAAGAGTGAACTAGCTAACTGAAGTAGTTGAAATGAATTGCAGTTTTCTTTCGATTAGAGTATAGAATTTAACAATGATATAACTATACTGGAGTGTTGTCCAAGATACTGGTGCCAGAAGACTCGGTAAGGCCAGAAACACAAACGTTAGTCGTCATAATCAGGCGTAAAGGGTATGTAGGCAGCTTTGAAAGTTTAGAAATTTAACTGCTATATAGTAATCGGGAGTAAATCTTTATTTTTAATCAAAATAATAGAGAGAAACCAAAGTTAATAAGTTAGACCACTTAAAGCTAGAATCTTGAGGAGGATAATCCAAATAATGCTTAGTTTAGGGCTGATATCCTTAGAGACTAAGTGGAATACTAAAGGTGAAAGCTTTTTATCTAACAAAGATTGACGCTGAGATACGAAGGTGAGAATAGGAAATAGGATTTTAAAATGCGACCTGACAAGCTTATTTAAGTATTGCGGAGTTACTCCGTATAATAATCCATCTTATTATAGTTCGCCTTAATAGACTAGCTTAGGTAACGAACTAGTTTAAAGCTTAAGGTTTAAGTAAATAATTTATTTATTTTGAACTGTCTTCTATGGTTAGAGAAATCGAATCTATGTAATTAAAGGTTCTAGTAATTAGGATTATCACGTGTCCTTGGTGATTATCAGATGGACAGATAATTATAGAATCAAAGTAGGAACCTAAAGAAGACTATTACGTACTTAAATGGGAACAGGGAAACTCCTATAATCTGCTATTTTAACTATTTTATTTTTTTTAATTAAATCAATTTATAGCAAGGAAGTTAGCAATGACTTCTCATAGATTAGAGGAGACAAGACAACGTAAAAAGCGAAGGCTATTATGTAATGTAATAGATAGGCCCTTATTTTCAATTATATACAAATTAAGGAATAGCTAATCTGAAAGGATGCAGACTTACGTATGGGTGATTCTAAAGTTATAAAAAAAAGGAATTAATCTTTATCAGGACATGGAAAACAAAGAACTATTAATATTTGAGACATGAATAGAATGGTTTGTAGGTTTCTGTGATGCAGATGCTAATTTTCAAGTCTTTCCTAAAAAAAGATCCTATTTAAAAAAAGATGGAACAATTAGTGAATATTATAACATTGGTTATGGTTTCCACATTAGTTTAAGCATAAGAGATTTATTATTATTACAAAAAATTCAAACTCAATTAAATAATATTGGACTTATTTATACTTATCCTTCCAAAGAGGAAGCTAGATGAGCAGTTACTAAAAAAAGTGAATTAATTTATTTAATTAAAACTGTATTTTCAAAAGAAAATGTACCTCTACTGACTAAACATCAAAAAGAAAGATTAGCAAGAGTAAAATATGGTATTCTTAATAATATTAATAGAGTTGAGACTTTAGAAGAATATAAAGAATTTTTAGCTACAAACTTTGTGGATTCTAAGATAGATGACTCTTATTTAAAATCTGGAACTGCTTTCAGGAATTGGATATTAGGTTTTATTAACGGTGAAGGTTGTTTTTATGTACATTCTAGAGGCCATTTAGTCTTTAGTATAGAGCATACTGATAAACATGTACTTGAATTAATAAAACAAAATCTTGATATTAGTCAAAAGATTGTTGATAGAGGAACTAGAAATAACACAAGACAAAATACTTATTCACTTACTCTTTCATCAAAGAAAGATCTACTTTCAATTAGAAATTTATGTGAAGATCCTCTTCTAAATAAGTTAGAAGGTTATAAATTAGAACAATACAATAATTGAAATAACCGAAAAGAAAGATAAGTTAATCATATGCAAAATTAAACCTATAGATTATATCTAGAAAGGACACTCAATCCTTTTAGCTGGAGCTAACTCTTCCCATCCCCTTTTTTTAATTAATATATCTTTAGAATGGCTTGAGCCGTATGCGATGAAAGTCGCACGTACGGTTCTTTGTGGTAGAACAGCTCAAATCAGGAATTTAATTTTGGTTCTGATTGAACGTTGTTCAGTAGTTTTAAGACATGCAAATCGTTATTACCGATTAATTAAATTAGATTAATTCTGAATTAATTATTATTAGGGATAAGGTGTACGGGTGAGTAATAATAAATAAGATTTCTTATAGTCTCAGTAGATTTGGGATAGCTTTATTTCTTTCTTTCTTTCTTTAAGATATTTAAAAGCATTAATATAAAAAAACTCTTTTTATAATAGAACTTTTTTAGGTGAAAGATCACTATAAATATAGGACAGTAAAGCATAAATATTACTATAATTTATAATAAAGGAATTTTTCCGCTATAGGTTTCGATTTATTTTGTTTAATGGTAGTTGGCAGGGTAAAAGCCTCCCAAGCCTACGATCAATAGTCATGCTTGATAGAGCCTCTGGCCACATTGGGTCTGGAAAACCCCAAGTAGATATCTACCAGCAGTCAAGAATCTTAGTCAATGCTCGCAAGAGTGAACTAGCTAACTGAAGTAGTCGGGAACTGAATGGAAGTTCTTTTTTCGATTAAGTGATAGAATCTAACAATGATAGAACTATCTTTAAGTGTTGTCCAAGTTACTGGTGCCAGAAGACTCGGTAAGGCCAGAAACGCTAACGTTAGTCGTCATAAACAGGCGTAAAGGGTATGTAGGCAGCTTTGAAAGTTTAGACCTTTAACTGCTATATAGTAATCTTTCTAATATAATCAAATCGCTTTTTTAGCCATTTATTATAAAAAAAGAAGTTAAAAACTTAGACCCGCTCAAAGCTAGAATCTTGAAGGAGGATAATACAAATAATACTTAGACGAGGGGTGATATCCTAAGACACTAGGTGGAATACTAAAGGTGAAAGCTTTTTATCTAACACAGATGTGAAGCTCTGATTCCACGGTTAGATACCCAGATACCTCTCACTGTCAACGATGAATGGTAATTTGGAATTTCTTTACAGAAGTGCCAGTACAGCTAACGCGTTAACCATTCCGCCTTGCGACTACGGTTGCAAAACTGAAAGCAAAAAAATTAGTCGGTCTCGGAGCAAACGGAGTGAAGCATGTAGTTTAATACGATAACCCGCGTAAAATCTTACCAGATCTTGAATAACCACACCCATATTATTTTACTAAGAAATCTAAATTTAGTTTGTTCTTTTTGTGAATATATTCAGAAAGAAAGCAGTTTGTTTTTGATTTAAAACTGTAGTACTAATCATAAATTAAAATTCTTTTTCAATAAGTGATTATTACTTAACTCTCTAGGCTTAGCCTTACGGTGATAGTATCAAAAAATATTTACGATCGAACTTACATCTAAAAATAGAAATCTTAGGGATAATAGAAGGACTTAAAACACCCAGGAGTGAGATACTACTAATAGAGTGCCTAGTTGAATAGGGTCTCAATAATAATTCAATTAATTTTAATTTTTTATTTTGGGTCAAACTAACAATGATAAGCCTCATTAAGTAGGACGTTTACAGGTGTTGCATGGCTGTCGTCAGTTCGTGTTTTGAGAAGTTAGGTTAATTCCACTAACGGGCAAAATCCCTAATGTTAATTAATTCTTAACATTTATACATACTGATGAGGTTGTATTTGGGGCTAAGACAAGTCGTTATGGCCCTTATGATCTGGGCTACTAAACGTGCCACAAAAGCTTTTACAAAGTGACGCAAAGACCTAGCCCAATCTTTATTTTATTTTATTTATTAAATTTAGATATCTCCCTTAAAGGGTGAGGGCATATAAGGAATAGCTAATCATTAAAGAAAGCTAGTTGGATATAATAAATTAGCGGATTGTCTTCTGTAACTCGGAGGCATGAAGCAGGAATTTCGAGTAATCGTTGATCACTAGCGCAACGGTGAAGCTTGGATTCGAGATGAACTAACTGTCTGTCGCTGGGGCGGAATTTGTAACTTTGAAGAAACATAAACTTATTAATAGTACCTATTCTAAAACTATTTTTTATTTTTAATACTTAATAGTCTAATAATCTTTAATCTTTTTATTAGTTGTTTTTGTCTTATTTACTGAAACTTATTACCTGACACAGTATACAATTAATTTTTAACTAATTAGAAACTGGGGAGTAAGCAATAAGTTAAACATCAGAAGTTAGACGAGTCTTTAATAATTAATACCTATTAGAGACAAACGTTTAGAATAGCCATAATAACTGTAGTGTTTCGATATTTTATGGATGACATCTCAAAAGTCATAGCAAGGTAGCCGTACTGGAAAGTGCTGCTGTAAATTAAACAAATAGAACAGAAATTTTCTTTAAACCCTCTATCCCTACACCTTATTTTACTTTGCCCTTCGACCAGTGCTGGTTAGATTAGAAGGATTACCTTTTAGGAGGCCAAACAAAAACAAAACAAAGGTTGTTTAAGCTAGAGGGGTTCTTCACAAAAGACCTGCTACTGCAAGGGATACGTAAGCTCGATACAGAAAGAAACTAGCTTTGGGTTTGGATTTATTTTGAAGGAAGTTCTACTACTAATATCTACGCACTAATTATCCGCAATACTTCTACGCACTAATTATCCGCAATACTTCTACGCACTACTATATACTAGAGAGTGAAAAAGGAATTAGCTGAGTGGTTTTAGCGTTGATTTTACACATCAAAGAGAAGGTTTCGATTACCTTATTCCTTATCAGCAACAACACCTCACCTACACTAACTAATCCTGCTTTGTAGAAGAGCGCACAGAGTAGAGTAACAATAACAAACACCAGTAGCAATACGTATAAATAACCAACACAAGTAGCAATACCTATAGTCAGACCTGACCATGCCCAGGACCATTTTATGGTTTTTGCCCTATTGTAAGACCAGCCCAAGCACAAACAAAAAAAAGGGTTTACGCATCCCATCATTATCCAGTGGCTGTTGGTTGTTAACACTACACCCTCACCCACTCCAACACAGAGCGTTGATACTACAAACAGGAAATAACAAGAGAGGGAGCTAAAGCAAAAAAAATCAAAACAAAAAACCGGGCCAAAAATTAAAATCAAAAAATAAAATAAAATACATTCGGTTCTACACAAAAACTAGGGGCGATAAGATAATGGTAATCTGCTGTACTTGCACTACTGAAATGATAGTTCGATTCTATCTCACTCCACTTCGGGTTAAAAATATTAATATTCAGATAAAGATAAATATTAATATACTGATAAATATACAGATAAATATAATTATAAATAGGAATATACAGATAAGTATAAATTTAATAACAGTTATAATTTTAACTATAGCATAGCCTTTCCTATCATAATGCACTAGGACTTTTTAGTTTTAGGTTCACATCCTGCTGGCGATAAAGCGATAAAGCTACTTCGGCTAGGCAAGGTGTTGAATAGGAGAGACTGGCTCTCCCCTCTCCCACTCCCACTCCCTTAAGGAGAGGGAGAGGGAGAGGAGGGGGGTGCGTTGCTCACAAAAGGTAAACTAAAAGGTAGATAAATAATATACGCTTCGGTTGCTTAGTGGTCAAAGCGCTATACTGAAGATATAGATAAGGGAGTTCAATTCTCTCCCGGAGCAAAGGGCCAAATTGAGTTAAACATAAATATATTTAAATAATCCTGGTCTTACAAGAAATACAACCAACCAACAATTAAATTACAAATACAACTATAAATACTACTATTAACTAACAACTACTAATAAAAATACAACTATAAATACTACTATTAACTAACAACTACCAAGCTAGGCACTATAAAAGAAAAGCCTACAAATACTGCCCTGCCTTAGGCTAGCAAGAACCAACAGAAAGAACCAACACCACCAAAACAACAACACCTTCTCCCTCTCCTCCTCCCAACGAATCCCAAAAGTACCAACGAAGGAAGCAAAAGAGGCTTAGGCTACGCAAAAATAACCGGCCCAAACAAAAAGAGGCTAGCAAACAGTCGAAATAGTTTTAACTGGTAAAACGAATTCCTTGTAAGATTTAATTAACGGTTCAAATCCGTTTTTCGGCACAGGCTACAAATTGGATATAACCAAGCACATATATGAACAGGACTATATTTTTAATAATAGTGCCCTTCTGGCCTTAGGCAATTCGGGTAGGCAACCCTTAGGCTAGGATTCGGCTAGGCAAAATAAATAATAATAAAATCATAAATAATAATAAATAATAATATGTTCTAGCAGTAGCGAGTATAGTTAAGTGGTATAATCTCTACCTTCCAAGTAGATGTCATCAGTTCGAATCTGATTACTCGTAACCTAAACTAATTTAATTTAACCTCACAGAATCTTAACAACCTACACTTTTAGAGCAGAAGATTAACCTAAAACCTACACTGTTATAAAAGAAAAAGAGAAGAAGAGTTAAACTTTAAATCTTTATAATTAATCTGAGGATAGACATCAATAAGTCTAATACGGAGTATTTTATTTTCGTCTTAATGATTCACCAATTATCTATGAACCTATTTTTGGATATGGATATGGAAATAAATTTTCTAGTACTAAACGTACCTTTATTTTAAACTTAAGTTACTATTTACATACAAATCCTCTGGTTTTCACTATTTAATTCTAATGAGAATCCTGCCAATTCAATTAATTAATACTGAGCAATTCTTAATACCATTTATCTTCTATGATAACAATTTCGTCTTTATTAAATTCAACAATTATACATTCACCTTTAAGCCAAAATGAGCTTGAACTAATGTCCATTTTCGCTTTCTTTGATGTAATTCTATCTCCGAGATAGAACTTATTAAAAGTCCTATAGGATGTGGGGTTACAAGTATTTTAGATTTTATAAGATATTGTTCTTCGGACCTTATTATCCGGATACTAGTTTTCCTATTTTAGTAGTAGCCCCTCCCACTCCCCACTCCCTTAAGGAGAGGGAGGAGGAGTGGGGAGAGGGAGAGAGGGAGAGGGGAGAGGGAGAGTAATTTATCAATTTAAAATTCCTGGGCAGAGAACAGTTGAGAAATGGTGGGATAAACTAACAGCTAAAGAGGATCCGTATTATCCTGAGGAATCTAAAACTTTATTGAATAAGCCTGTACCTACAGCAGAAACCCCTTTTCAGATTGTTGGGCTTCTCCCTAAAAATCCCCCTTCCCCTCAAGATCCTAAGGGTACTCCTAGTAATAAATAATGCCTTTCCCTGCCTTCGGCACTGGCGATGTTCCATTTTAATCTTAAGTTAATAGTTAATATTTAATATTTAATATTTAATAATTATAACCCTGGTTGAGTTTATGACAATCTAATGAGCATCCTGCCAATTCAATTAATTAATACTGAGCATTCTGTAATACCAAATTTTAAAATGTTAACAATTACGTCTTTATTAAATACTACTACTATACATTCGCCTTTAAGTCAGTTTGAGGTAATCAATTTCCTAGGACTAAACATACCTTTATTATCAGATTTCAATCTTTCTCTAACCAACTTGGGACTTTACTCCTTGTTTATTTTAGGAACTGTAATAGCTCTGCACTCTTTAGGAAATAATGAATCAAAATTAATACCTAACAAATGGTCTATCGCATTAGAGTCTTCTCTAGCAAGTTTAAGTTCAATGGTAAGAGAACAAGTAGGAACACATAGTGAAGTATATTTACCTTTTGTATACTCTCTATTCTTTTTCATCTTATTTGGTAATTTAATAAGTAATGTACCTTACTCATTCGCAGTTACAGCCAGTGGTGTAGTAGCTTTAGGGTTAAGTTTAACTATCTTTATAGGAGTAACAATCTTAGCTCTATCATTACATGGGGTAAAATTTTTTGCCTTCTTTATACCAGCTGGGACACCTTTAGGTTTAGTACCTTTATTAGTTCTAATTGAATTAGTTTCATATTTAGCTAGAGCTGTATCTTTAGGGGTACGATTGTTTGCTAATATAGTAGCGGGTCACACATTACTAAAAATCTTATCAACTTACCTTTATAAATTGTTCTCAGGTAGTCTAATAATAGCTCTTATAACTTTAATACCTTTCACTATATTTTTAGCTTTAATTGGATTAGAATTAGCCGTATCTTTAATTCAGGCATTCGTATTCACACTATTAGTATGTTCTTATTTGAGAGATGCTATAGAGTTACACTAATAATTAGATTTAGAGATTTAATCTTTAATTGAAATAAAATTTAACCCCCACTACTTTCTTAATCCTTCCAATCTTTCTAATCCTAACAATCATACCAATATTTACAATCCTACTATTCCTACCAAATATTTACAATCCTACTCCCTTTTTTCCAATAGAACTGACCTACAACAAAAACCAAAATAAATCTTACCAGTCTTTCCAACCCTACCTTTATTTTTAAACCTACCTAACCCTAATTTAACCCCACTCCTCTCCCACTTCCTCTACCAAAGGAGAGGGTAGCCTTCTGTAATTTAATTAAGCTGTAGTCCAGACCCGCTATTTCTTAGTTTCATCTTCTAATTTGTTACTAATTTCTTATTTCTCTACACCTTCGATAGATGATAGATTAAAATCCAATAATATTTTATGTAAGAAAACAGCATCAAATCTACCCAAATTATATTATGCTATTATGTACATAGAGTCGAAAATATATTTATGAGAATCGGGTTTTAGCTTATCACCAATACATTTACATTTACATTTACATTTACATTTACATTTACATTTACATTTACATTTACATTTACATTTACATTTACATTTACATTTAAGTACCTATTTTACTTTCTGGGCTCTTATCAAAATAGTAAGTTAAAGTTAAATAATTCATTGAAGGTTAACCCTTGTGTGTAAAAATAAAACCTAGTGCTAAAACTCTAGAGTAACTTATACCCTCAGGATCTACATCATACACCTTACATTATACATCATACAACATACATCAGACTTCATACATCAGACTTCTTACTTCAAACTTCAGACATCAGACTTCATACTTCAGACATCATACATCAGACATTATACAGCAATAAAATTTAAAGGTAAAAACCCCAAAATTTAGGTTGGATTTATAGTATGCTTGTAGGGACCAGAACTTATCTAAATTAAAAATAGAAGGCTATCTTTAGCCAACTGCATTTAAATTAGCTGTAGTCCTTAGCCACTATACTAGATCTAGATCCAGAACAAGACAAGAACAAGAAAAAGATATTCTTAAGATACAAGAACAAGAAAAGATATTCTTAAGATACCTGTTACATAAGAGATAGCAGATATAAAAGAGGAAGATAACATAACTTTACTTAACATAACTTAAAAGAAACTTAACATAAACTATCTTAAGCTTTCCACAGATGCTGTATTAAATTTACTTTAACAGGTTATAGACTTTCTATTTCTAAAGGACCCTTACCTCTCTTTAATAGTTTAGTTAACCTCAAATATAGGATGAGGAGCGCAGCATTGTAGGTAATAAGGACTAACCAGCTTGGCTAAACTAGAGTTAGAACCAGTACTACTACTAAAAGAGGGTTAAGATTACTACAACTGGAATTTATTATTATTTTTTTATTTTTATTTTTACTATTATTCAAATTATTTTTAGTATTATTAGTATTTTTATTATTATTAGTATAAGTATTTTTATTATTATAAATATAATATATAAAACCTATAAACTTAAGCCTACCATTATTACTCTAAACTCTGACTCTAAACTTTTACTCTTAACTATTAGTATAAACTATTACTCTAAACTATTCTTCTAAACTATTAACTAACCTTGTTTTCTATTTTTCCCAATGTCACTGCCTATTTATTTTTATTCCTATGTTTCTGTTTCTTTAGCTTTACTTTTTCTTTACTTTATCTTTATACCGATTTGGTTTATTTTTATTAATTGGAATATTAGGAATAGTTGGAAAATCCGCAGGTAATATTAGGAATAGTTGGAATATCCGCAGGTAATATTTGGAATAGAGGAGCTCCGCCTTTCTAATCTAGTGATAGTGCTATTGATACGTGATATTGATAGTGGTACTAATAACTATTAATAGTTATAATTCTTGTGATAGTTATACGTGATAGGGATAGAAATGTTGTAGTCATGGTTACCCTTTCCTAAATACTAACAATGCTAGTTTAAACAAAGGTTAGCCTGCTTAAGGTTAGATAGTTATAAAATAAGCTAAAAAATAAATAAAAATAACTAAAATAACTAAAATAAATAAAAATAATAAAATAAAAAGAAAAATCAATAAAAATTCAGTAAAGGTTCAAAAGGTTTAGAAAGGATATTCTCTCTTACATAAGTAAGAAATACATTAGACATTCTTGTAATAATAGTAAGATCTTAACACTTAAACTACTAGAGGTTGGTTTCCTTTCAAGTCCGTAATTAAATTAGTCTTTCTCCTTTATACTTGCTACTGGATAATTTATAATTTATATTTTATACTTTATAATTTAGACCTTTTTAGTTTATACTAATAGTCAATCCAGCCAGTCAAGTTAGTAATTAGGAAAGGACATAGATAGAGAGGTAGCCTACTAACTAAGAGTCTTTAAAGTATAAGATCTACACTATGATAATTCTTGTCTAAAGGAAGTTATTAACTTTATATCTCTTATTAATTATACACTTCAGTCTGTAAAATTTAAATAAGTGCCTAATGGGGGAAAGCTAGTGCCAGTGCCAAGGCCAGTGCCAAGGCCAGTGCCAGTTAAAGTTAAAGTGCTAGTGCTAGTACCTTGCCCAATGCTGTAAGGCTAGCAAAAGTGTCGTTTGTCGTTACACACCCACCTGTTTCTATCTAATAAATTTATTATGATAAGAACAAGCATTATTTAATAAAAACAAAAAATATAAGGTTATTTAAAATCTAATCAATATCCTAACTTTTTAATATTTAGATAAAATTCAGTCAAACTAAATTAAAATTAATAAAAATTAACTATTAAAGTCAATTCAATAAAGTAAATACAGACAATAAAGACCAGACTATAAAGTAAATAAAAAAAAATAAATGCAAAAAATAAACTACATCCTAGACACTATAAATAAAATTAAATAAAAGAACAGAACAAAGCATTAAATAAAAAATAATAATAAAATAATATAATTAAATAAATTAAAATAAGTCTTAAAATTTGTAATTACTTTAGTTAGTTAATATAAATAATAGTTTCAACAGAACTTGTCCCAATGGAATCTAACCCCCCGTTGCCATTTCCCAATTCCCAATTCCCATTTTCCATTTCCCAATTCCTACAGGTAGTGTCAGGGATGCGCCACTTTAAGAATAGGCGTGGCAACAAAAATTAGAATTAAAAGTATTATAAAAATAGAAGGAAGTTATACCTTTAATATAATTAATATAAATAATATTCGCTGATATAGTTTAATTGGTCAAAACCTACCATTCATGACGGTAAGAAAAAGGTTCGATCCCTTTTATTAGCTAAAGCTATTGCTAGCCTGTAATTTTGAGCTTAGCAATGGTTGGGGCAGGAAACACACATACCCTACTCTCCCTCTCCCCCTGTTGTGCACCTTCTTTTTCTTTCCATAACTTAAAGAAAAGTTGAGGGAAGGCTTCCCGCTACTCTGGCCAATATTAGGTTATTAGGTGATACCCCCCCTGTACCATTTCCGTTTCCACTCTATCTAGAGAAGGCAGGGATAGCTTGTGCAGGAACAACTATATAAACTAAAACTAACACGTACCCTTATCTATAACAAGAACTATTACTATAAATATTAAATATTAATACCTAACTAGAACCATTAGAATAACTATAAATATTAATATAAATATACAGATAAATATAATTTAGTATGACAAAGTTTAAATTGGATTGAGGTAAAACTTTCTTCTCCTTCTTTTTAAAAAGAAAAATTCTTACAATAACAGCCTATATAGCTCATATAATAAAAATAAATCAGTTGTATATCTGACTGTAAGTACAATCCTCAAAACTTATTACTATTTTTACTTTTTTTACTTTTTTTACTACTTGTTACTAAAATTACTACTTGGAGTAGGTAGCTGGAGTTATTTATTTTTGTTGGTTTTATCACCTTACATTCTTATTTAATTAAAAATTAAAGGTTATTGTAAATATAAGTATAAGCTAAGAAAAACTCGAAACTTACTAATTATTATTTAATCACATATAATTTGTTTATCGTATTTAAAAGAGAATAAAAAAATTAAATTAATAAAAAGAAGAAAAGAAAAACAAAAAAGATAGAGGTAAACAAAAAAGAATTTAATTAATTTAACCTTCTATCCCTTCCCTACAAAAATACAAATAACTTTACGGCCCCTTAGTTTAAATATAAAATACAATAAAATAAATAAGTAATTTAAAATACTTAATGGACAATGACACCTATCCTAATTTAAAAAAATAGTTGTTAATTATTAAAAAAAAAAATAGTTAATAGTTATTAAAAAAATAGTTGTTAGTTATTAAAAAAAAATAGTTGATAGTTGCCCTTTATGACGGCCTCGTTAGGCTACTTTCAAAGACACTAGAATACAATAAAATACAAAAGATTAATTTAGTTGCCCTTCTGCCCTTAGGCAATTCGGCAATTCGGGTAGGCAACCCTTAGGCTAGGATTCGGCAATAGAATAGTTCGTTGCCCTTTATGAGTCCTTAGGATTATGAAAAAGGCAGTAGAATAGAGATAGAATACAATAACTTTAGGTCCCTTAGTATAGTGGTTTCGTACGGCTCCCCTTCAAGGAGTAAGGACCAGTTCAATTCTGGTAGGGATCAATTTATAACAGCTATAAGAGCTATAAAAGCTAATAATTCGAATAAATTTGATAGTTTAATTTCTATAGAACAAATTAAGGCTATAAACTACATCCTCTTACGAACAAATATGCTAAAGCTAACTCTGTTCTTAAGAAAGAAATTTTATCTCATAACTCTAAATATTGGGATAATAGTAATATAATTAATATTGCTAAATTAATGGTTAATCAAACTATTTTCTTCCCTACATTCTTTTATTTTAGAGGTAGAATCTATCCTACTCCTAATTACTTATCAAAGTAGTGATTTAGCTAGATCTTTATTATTGTTTATGGAGATTCCTACTATAAATATCAATATAAACTAAGAGTAGAACCTAAGAGTAGGGGGTGGGAAGTCAAAATTCTTAATTAGGTGGTTACAACTAACAATCCTTCTAATAAAAATAAAATAAAATAAAATATTAATAAAAGAGGTAGGATTAATTTAATTGGCAAAATATCGTTTTGTGGCAACGACTATTCGAGTTCGAGTCTCGAATCTTACCCTAACCATAGGGCTCTTCGCAGAGGAAGTGATGTAGAACCGTTCTTCTATGCAGATAATGACCAGAAACCACTGGTAACTTAGGTTAGGGAAGTCCTTCCATCTTTAGTTGAGGACGCTGTTTAGGTTAGTTGACTTTACTTTACCTTAGTTTACTTTAGTTTACTTAGGTTAGTTTACTTTAATGAACTTTTATTTACTTAACTTTTATGAAATTAACTTTTATTTACTTTAGTTTACTTAACTTTTCTTTTCTTTAGTTTAGTTTAGTTGACTCTACTCTACTTTACTGTACTAGCAGTGCATTGCTTGCAAAAAAGACTAACTACCTTTACCTATTCAATTAGCATTACACGGAGCCTTAGCCTTATCAATTCTGTTTTAATTCAATTTTTAATCCTTTTTAGGCATGATAATCAATCGGAGTCTCATAGTCCATAATTAGGGGACGATAGGCTACCAACATATTGTGGCAATTTGAAGGTATCTAACAGGTTAAGTAAGAATTAGAGCAATAGATAGTTTCGTTACATTGCTGCTAAATTAAGCTAACATAAGATAAGATCAGATAAGATAATATTAATAATAATAATAATAATAATAAAAGAGTGTCGTATAATCGGTTAGTATAATGATCTCCAAAATCATTGATAGATGTTCGAAGCATCTCACTCTTGTTGTTGCCCCACTTTTGTAAGGTGATGGTTTCTCTAATTTTTAACTGCTGCTAGTTTTTCGTAGGTCCTTCAGTCTGTAAGGAGGTATCGACAATAAGTAACTTGGTAACTACATTAAGTGAGTCGGTAACGTAATTAAGTAAGTCATTCAGTCAATAAGTCACTAAGTCATAAAGACATGAGTCTTTAATAAATACATAAAAGACAGGACGCTCAAAATCTACCTTAAATAAAAACAATAAAATCAATCAAATAAAAAAATCAATACAGGACGCTCAAAGTAAGAAATACAGCCCTTCTAGAAACAACCCTCCCTCACAAGCCCAAACCCTACAAAAACATAACTCAAACATAACTCAAACATAACTCAAACATAACTCAAACATAACTCAAACATAACTCAAACATAACTCAAACATAACTCAAACAACAAGGTGTAGAGTAGAATAAGAGTAGTGTAGTTTATTAATAAGAGAGTAGACTTGTTGACTATTAAATATTAAAATTTAATTAGTAGAGTAGTTGTTTAATAAGAGTAGAGTTGCCTTCGACTGGTACAGGCAAGACTTGTAGATATAATCTTTTCTAATGGGAAGTCTGGGAAGTTGTCTGGCTACTACTAGCGAGCAAGGGAAGTACATAAAAATAACAATAAAAATAAAAATAACAATAAAATAACAATAAAATAACAATAAAATAACAATAAAATAACAATAAAATAACAATAAAATAACAATAAAATAAAATAAGCAACACAAAGGGGTAGGTGATCCGATTGGTAATGGTGGTTCTCTGTAAAAGAATTGGCTTATAGCCGTAATAGGTTCGATTCCTATACTGCTCAATATTGTTTATATATTTTAATTTTCTTCAAGCGTATTTAGAGTGTAGTTTTTATTTCTTCTGTAGTTACTGGAATTTTATTGTAGTTACTCTAGTTATACCCTTTTTTACTATTTTTTATTATTTAGTTTTATTTATAGTTTTAATAGTACTATTTATAGGCTTTTTTCTTGCCGTTTACGAAAATTGCCAAAGGCAAGCCTAGTCTTGTATTTCTAACCAGGGTTTTTCTAGTTTGTCTGGTATTACCTTCTCTAAAAAGGACTAGCTTTGTCTCAGGAAAATGGTCTTGTCTTTCGGGCTTTTAGCTCCGGGTTTTTATCTTGTTTTCTGGTAGGGTCTTGTAGATTGACACCTCCACCTACTAACCTAAAATGACCTTAGCTAAACTATCCTTAACTAAACTAACACCATGTAAATCTAAGAATAACAATTACAATAACACGATACTTTAAGAATTATTAACTAGATACTTTAATAATTAATAACAAGAGAGATTTACAATTATTCTAATACTAACATAGACACAGTCATTCACTATCAATAACAATATCAATAGCAATATCAATAGCACTATCACTAGCACTATATAAAAATATAATAATATAATAATATAATAATATAATAATATAATAATATAATAATATAATAATATAATAATAAAAGTAGAGGACTATATATATTCAATATCATAAAAAGTAGAGGTTAAGGGGTTAAATTAATACTAGAGGATATAACATTACATAACATTACATAACATTAGATCACTTAAAAGTAGAGGATATAACAGTACATAACTTTACTGAACTTTACATAACATAACACATAACATTACATAACATAACACATAACATTACATAAAAGTAGAGGTTCAGGATATAACTTAACAGTAGAGGATTGATTTATAATTTAAGTAGTAATATAGAACAGTAGAGTCTTAGACTATAAAAGAGTAGAGATTTTATAAGATAACTAGAGTATTATAATTTAACAGTAGAGGTGATATAGGATCAGTAGTTTATAGTTTATAGCTTATAGTTTATAGTTTATAGTTTATAGATTATAGTTTATAGTTTATAGATTATAGTTTATAGATTATAGATTATAGATTATAACAGAAAGAAGTATATAAATAAAAATTATATCAAAATCACAGAAGTTTATAAAAGAAGTAGATAAAATTATCTAAGTATATTTAACAGTATATATCAATATATAACAATATTTAATATAACAGAACTATATAACTTAACATAACAAAATATCACAGAAGTATATAAAATTATAGTTATATAAAAGAGTATATTAAAAAAATAAAAATACAAAATAAAACATCACAGAAGTGAAGTATATACAAAAAATATATAATATAAAAGAGTATATACAAAAAATATAACATAAGTATTTAAAAATTTACAACTTTAGTTTATATCTTTAGTTTATATCTTTAGTTTATATCATTAGTTTATATCTTTAGTTTATATCTTTAGTTTATAACAATATATAAAAGAAGTAGATAACAAAATATAACAGTATTAATCAATAACAGAAGTAGATAACATAAGTTTATAACATAAGTTTATAACATTTGTTTATAAGAGTAGAGGATGTCTAATTAGAGTCTTAGACTATAAAAGAGTAGAGGATTAAAAAAATAAAATATAAATATTAATAAAATTACGAACATGTTGAAATTGGTAAACAATCTTTTCTTAAGCAAAAGTGGGAGGAATCCCTTAAGAGTTCAAGTCTCTTTGTTCGTATCGTGTTCCCTAAGAAAGTGTGCCGTATCAATTTATTTGGTATAATTGTAAATACAGTTTAAAAGCCCCCTATTCTATAATGGAATTCTATAGTGGGATACTATACTGGAATCAGGTACAAAGGGGAGTGGTTTAACAGTACAGTTGGTTCTGTTCTCACAAAAGAAAGACAGAAAGTAGCAGAGTTAGACTAATAAGTTATAAATAGGAAGGATAGTGTAGTGGAAAGCACGATAGGTTCATGCCCTGTTAGCGATGGTTCGAATCCTCAACTTCCGTAGGTAGGTCTTTAAAACCTCAACAAAAACCAACATTAAACACAGAAATAAACAAACATAAAAAAAACACAGAATACAACAGACATAAAATTGTTCCCCTGCCCTGTGGCTTGCCTTTGGCTGCCCCCCACCTTGCGAAGAATAAGTATTCTATCTGGCTATGACTCTACAACTAGTACTCTACCTAGGAGTCTACATCTACTTCTAGGAGGGTTCTACCTTTGACTAGGGTTATTCTTGACAACTTGTACTCTTCTTTTAGTAAAAAAGATACTACCAGTACTCTTCTGTTAGTAGGACTATCCAACTAGTACTCGACCCTTTGACAATGTGACATCTGACGTTGTACCATCCACCTAGAATATCTGACGTTGTACTATTGTCTTCCTATTACTCAGGGCCATCCTAATTATTTTTTATTTATATTACTATTTCTTAGGCTATTTAAGTTTCTATTTCTAGTTATAATTATTTTTCTAATTATATTTATCTATCTATAAGTATTTCTATCACTAAAAATACAACTAATTATACAACTAATTCTATAACTAAAACTTATTCTAAAACTAATTCTTAACGAGATAGACTAGTAAACATTCTAGCAAATATATAGCAAACTAGCAAACTAGCAAACTAGCAACTAGCATTTAAGTAATCATTAGATTATTGAAATAATCTCTAGGTTTAAAGGGTAGTTTATTACTATTAATTAGGAGAACAAAGCAATAAAGTAAAATATTGCAATGCCAAGGCACTTAAATAAAAATAAAAGTCAGTAAAAAGAAAGTAAAAGAGGGGAAACCATAAGCCAAAAATAATTAGAATGAATTCCAACAAACAAAAAAAAACAAAAAGCACAAAAATACAATACAAAAATAAGGTGTTTAAGAGTTGATATTTAAGCAAATTATAATTCTAGCTATTAAAGCACAATCAAGCTTAACCCTCCCAGTACCACCTCCCATAAAAGGGTCCTGGATTCTGTTGAATTTAAATTTGTTTTTATTTTGTTAATTTATTTTATATCTTTAATAGTAATAGTAATAGTAATAGTAATAGTAATAGTAAAAGTAAAAGTAAAAGTAAGAGTCTAAGATAGTAAAAGTAAAAGTAAAAGTAAAAGTAAAAGTAAAAGTACAATTAACAGTACCAAGTAAAAAAGTAAGAGTAAAAGAGGGAATCTTAAGAAATTTAGTTGACTAGGCAACATAACTAAAGATAGTGCAGGTATAAAATTAAACCAATAGAAAAGAAATTCTATTTAAGGAGTTTTAAGAGATGATATTTTTAAGTATACTAATTTTAATTGTAGTAAAAGCACAATCTTCCATAACCAAAAATTTAAGGAGCGAAGGCTTTACTAGGATAACAACTATAGTTCTCTTAATATCAGGAGCATTGTGTTTCAATGGTCTATACATCAAGTCTTTAGGATATGGTGTAGGCATCTATAGCGGTTTATTCCACATCACCCCTATCTCTCAAGTAATAGAGATGTTTTTAATGATAATCGGGGCATTAATCTTAGTTTCTTGGCCTGTTAGCTCTAATGCCAATGGCGCCTCCCCATATTATATTGCTAATGCTAATGATAATGCAGGGGTTAAACTAGGTAATGAATCCCTTTCTGACCTTCAATCTGTAGGTTCTAAAGGAGTCGATTATTCTTTAATTGTTTTGTTTAGTACCCTAGGATCTTGTCTATTAATTTCTAGTTCAGATCTAGTCTCTATTTATCTAAGTATAGAGCTACAATCTTTCGGGTTGTATATTTTAGCCACTTTATATAAGGATTCTGAATCAGCAACATCAGCTGGATTAAAATACTTTTTATTAGGTGGTTTATCATCATGTATAATCTTATTAGGTTCAGGATTAATATATTCATTTACAGGATTAACTAACTTAGAATCAATATATAGTCTAATATCAGTAGGGTCTCACAGTTATAACTTTGTCCTATTCGGAACTAGTTTAGGTTTAATTATCGTATTTGTAGGATTCTTATTTAAAATAGCGGCTGCTCCTTTACATAATTGGGCTCCCGATGTTTATGATGAAAGTCCAACAATAGTAACTATTTGGTTAACAATAATGCCTAAAATTGGTATTTTAATTTTATTATTAGAACTAACAACTAATACTAATATTAATTTCTTCCTTGATAGTAATTTAACTGAAGGCTTAGCGTTTAGCTATATTAATAATAATTTAAATCTCTCTGATAATGTATGGTTGGGTGGTTTAATAACTTTACTACCTTTACACAGTTTAAATGAAATATTAAATAGTAGTTTAAATCTAGTAAGTGGATCGAATACTGAAATACTAAGTAAGTTATTCTTAATAAGTTCTTTCTTATCCTTAATCGTAGGGACAGTCGTAGGATTAGCTCAGAATAGAATAAAAAGACTATTAGCCTATAGTACCATCAGTCATGTCGGATTTATCTTATTAGCCTTAGCTATAAATACAGAACAATCAGTAGATGCCTTATTATTCTACATTATACAATATTCTATTACAAATCTTAATATATTTTTAGTTATTATAGCTTTAAGTTATATTATTAATAATAGTACTAATAATACTAATAATACTAATAGTAATAATAATACTAATAATAAAGATAATAGCAATAATAATTCAGGGACAGTTGCAGGATTATCTTCTACTAGATTTGGCCTTATAACGGATATCAGATACATTTCTGAATTTAAGAGTCAATTCTTTAGTAATCCTTTATTAAGTTTAAGTTTATCAATTTGTCTATTCTCAATGGCAGGAATACCTCCTTTAATTGGATTCTTTTCTAAACAGTATGTTTTATATTCTGCAGTACAGGGTGGATATTATTTCATGTCTTTAGTTGCAATAGTAGTAAGTGTGATAAGTGCTTCTTATTATATTAAAGTTGTAAAAGTTTTACACGAAGAATTAGAAGTCGACAATTTTACTAATACTAATAATACTGAGATAAATACTAATACTAATAAAAATACAACAGAAAACTTAGATAATAATAAGTTATCTTCTAATTTAAATAATAAATATTTTAATAGTGGACTAGTTTTAAGTAATTTCCATAGTTATTTAATCTCTAGTTTAACTTTAGCTATTCTATTGTTTATTTTAAAACCAAGTCTAATTTTAAACAGTACTCAGGTACTTTCTCTAACATTATTTAATAATTAATGACTAATCTATTTTTCCTAATATTATTCGTTCCAATTTTAGCCGCTATATTATTAGCTCTTAATGTTCTATTAGCGCCACATAGACCAGATGAATCTAAAGTTTCTGCTTATGAATGTGGATTCCCTGCTATAGTTGGACAAACTAGAAGTACTTTCCAAATTCATTTCATGGTTGTAGCTTTATTATTCTTAATATTCGATCTTGAAATTATACTGTTATTCCCTGTAGCAGTAACATTATATCAAGTAAGTACTTATGGTTTCGCAATAGCAATATTATTTTTCATTGTACTAACAATTGGATTTGTATTAGAAATTGGATCTGGTGCTATTAAATTAAGTAACTTAGATACAAGACCTAAAACTAACAACAAACAACAAACAAAAACATAAAAATGATGACAAAAAAAATATTAAACATTAGAACAAAAAAAATATTAAACATTCGAGGACTTGTTATCCCTAAACCAACTAGAATTACAACTACAACTACAACTACAACAGAGTTAGGTATGCTTTATTTTAATTTTATAAAAAGAAATATTAAAAGTATTTTTATATATATTATAGGGTTTTTCGTAGGTAGTTTAATTTGTGCTGCTATCTTGAAATATCAACTTTATAGACAAGTAATAGTTTGTATATCTATTGCCTGTACATTGTCTGTAATTTGGTTTATTTCTTATAAATTTAAACTTTCTGAAATTAAATGTAAATCTTTTAGTTTTTTACAAATATTGTGTGGTTATATCTCTAAAATTACTGTTTTTTCTGTTATTCTTATTCTATTAAAGGACTTTTTATTGGGCACAGTACATTGTGATAGTGATTTAAATCCTGAAGTTAATAATGATAATAATAATAATGATAATAATAATAATAATAATAATAATAATAATAACAATAATAATAATAATAATACAGATAATATCACAGAAGAGGAAAGTAGTAAAAATAAAGGTAAAGCTACAGAAGATCCCATTCTTACTTCTGATACTAAGGAGCATTCAGCTACTTCAGAAAAGGATAATAATATAAATAAAGGTAAAGCTAAAGAAATTGATAATTCTGAAACTAAAGAAGATTCCAATGGAAATAAAGAAGAAGGATGTAGTAAAAATAAAGGTCAAGCTACAGAAAATGACAATCATACTTCAACTTCAGAAGAGACTTCAGATGAGGAAAGTAGTAAAATTCAATTTAAATCTGGTTTTGAAGCTAATGATAATTACTATAATAGTTCAGCAGGGAGTTCAAGTTCGAGCTCTCATTTGACATCACCAGAGGATTTAGAATTGACTTCAATGAGTAGTTTTGAAGATTGAGCAAGTGACGAATGAGAACGTTACCCTGCTCCTACCAATGAGTCAGGGGCGATAAACATTTCGGATGAAGATTTTATGAGACTCTTAAATCAGCTAAGAGGTCTGGATACTCAAACTCAAGCAGTTTTAAATACCGGAATTGATAATACTTCTCGTCCTAGTCACGCTTACGATTCAGGTAGTTCCGCTCACGCTTCAGGTACAGGTAGTTCAGCTCCCGCTACAGCTGCTGGTGAGGGTAATCTCGTAGACCCTTCAGTTCAAATTTCTGGGACTTCCACACCCGTTTACGAATCCGAATTAGATGACGATTCTGATAGTTCAGGTTACGATGCCGATGTAGAACCGGAGAGTCCCGTTGCTGGTACTTCTGGTTCAATTTTTGATACAGATTTATCTGACTCAGAGATTAAAAAGTCTGGTTTTAATGCAGTATTAGAATTTGCTTTAGGACCTATAATCCCGGTTATTAATGAAATTTTAGCTATAGAATTAACTATAGGAGATTTAAGTTGGTTTATATTATTTTTTTTCACACTAATTAAATTATTTAAAAAAATTAGATTATTTTATAGAAGCCATTTAAAAATAATTCTGTTAATTTTCTATAATAAATATTTTAAAAAGAAAGAAGTTTAATATAAAAATATTACAGGGGAAAGTATTAAAGTTGACAGTATTAAAGATGAAATTGTAAATTTAAATATAGTATTTAATGGTCTAGAGACAAGTACCCTCCCTCTCCCCTCTCCTATCTCCTCTCTCCTCTCTCCTAATAGAGTGGGAGTGGGAGGGGGAGAGAAAGAAATACAACTAGATCAAGCACAAGAACTACAAAGACTTATTACTAGTATTATAACTAATTATAATTACAATATAACTACAACTAAACTAGAACTACAACTAGATCTATAACTACATCTAGAACTAGAGATACATAATTTTCTTTAAATATAATTATCATACTTCAATACCCTCTGTGTGGTTATAATATTAATAGAAATAAAAATATTAATATAATTATAATTATAAAGATAAAGATAAATATATTTAATACACCCTTCTAAACCCCCTATCCTAACTTTAACTCTAACTTTCACTTAACTTAAATATTACATTTAATATTGCTAATACCTCCTTTTCTAACTATTACTATAACTTGAAATATTAAAGATAATACTTATAACCCCCACCCACTATTCTAAACTATTTCTATCACCCACTATCCTAACTAGAAATATAATTATTAATTTAACTTTTACTTTATTACTGCCATGCCCTCTTTTTACCTAGACATTTATGTTAAAACCTTTACATTACACAATACACATTACACAATACAATTTACAAATTACAAAATACAATATACAAATTACAATATAAAATATAATTACACAATATAAGTATACTATTCTATAACATACAATACAAGATAGTCAATATAAATATACAATACAATACAAATACAAATATACTAATACTAATACAAATACAAATATACTAATACTAATACGCCAATACGTCATACTAATAGGTCATACTAATACCCTACGAAAGTAAAGAAAAGTAAATGACAGAAAAGTACAGGGGAAGTATAGGGAAGTAAAGTTAAGTAAAGTACCCTCCCTCTCCCCTCTCCTATCTCCTCTCTCCTCTCTCCTAATAGAGTGGGAGTGGGAGGGGGGGAGAGAAAGAATATAAATAGACAATCACATCTTTAGCTTAATTGGTAAAGCTTTGGCCTTCGGAGCCACTGACTATTGGTTCGAGTCCAATAAGATGTTTATAATTTATAATTACTATTTTATAATAACCTCCTATTTCAACTTTATAATAACCTACTATTTCAACTTTATAGCTTACTAGTTCTATAACCTATTATAGGATATATCCTCTATAACTGCTGATATAAACTTCTATAACTAGTATAACTTCTATTACGACTACTCTTAATATTTTACTCTTAATATTTTACTCTTAATATTTTACTCTTAATATTATACTCCGATTTCTACGTCTATTTATACTACTCCTACTACTACTAGCTAACCGAAAGACAATCTTCTTCTAACTTAAACTAATAACTTAAACTAATAACTTCTACTTCTAATTGCTAGTTCTAACTTATACTACTAACTTACACTTCTAACCGAAATACAGGCACTATCTATACTTATCTATACTATCTATATTTATCTATATTTATCTATACTTATCTATACTTATCTCTAGACAAACATACTCTAACTTCTACTATTTTTCTTTTTATCCTAAGACTACCGAAAGGTAATCATTCAGCTTCTACTGAGCCCACCCTACCACTAGGTTCCACGATTCTTCGATTCCACGGTTCCACGTAAATTGTCTATAGCTTTTTCTATATCTGAGCCTACATTGCTAATGCTAAGTCTGAGCCTACATTGCTAATGCTATTGTCTAGTATATTTATATATCTGTGTCTGTATCTATGGCTATGTCTTTTACTATGTCCATGTCTATACTATGATTATATCTATAGATTGATTAGAAATAGTCCCTCCAGATAAAGGGGCCAGCAAGGGGGCAGGTACTACTACTGCTAGTTTACTAGTTCTAGTGGAAATCAAACTACTTCTAGTGGTAATCAAACTACTTCTATTTTTAATAACTGAATTGGAATTGGTATTGCTAAAGGTAATGCTAATGATAAAGCTAATGATAATGCTAAGGGTAATGCTAATAGTAATGCTAATGGTAAAACTTCTAGTATTTAAATATAAGTATCAGTATATGTATAAGTAACAGTATGTGTATAAGTATCAGTATATGTTTCAGTATCTGCAGAAGTACATGTTTAAGTAAAAGTATCTGTATATGTTTAAGTATAAGCAGAAGTATCAGTATAAGTATATGTTTCGTATTGTGTAATTGCTTTAATAATAATAATAATAATAATAAAAATAAAAATATCCTCAAAAATGAACTAACATTGTATAGAATTGTATTGAATTGGTATTGAATTGGTATTGATTTGTACTTAATTTAATTGTATTGATTGGTATTGAATTAGGCGACACTTCTAGTTACTGGTAGTTACTGGGAGTTAGTGGGACTTAGGGCTAGTTACTGGGACTTAGAGTTAGTGGTAGATTATAGGGAGTTATTGGGGAAGGGTGTTACTACCTACTGGAGAATTTAATTTTTATTTCCACTACCTAATTTTAAATTTTATTACCAATCCCTAATTTATTTAGTTCTTTACTCTTTAGTCTCTACTTATTTAGTCTCTACTTATTTAGTCTCTACTTATTTAGTCTCTACTTATTTACTCTTTACTCTGTAGTCTTAACACAGCTAGCTAAGCCTGATAACCTTGAATAGACTTCTATTGCAGCATAATAAAGAAAAAAGAGAGAAATCCTTAAAATAAAAAATAACTCAAAAAATAATTCCTTAAATAACTCAATAAATACTCTTTATGAATCCTTTAGGCTATACAATGCCGTAGGCCTGGCATAGGCACTAAATAAATTAATAAATAACAACTAAATAACAACTAAATAACAACTAAATAACAACTAAATAACAACTAAATAACAACACGGAACGTATGTATACCTATGTTATAAATCTGTCCTCTATTCTTTTTATCCTAGCTTAGATAAATTGAAGATGCAACTTAATCTCACAGCTAGCTAAATCAAGATAAAGCACAGCACAAACACAACACAATCACTACACTACACCTAGTAAATAGTCTTAAACAAAACACAAATATGCTCTAGCCTTATGTCTAATTAAAACAAACAAAAAAGATCCACCATTCATACCTTATTCTTAAAGGGAAGAAAGGCAAGAAAGGAAAGCTAAAAAGAACGGCAAGAAGAAGACAAACAACCAAGCATAAATAAATCCATTACATCATAAATAAATAACTCCATAACTCCATAAATCCTTAAATAAAATAAATAAAATAAATAAACAATAAAATCAATCAAAATAATAAAATAAAAAAATAAAAATAAATAAGAAAACTTAAGACTTTAAAGATCAAATAACACTAATTAAATGGCTACATTTAAGACAAACGAATATCGGATACAATGTTCAATCAATCTTTTAATAATACTAATACTATTAATGATAATAATACAAATACTTATACTAACACTAATCCCATAAAGATTAATAATACTAATCCACTTAATATTACAAATAACAACAACAATAACAATACCAATCTGATTATCGATTCCAACCACAGAAGTGTATCTTCATTAACTGAGAATCTTATTAATTTTGTCGCAAGAATTAAATTAAAAGGTAAATATGCACCCCAAAATTCTGGATATGTTAATCTCTCTGAGGTTGATTTACAAAATTTAAAAATAGGTTTTAAACAAATACGAGCTTTAAGACTAGAAAATGAAGTAGCTCTACTAAAGAAAAATGATATCTTTTATTATCTTTATGTAGATAAGATTGATGCTGATACAGATGAAAAAGTTATTTATAAATTAGCAGCTATAAAAAAGAAACTAAAATCTACGAGTCCACTAGCTAAAAAAAGAAAAAGACTGAGACTCTTCAGATTGCTTAAAAAACAAAAAAGAAGTTTAAAAAAACAGTGGAAAAAGAGTTTTAGAAGAAGACAAGTTGAAATGAGACCACTGAGATATAAAATAACTTATAACTTTAAGTATAGATATATCTCTCGGTTCAAAAAAAGCATAAGCAGAATTAATAGAATCAGATCTGCATTTAGAAAATATACAAACCTAAGTTTGAGAGTTAAAAAAATTTTAAGAGGTAATTCCACACACCAAAGTTTGAGAGTTAATCCTATTTTAAGAAGAAATTATTCACACCAAAGTTTGAGAGTTAATAAAATTTTAAGAAGAAGATTCAGATGTATCGTAAGAAAAAACGCCAATATTTTACCTAGATTAAAACAAAAATCTAATTATTTAACACCTATTTTGAATAATACTTTAACTCTTCAGTACTATGCCCCGGCAGTACAAAATCCAGGGATTAACCTATTTAAACCTATCTTTAATTGGTTGTCTACGACTCAGGTTAATAGAACTAACTTTGAAAAAGAAAATCATCTGTTTAATTATCTACCACTTAAAAAAATAGTGAACACAAATCAAAAATTTACAAAAGAAGATAAAACTCTACTAATCAATAAACTATTTACCTCAATAAAAGTTAAAGTAGCAGAGATTAGAACTAAAAAAAAGAGTTTAACAAAAAGCAACACAAACAAATACACAACAAAGGTATGGACCAAAAATACTGCCTTGCATACGGCAAATAAAAATTGGACTGGATCTAGAACAGAAGGTTCTAATTTAGGAATTATTTCTGATTTTAAAAATAAAATAAACGGTAATAATTTAGGAAATTCTTTAAGTAGTAGACTAGCTGCTAGACTGGGTGATAGAAGAGAATACCATGTTAATAGTGGAGTAATACCTACACCAAAAAATTGGATAAGACCGGAGAATTTAAATAATAAAGGAAACTTACCTATCAGTCCTATTGACAGAAGGGAGAACGTTAAATATATACCTTGGAAGAGTAATAAAGGTATTTTTTATAAAAGTAAGTATAAAATTAGACCTAGCCGACCAGAAGCACAGGAGACTATAAAATATTACGGATTAAACTGGTTAATCTTAAAAAATAAATATTCGAATTTAGATATTATTAGAAAGATTAAATTACTTAATTCTAAATTTTTATCAGTAAGTAAGCCTTCTACATATACATATACAAATATAAATAAAAAAAAGGACACAATAAATCCAACTCTAGTAAATAACTATAATAAATTTACTAGTTCAGCCAATATTCTTAATAATACTAATAATAATAAGACTAAGATTATTAATAAAACTAATACTAAGACTAAGACTAATACTAATACTAATACTAATAAAAAAGCCCTATACCATGAGACGGTAGTTTATAATAATAATATTAATAATAATAATAAGACTATAGTTAAGACTAATGCCTCACCTAATAAAAATTCAGTATTATTAAATAAGACTAATAAGATTAAAAAGAATAACCAGTCTTTAAATAAGACTAATAAGTTTAAATTTAATAACCCGGCTTTAAATAATACTAATAAGTTTAAAAATAATAACCAGGCTTTGGCTTTAAATAATACTAATAAGTTTAAAAAGAATAATCAGGCTTTAAATAAGATTAATAAGATTAATAAGATTAATAACCAGGCTTTGGCTTTACATAAGACTAATAAGATTAAATTTAATAACCAAGCTTTAAATAAGACTAATAAGTTTAAAATTAATAGCCAGGCTTTATTTAAGACTTTTACTAATACTATCTCTAAAACTAATAATATTAAGATTAAAAATAATACTTTTAAAAAACTCCCATTACTGGTGAATAAATTTAAATTTAATAATAAACCTATTACTAAGACTTATAAGAATAATTGGTTTAATGAATTATTTGGAGCATATAAAGGAATAGATAAACTAGTTAATATTAACCTTAAACTAGAACTTAATTCTTATTCTCCAATTAATAGATCTATTACTAATAGACCTTATACTAATATAAATAATACAATAACAAACACACAAACCTCAACAACATCTACAATTCCCAAAAACGACTGGACCAAACTTGCAATAAAAATAAAAAACAACAAGAATTTAAGAAAAATAAGTACAGAACTACTTAATTATCTAAACACTTTCAAACTCGAACAATTTAGAATCTCTGAATATTTAAATTATTTAAACAAAAAAAAATTAGAAAATTTAGAAATGGCAGAAAAGAAAAAAAAAGGAACATTAATGCCTAGTGATTACACAAATAAATTAATAAGTAAATTTAATCCTAAAATCCACATTACTAATAATAATTACCACGATAAAATTAATGAGATTGTTACTGAAATACGATCAAGTAAATTAGAACCACATAAAAGAGGAGTATCTTTCTTCTATAATAAAATAATTACTTATAACTTTAATAAATTTAGTAATGCAGGAGGTTATACACCGGAAAAATTCTTCATTAATATTGAAAAACTATTAAAGGCTTTCTTCAAATCAATTTATTGTTTAATTAGTAAACCTGTATTTATAATAACTCCTGATAAAGTAACAATACAACTTTTCTATTTTATAGCTCTACCTAAAGTTAAAATAATTAGATACTTATCTAAAATAGCAGGAATTCAAAGTATTAATAATAATAATGCTTTAAAATTAGAAGCTAAAAAAATAAACAGAAGATTAAAAATTAAACAAAAAATAGCTATACTAATAGGACTACATAAATCTAGATTAATAATTAGAAATAATCAATTAAAACTAAAAATCAGAAAACTAAGATTTTACCAAAAAATTAGATTAAAAAAAATCTTGAGAAAGATTACAAAACAGAACAAAAGTCAATTCTTCTTAGGAAAAATAATCCAAGCTTATAGATTTAATATTGCTAAAGCTTTCCCAGATAAATTTAGAATGTTTACTGATATATTAAGTAAATTATTTAATAAACCGGTAGAATTTGATTTAATTAGACTACATAAAGCTACTCTAGATAGTACGATATTAGTAACACTTATCGGATTAATTATTAATAAGAAAAGAAGATATAAACATATAATTAATAGACTATATAGAAAAGTAAGAGTAGTTAGATTTAAATTTAAAAAAATATCTAAAGTTAAAGCTAGATCTAGAGCATTATCTTTCTTAACTGGACTAAATATCAAATTATCAGGAAGACTTAGAGGTGAAAAAGTTATACCTAAAAAAACAACTAAAGAAAAAATTAGAGGTATATCAGCACCAGGTAAAGTTAATTTCCTAGATGTAGCAACTTTAACTAGAACTAATAAAAAAGGAGCATTTACTATTAAAGTAACTTCCGGACAAAATCTTTTCTAGCTAATAGTTAACCTTGAATTTATATTTTTTCTTGATAATAAGATAATAAGATAATTTTATATTTTATAATTTTATACTTTATAATTTTATATTTTATAATTTTATTGCCTAGCCTACAGGCAAGCCTAAGGTAAGCCGCCCGGCAGGGCAGTTTTAGAATTTAATGTTTTTATACCCCCTATACCCCCTATACACTCCTATAACTTTTATACACACTATGCTCTTTATAACTCATATGATTGTTATACCTCTATACACTGTTATAAATTTATAATTTAATACTGTTATAATTTTATACTGTTATACTAACAAACTAGAGATAGGAAAAAACCAACAAATCAAATAAAAATTAAATCTAATAAAAAGTCCAACACATAAGGACCAGTAAAGTAGTCAGATTAAACAAACAAAAAAGAGCCTGTAATTTAAAGGTAGAATAGCTTCTTGATAAGAAGTCAGTAGAAGTTCAATTCTTCTCGGGCTTATACTACAATAGATTATATAAATACTAGAAAAAAGAATTACTCAGCCCTTTCTGGGTCCCTTCTTCGATAATGCGGATTGGTCCTACAAATCTGTGCGGACCGCGTAGCGCGAAGGAGAAGTTGGGCGCTTACCTTTATTTATAGCTAGACATACTCCCTGATAACTAGAAAATGTCATTAAATTAAACACCTACTTTTCTTGCCAAAGGTAACAAATAAAGTGCCTCAGGCTAAAACAAAAGCCACAAAAATCCATCTAATACCTCATACTAAAAAAGTGCGGCAACGGCTCTAGTAGTGCTAGTTAGTAGTGCTAGTTAGTAATGCTACGATAGTAGGGTGGCCTAACATTTTGCAGTACTCTTTCGACCCAAGGGCTAGAGACAAGACAAAATTTTATGTATCTATAGTTTAAAGCTAACATTGAATCTTTTTTAAGATAGGACAACAATTATATTATCAAATAAACAAATGAGATTATTAAAATCACAAGTCCTTTTAAGATTAGTCAATTCTTATGTCGTAGATTCTCCACAACCGGCCAATATTAGTTATTTATGGAATTTTGGTTCTTTACTAGCTACTTGTTTAGTTATTCAAATATTAACAGGAGCTTTCTTAGCAATGCATTATTGCCCTAATGTAGAACTAGCCTTTAATAGTGTAGAGCATATTATGAGAGATGTAAACAATGGTTGGCTAATAAGATACACTCACGCTAATGTAGCTTCATTTTTCTTCATTTTTGTATACGCTCATGTTGCAAGAGGATTATACTATAGTTCTTACCAAAGTCCTAGAGTATTAGTCTGGTCAATAGGAGTTATCATCTTAATTTTAATGATGGCTATCAACAGAATATGTGGCCAAATTGGGGATATTACGAATTAAATACATTTAACTATCAGCTATCTTTTACTTTGTTTTACTAGTGCTGTTTTACCTATTAGTAACGCTAGAACTAAACCTCTTAAATAGGACCACACAATAAAGAAATACTAGATATTATTATAACAGGAATGTTAGGAGATTATCTATTTGTATTTGTATTGGTATTTGTAAAGAGTCTATGCCTATTTTTCTAAATTTCTAAAACCTTATATAGTGGATAATGCAATGAAATATAGATTAGGTATTTAAAAGGGTATTTTCAAAGTCTCGACATTAGGGCAAAACATTAACCTGTATCTGGGAAGTTTTGGTATGGATTTGTCGAAACACCTTGACAGAGGTGTTGGTTTTAGTCTAAAGGTTTTATAAACTAGACTAATTCTGGCGATATTAGTGAAAACGGTTAAAGAAGTACTACCAATTTTAAGACCGTCGGTTGAGTACACGATCGCTACAGACTGGGTCACTAGTGGGTGCCTGAAATGGTGCTTAATGTACAGTTGGAGTTCTTAGTTACAAAGACTGATATTTATAACTACTCAAGGCTCTAAATTAAAATTTTTAATTATTATTTATTTTTAATTATTAATTATTAATTATTATTATTTATTAGAAATAGTGCAAAGGAAACACTTGAGGATTAATAAATAGATAGAGCACAAGATTATTAATATTGGTAAATTTTATATTAATAAGTTAGAACTAGACAGCTTTCCTGGGTTACGAACATAGCCCAAAATGGTTTAATAGTGATAAAATTTTAATCTTTAATTCTATAATTCCTTTTTTTCTTTATTCTAATAAATCCTTTTTAAGAACGAAACATACTAATTTTATCTTAAATTCTTTAAATTCTTTAAATTCTTTAAAATCTTTCAAATCTTTAAAATCTTTCAAATCTTTAAAATCTTTCAAATCTACAAAAAGTTATTTAGCTAATGATCCAAAAATAGTTGATAAATTTATTAAAGATAAAAATATAGATCCTATTTATAAATATGATAATTTAGATTCCAAAGAAACAATAGAAAGAGTTTCTAAAGAAATAAAACGTATTAGTGGCATTTATCTTATTCTAAATAAAATAACTTTAGATTATTATATAGGATCCGCATCTACTAATAGAATGTATAGTAGATTTTCTAGACACTTAATCTATTTAACAGGTAGCAAAATAGTAAAATTAGCCATTAAAAAATACGGTTTATCTAGTTTTTCTTTTTTAGTTTTAGAAATATTTCCAGATATAGTCACTCCCTCCGCCTCCCCCTCCTCCTCCTCCTCCTCCTCCTCCTCCTTTGGGAGAGGGAGAGGGAGAGGGAGAGGGAGAGGGAGAGAGAATAATAAACAATTATTAGATTTAGAAGATTTCTATTTAAAATCTTTATTGCCTAACTATAACATTTTAACTGAAGCCGGTAGTAGTTTTGGTTATAAACATACAGAAATAACTAGAATTAATATGAAAAGTAAATATAGCTTAGAAAGAAGATTAAGAATAGTAGAATTAAATAAAGGTAAAAGTTTCTCTCCTGAAACTATAGAAAAAATGAGAAGTAAAGCTTTAGACAGAGAGCCTTACAATTATAGTGAAAAAGGGAAATTAAATTTAAAAAAAAGATCCAAAACTTTATTAGTTTATAATCTAAATGGAACTCTTTATGGTGAATATATAAGTTTAAGAGAAGCCTCTACAAGTCTAAACTCTAGTTTAAAAACCATAAATAGATGTTTAAAAACTGATAAAAAAATATTAAAAAGACAATGGATACTAAAATTAAAAAATTAGGTTTATTACAATTATTAGGAACTTTGGATTATTAGGATTTATTATTTAATTTTTAACCTTTATTAAATCATAGTCCCACGAGTTTAAAAATCTATGTAACTTCTAGAAGAAAATAGATATTAAAGTGGAATAATTCGACAGAATTATTGAAGAAATTTATATTAATATTTTTTATAGTATATAATTTTTATTTTTTAATTTTCTTTGGCAATATTAGTGAAAACGATCAAAGTATTTTTGTTATTTAGTTAAATTTTAGTCACTTAATAACTTAATAAAAATAAGAGATCGTCGGTTATCTAGATGATCGCGACAGACTGGGTCACTAATGGGTGTCTGAAATGATGCTTAATGCACAGTCGAAAACTTTAACTAGTTTATTACTTTTTGTTTTGTTGCCAATTCCGATTCCAAAGGAAGGGCAGGGACAGATATTTTTGTTTTTCGCTTAACAAACCTAATCTTCCCTTAAACTTAACCTGAACAGTAACAGTAACACTAACACTAACAATTAAACTTTAACATTAAACTTTACCTGAAACTTAACCTTAACAAGAAGTAGAGGATAAACTTAAACAACACTAAGTAAAGGATAAACTTTACCTACTTGAAGTAAAGGATAAACTTAACCTACATTCAGGTAAAGGATAAACGAAGAGGTTCTTAATTTTACCAATAAACTAGTTAATAGAATATACGAATTCAAAGTTATTCTATCATTTTTATTTAGGATATTATGATTATTTAGGATGTATCAATAACAATAATTACAACTTTAAATACATCTTTAAATACATATCTTCTTTAAATACAATGAAGGTCAGTATGTTTTACCTTACGGTCAAATGTCTTTATGGGGTGCAACTGTAATTACTAATTTATTATCAGCGATCCCAGTATTTGGTCAAGATATCGTAGAGTTGGTATGGGGTGGTTTCAGTGTTAATAACGCCACTCTAAACAGATTCTTCTCTTTACATTATCTTTTACCTTTCGTACTGGCTGCTTTAGCAGTATCTCATTTAATCGCTCAATTGTAGGGCCTTTATATTATTATTATTATTATTATTATTATTAGTAAGGATATAATAAGCATCAAGCTATATGCTGGAATATCCTAAAGCTTTAAGTACTCAACAATATATTGCTATAAGCAATATTGGCAGTTAAAATCTTAGAGATCTCACAATGGACAATCAGCAGGAAACCAACGACTTAGATTAAAAATTTACTTTTGTTTTTAAAGCTAGTCTAGTAGGATCCTCAGAGACTACACGCTTGATACCCTATTTATTTGTCTTTTCTTAGATAGTTAGAATAAAATTGTTTTCGTAAAAGAATGCTAGTGATTCCTAAATTTAAGCTTAAGAAAAAAAGGGTAATGATATAGTCCAATTTTATATTGAAAGATATAGTTCTTTATTCGCATAAACATAATTTAATTAACTTTTTTCACTCTAGTAGTAAAGCCTTAATAACAGATTAACTATTCTAGATAGATCTAAATTTAAATTAGATCCTTTTCAAAAACAAGTTTTAATTGGTAGTTTAATTGGAGTTGCTCACATGAGAAGATTTTCTTAATAAGCAAATGCAAGGTTAGTCTTTAGGCAGGGGTATAAAAACGCTTCTTATTTATTACATTTATACGGTATATTTCAAGAATATGTGTTAACTCCTCCTAAAGTCAGTCAAGTAACAGATAACAACACAGGAGACCTAAGATATAACCTAAGTTTTTCTACTTTAGCTTTACCTTTACCTTGTTTTAACGATTTATATGAATTATTCTATACAACTGGTACGGGTAAAAAAATTATTCCTAAGAATATAGCAGACTGACTAACACCAGTGAGTTTAGCTTATTGATTAATGGATGATTCCGATGGTTGTTTTACAGGATCAGGATTAAAAATACAGACTAATGCTGCCTTTGCTTACAGAATTAGTTATAAAATATATGCATCCTAGTATGCTATATAAATTAAATAAAAATAAAAAATGCGAATAAACAAATGCTACATGTACATGGTTCAGGTAACCCTAATGGAGTAAATTCAAATGGTGATAGATTTGCAATGCACCCTTATTTTATGTTTAAATTGCGCCGATTCGGTATTCTTACGCACCCTACCCTCATAAAGGGAGAGCTAGGGGGATCCTGTGTGAAGGGATCTGGAACATCATACTTAGGTAACTGGGGAAACCCATTGCTGAACAGAGCATGTATGAAAAAGGTTCTCGAAGCTGCGAAACAGCTAGGGGCTAGAGGATCAGTTCAATTAGATATGGTTAGAGCTATACTGCCCAAATTCCAATTTCCATCTCACTCTCATGAAGGTGGGTACCTACGCTGTATAGAGGTATTCCAACATTTATTCAGAGCAAGCTTTGAAGGCTCCGGATTCACACAAAAGTTGGAGAGTTGTACAAAAAGTACAATCAAGGAGATGAACGGAAAACCTAAGTCTAAAGGCTCACGTATTAATACAAATTCGGGTCCCGCTACAGCCAGCAATGGCCATGCGGTCAGAGGGCTTGGAGTAACAGTCTACGGATACGGAGTATGTAACGGTACTCGAAGTACACCTAATGTGTCGCTGCGAAGTAGCCCAGTTCTAAATGCGCACAGACAATTCAGTACAGGAACAGGAAGTTCAACAAATGTACAGGAGAAGCTGAGCGGTCTACAAATGCGATCGAGAAGTCACCCTCTACAACCAATAGATAGGGACCTTTACAAAACCTTTATACTTAATAAAGATATGTATCTTATCGCATACAACAATTTAAAATCTAAGCCAGGTATGATGACCCCAGGGATTTCCCCCAGAACCTTGGATGGTATGTCTTCGGAAGTAATTGATAAACTTATTAGCCAACTTAGCTCCGAATCTTTCTCCTTCTCTCCGGGAAGAAGAATAGAAATAAGCAAAGCAAGCGGAGGTAAAAGACCGCTTACTATCGGTGATCCTCAAGAAAAACTAGTACAAGAAGTTATAAGATTAGTTCTTAATGCGATATACGAACCTCTGTTCAAGGAGAATTCCTTTGGTTTCAGGCCAAATTTAGGATGCCATTCAGCTCTTAGATATGTATTTACAAAATTTAAAGGCTGCGCCTGGTGGATCGAAGGGGACATCAAAGGTTGCTTTGATAACATTCCTCACGATAAGCTAATGGCCCTTCTCTCTACTAAAATTAAGGATCAAAGATTCCTACAACTAATTAGAAAGGCTCTTAATGCAGGATACATGATTGACAAACAACCAATATATGACGTTGTAGGTACTCCTCAAGGGTCTATAATAAGCCCCATACTAGCTAACATTTTCTTACACCAACTAGACGAATATGTCGAGAAGCTAAAAGCGGAATTCGACATCATCGGTCAGAGGAGACGAGACCCCATAGTAAGAAAACTACAATGGGAAATGACAAAGGCAAAGAGATCAGGAGACTCAAAAGCTATTAGGGAAATCGCAGTTAAAATGAGAAGCAATCCCAACAAACTTATCAATTCTGGAAACAGAAAACTTATGTATGTTAGATACGCGGACGACTGGATAATTGCGGTAAATGGGAAATATTCAGAAGCAAGTGAGATCCTGAATAAGGTTACCCTGTTTCTGAAAGACCTTGGTCTTACCGTATCCCCGACTAAAACCAAAATTACCAATACCTACGAAGAGCCAGCTCTTTTCCTTGGTACAAACATCGCTCATTCCAAATCTGTCACATACTCTCTTCACAGAAGAGGTACCTTACAAAGAAACTCCGGATTCTTGATACTAAGCGCCCCTATGGAGCGAATCTACAAGAAACTAAAGGAGGCGGGATTTATGTCCAACCACCGCGGAGTTACTAGAGTCACCTGGTTAAGTCTAGAGATTAGACAAATAATACATCTCGCCAACTCTATCATTAGAGGTTACGAGAATTATTATTCATTCGCTCTTAACAAAGGACAACTTTGTACTTATGTCTACTTTATAATTAGAGATACGGTTCTAAGAACCTTAGCCAACAAGCTAAGTCTGAAAACCAGAGCTAAAGTTATAAAAAAATTCGGTTCAGGTGTATCTCTATACGATCAAAACGTAAGAGACGAGAATAATAAACCTACGTTAATCACTAAACTGTACAAGCCTAGTTATAGAATCAATCTCTGGGATTTTAAAAGAGGTGAAGTTAAAACTAACATAAAAGCCCTTTATGCCAACGGACTATCATTAGCCAACTTAGACAATTTAAACTGTTCCCAATGTGGTAGCGATTACAAGATCGAAATGCATCACATTCGTGAGATGAAAGATATTAAGCATAAGACAAGTACATTAGACTACTTGATGGCTAAAAGGAATCGTAAACAGATACCAGTATGCCGGGACTGCCACATGAAATACCACAGTGGTAAGAAAAAGTAAAGTCATCTCAAGATCTTAGATTAATTTAGAATGGAGAGCCGTATGATTACGAAAGTATCCCGTCCGGTTCGGTGACGAGCCATGCCAACCCTTAGCGGGAGTATGTCTTAGTTCAATGATCTTGTAACAATATTTGCATTCTTCCTAGTATTATCTTTAATTGTTTTCTTTTATCCTAACTTACTTGGTCATTCTGATAATTATATCCCAGCTGACCCTATGGTTACTCCTCCTTCTATTGTACCTGAATGGTATTTATTACCTTTCTATGCAATATTAAGATCAATACCTAATAAATTATTAGGAGTAATAGCAATGTTTGGATCTTTATTAATTTTACTTGTTTTACCTTTAACGGACATATCTAGAATAAGAGGTTACCAATTCAGACCAGCTATGAAAGTAGCCTTCTGGTTTTTCGTTGTTAACTTTATTATTTTAATGTGGATTGGATCTCAACACCCTGATAGCCCTTATCTTGAAATAGGACAAGGTGCTACAGCTCTGTACTTTGCATGGTTTTTAGCTATAGTGCCATTTATTGGTCTAGTTGAAAATACTATGTTAGATTTAGATTCAAGAGCTAATTAAAAGATAAATGTTTAAAAAACAAAAAGAACAGCATTACTCCTCCAACCCCCTGTGCAAACTATATATATACTATCTCTAAAAATAACAATGACAATAACAATTAATATTTACAATAACAAATACAATAACAATAACATTAACATTATTAAAGGTTTGTTTATACTAGTTTAGGTAGAGAACAAGGGATCCAACCTTTGCCTTACTGTTAAGAGTTTATGTTTAAGTATTATGTCTCCTTTTGAGCACCCCGGGCTAATACCTCAGATTTGCTAGAATATCTGTATCCTACTCCTAGACCTGCTCAAACTACGAGTCCGAAGGAGATAGAGAACCGACCTACTAGATACTAGAGGCTAGATACTAGAGACTAGAGACTAGATACTAGATACTAGAGGAGGGGGATATAATTTATTTAATCTAATTAAAGGAACTAAAAATACAGTTAAAATAATTTATGAGTTTTTGAAGTTATTGGTAGTAAGAGTTAGAGGCACGAAGACCTCTATTTAATTACATCTTTAAACTACTTCCATTTATAAATGTAAAATGGTCGGTATAAGGGTATAATAGTATAAAGGTATAAAGGTATAAGAGTATAATTTGTATAAAGGTATAATTATATATTCCTTTATTTGTTGCTATATAAACTGTTTTAAATAAAATTAATATGGGGGTATATTTCTTAATACTGTTGGTTGCCTTTGGCAACATCCTCAATCTAAAACTGAACCTCTACCTAAAGATTCTCCTCACAAGGGGGAAGGCATAACTCTCCACCACTTAAGAATAATAACGAATAATAACGAATAATAACGGAAAGAAACCAAACTAACTAACCAAACTAAAAGAAACCAAACTAATGATACTTAACTAACCAAACTCATTGCTTAATTATATCACCTTTAATCAGCCAGCCCAATCACCGTTAGGGACATCTACCTCGTCATCCTTACCTAAAAGAATATTACCTAAAAGAATATTACCTAAAAGAATTAGAGATTCGGCTTCACTAATTAGGTCATTCGGTTCTATCTTAGAACTAAGTAAGTAGCAATACTAGAGGGTGTGATTGTTTGTTGGATTGGAGTAATCTTAAATAGGTAGTAGATTAGAGAATAGTAGAGTTGCCTTCTAATGACACAGGCAAGAAAAAGATATTTAAAAGTAAATTTATTCTTTACTATATAGTATATCCAGGTTCCTTAATAGGGTAGTATTAACGAGGGTTATATACGATTATATAGCTATATTTAAATATATCATTTGGTTTATTGACTATCTGTCAAGGAGTTCTATAGGTTAATATTTAATCCGCAAGATTACCTTATGTATCTCTAGGTGTAGACTTAGTAAGTCCGTAACTTTAAACCCGGGCCAACCCAACCTTGATTGATGATTTTATTTCCACCCTTGCCAAACCAACCTTGATTAATTGATTGAGGGGTTGATTTATTAATTTTTATTCTTATTAAAACTGAGGTTAAAGTCTTAGCTAAAGATGAAAAAAGCAATAGATAGTCGGTCCTAACCATAGTAGGCATATAGACATATAGAATATAGACCTATACATAGACAAAGTTTTACGGAATAAAGGCGAGTCGAACGCCTAAGGGTTTTTGCCCAGACAATTAGCAATTGTGTTATCTTACCGATGACGATTATTCCTTGTTACTGTCTTGTTCTTATTTTTATTATTATTATTTGTATTATTATTATTATTATTATTATTATTATTTTAGTTGCCTAGCATCTCCTACTCCTCTCCCACTCCTCCTCCCACTCCATTAGGAGAGGGCTTTGCTTTTATCTATGGCAGCGTTTTATTCTTTTCTTTTATTTGAATGTTCTATTCTTATATTTTAATATTTTATTCTATTTTAATATTTTATTTATTATTATAAATTAATATAGCACCATTTTCATTAGAATATGAATATACTTCCTCTTTTATTTGTAATTTTATATATAGAGTCTAAGGTCTTTTACTTATCTTTTTGTCTTAGGATTAGTCCTCGATTAGGAGAGGATCCTCTAGATTAGATGGTCTTATACAAGGAAAAAGTAGCATCTGTTTTAATACAAAAATACTTAAATACCTTCTTAAATACTTCAATACTTACTTAAATACCTTCTTAAATACCTACTTAAATACTTTATTCTTTACTTCAATACCTTCTTAAATACAGACTTAAAACTACAAACTAATTAATAAGGAGGGACTGAGACAGACCTCTACGACAATAGGATTATTCTTATTTCTATTTTCTATTTTCTTACTCCTATTTACTTATTGCTATTTTCTTAATTCTTATTTCTTATCTTTTGTGAGCACCCACCACAGCTTATCCAAGACCTTATCCTAGTCCTTATCCGAGTCCTTATTCTAGGCTAAGACCAAGACCTTATCCTTAACATACCGGTGGAGGTGATCCAGAGTCCATAAAAGTTAAGGAAGCTATGCTACAAAAAGGGGAGAGATTTTATACTTAATCTTACGAGGTATCCTTCAGGCAACAAAGGACTTACTAGAGAAGAATACTTTGCTAACGCAACAAACAAAAGCAGAGGAGTTAAGTTATGACGAAGACAAAGGCTAGGTTGGACTTACAAAGAACCCCCGCAAAAGAATAACCGACCGAAGAAAGGCAATTGTTTAATAATGCGATAGTATTTTTTGTTTATCCTTAATAGAATATGATTATGATTTTGAATAGGGATATGAATATAAAAAGAATTATAGTTTAATATATTTACTATACCTCAACTAGATATCGTAGTAGTAGTCTAGAGGTAGTCGGAGTCATAGACGAATTGGCAAGGGCCGTCTAGTCTAGAGGGGAGTGGGGGTGTTATATTATATTTTATTATATTATATATTATTATATTATTATTTTTCAATTTTATATTGTTTATTGTTAAGTTGAGGAGATAGAACAAATAAACTAGAAGCGATATAAATTATTAATAATCTAAGTATTCCCGATTGCATTGAGCTATCTAAAAGAACCCCTGCAAAGATTAATAAAGTTACAGCTAATAGTCCTATTGTAATATATAATGAATAAGTTGTAATAATTCCTGTATCTAATTTGGCAATATTAAATCCTGTTTGAGTAAAAGCATTAGCTAATCCTCTAGGTCCTAATAATTCTATTGCTCCTCTATCCATTTCTTTAGAGATTCTATAACCTAAATTTAGTCCTTTATTAATTAAGTAATGGTTATACACTACATCAAAGTAATATTTACCGTTAAAGAAACTATATACACCTTTAGCGTATTGAGTTATACTATTTAATAATCCAGTTTGATAATGGTAAAGATAAAAAGCTAATGCTGCACCACTGAAACTAATAATAGCCGGTAATAATTTAATGATTGTATTTAAAGAGAATTCAGCTTCAATAATATTAATATTATTAGGTAATATAAAGATAGAGTTATTAATTATAGTTTGTTTTTTTATTAGTAGTTAACACGATAAAACTAGCAGCTAAGTAAATAATTAAGAATCTAAAAATTTCAGTCGCTAAAGAGTTTTCAATTATAACACTAGCAAAGATAACAAAAATTAAAGATAATAAGCCAATAGTGATATAAAGAGAATAAGTTGTAATAATACCCGTATCTAATTTAGCAAAATTAATTCCTGTGTTAGTAAAAGCATTCGCTAAACCATTAGGCCCTAAGAGTTCTATCGCTCCTCTATCCACTTCTTTAGAGATTCTATATCCTAATTTTAATCCTTCACTAATAAAGAAATGGTTATAGACAACATCAAAGTAATATTTACCATTGAAGAAACCATATAAAGATTTATTAAAAATGGTTAAACTATTTAAAAATAAGCTTTGATAATGATAAAGATAGAAAGCTAAAGCAGCACCAGAGAAACTTACAATAGCCGGTAATAATTTAATAAAAGAGTTAAGAGAGAATTCGGCTTCAATAATATTAATATTATTAGGTAAAATAAAGATAGAATTTCCAAAGAAATCAGAACCTACCCCAACAAAAAGGTCCGAGAAAATAAAACCAAAGAAAATACTTAATAAGGCTAATATAGTTAAAGGTAAAATAACCGCAAAGTTAGCTTCATGAGAGTTTAAATAAGAATATTTATGTCCATTAGGGCTAGTTAAGAAAACTAAATTAATTAATCTAAAACTATAAAAAGCTGTGATTCCAGCAGTAATAGTTCCTAAAATGTAAGCATACATACCACTTAAACTATAACTACCAAAAGCTAATTCTAAAATAAGATCTTTACTATAAAAACCAGATAAATAAGGAGTAGCTAATAAACTTAAAGAACCTACTAACATAACACTGTACGTAAAAGGTAAAAATTTGATTAAACCACCCATTTTTCTGACGTCCTGTTGATCAGCAAATGAGTGTATTACAGCTCCCGCACCTAAGAATAATAAGGCTTTAAAGAAAGCATGATTTACAGTATGCATTAAAGCTAAATTATACTGACTAAGCCAAAGAAATCTGAACCTACTCCTACAAATAAATCAGAGAATAAGTATCCAAAGAAAATACTGAATAAAGCTAGAATAGTTAAAGGAATAATAACTGCTAAGTTAGCTTCATGTGAGTTTAAATATGATAATTTATGTCCATTAGGTTTAGTTAAGAAAACTAAGTTAATTAATCTAAAACTATAAAAAGCTGTTATACCTGCTGTTATAGTACCTAAAATATAAGCATACATACCACTAAAGTTATAAGTACCATAAGCTAATTCTAATATTAGATCTTTACTGTAGAATCCTGTTAAGTAAGGAGTAGCTAATAGACTTAAAGACCCTACTAGCATTACACTATAAGTAAAAGGTAAGAAATTAATTAAACCTCCCATTTTTCTAACGTCCTGTTGGTCTGCAAATGAGTGTATTACTGCACCTGCACCTAAGAATAATAATGCTTTAAAAAAAGAGTGATTTACAGTATGCATTAAAGCAACATTGTATTGACTAAGACCTACAGCCATTACCATGTATCCTAATTGAGATATTGTACTGAAAGCAATTATTCTTTTTAAATCATTTTGTACTAATCCACATGTAGCTGCAAAAAATGCAGTAGTTGAACCAAGTATAGTAATAACTAATAAAGTTGTTGGACTATACTCTAACATTGGACTTATTCTTATTAATAAATAAATTCCCGCTGTTACTAGAGTAGCGGCATGCAATAAAGCACTTACGGGTGTTGGAGCCTCCATACTTCCAGGTAACCAGGAATGTAAAGGAATATTAGCACTTTTAGCTAAAGCCCCCCCTAATAATAATAAAGTAATAATAGTAAGACCTGTTTCATTAATATATGGAGCTAATGAAAAGATTTGACTATAATTTAAAGTTCCGAATAATGAGATTAAGGCAAAAAACCCTATAACCTACTGCCATCATCATATATCCTAATTGTGAAATTGTACTGAACGCAATGATTCTTTTTAAATCATTTTGTACTAAACCACATGTCGCTGCAAAAAAGGCTGTAGTTGATCCTATTACTGTGATTACTAATAAGGTAGTGGGACTATATTCTAACATAGGACTTATTCTTATTAATAAATAGATACCAGCTGTTACTAGTGTAGCAGCATGCAATAAGGCACTAACAGGTGTTGGCTCATTAACATATCACCACCTCTGTTCATATTGAATGCTAATAGTGCTGCTTTATTTGATTGAATTCTTGTATAATAAAAGTTAATTAATAAGTAGGAAACTACCCCAATGGATTCCCAACCTACGAACATAACTAAGAAATTACCACCGCAGATTAATAATAACATTCCAGCGGTAAAAGCTGATAAGTATGAAAAGAATCTCTGATTATGCATAGCCATCAAATTTATCTTGCAATTAATTAGAATTTATAATTTATACCTCAGTTTACCTAACCGAACTTTCGACAACCTAGCCTAGTAGTAGTCCCAACTTTAGTAAACAAGTCTAAGACCAGCATAGGTATAAAGGAGAAGAAAGAAGCTCATCTCCTAGAGTCGAAATAAAAGCAGAAGATCTAAAGGTAAACCTAACCGAGCATAGTCCGTTTACTATTCAATTTTTATTTTATATTTCTGTTCCAGTCCCTCTATTGTTAGATGATTTCCAACTTTCATTAATTTAGATGCTTCTACTCAACAAAGATAATCCAAAGATTTAACTCCTAATATTATATATTGTAAAAAAAGAAATAATTAGAGTAATTAAGTGATTAAAATTCACTATATTTATATATACTGCTTCTAGTTGACTATATTTATATTCTTTACCAGCTAATAAATATTTTGCTATTAATTCCATTAATTTAATACCTCTAATATGTTGAGTTAATTTAATGCTTAATTGTACTCTATGTCCTATTTTTTTAGTAGATTTAGTTATTTTTACTTCGAAACATCCATCACCTGATACAAAGCCAGCAAGTCAACTAGGGTCTGGTATAGCTTCAACATTAATAACCGGTCTTTCAACTGGAATATAAATTTTGAACTCTCTTTTTTTTTTTAATCAGATAAACCTCAATTAATTGATGCTTTGATATTAACTATTTTATTTAATCCTTCAACAGTTAAATGTTTTTAATATAAATAATAGTAACTACTTCTTTAAATAATATATAATAGCCTCCATACTCCCGGGTAACCAAGAGTGTAAAGGAATATTCGCACTTTTAGCTAAAGCTCCCCCTAATAAAAATAAAGTAATAATAGTTAAAGCAGTTTCATTAATATAAGGAGCTAAAGAAAAAATTTGACTGTAATTCACTGTACCAAAGATCGCAATAATAGCAAAAAACCCAATACTCATTAACATATCACCACCTCTATTCATATTAAAAGCTAATAATGACGCTTTATTAGATTGTAATCGGGTATAGTAAAAATTAATTAATAAATATGATACTACACCTATTGCTTCCCACTTAATGGGAATTACTATCGCTCATTGTTCTTGTCGTTTTTTTTATTAGTCGTGTTCTAAGATTAAATTTAATACTTAAAGTCTCTTGTAACAATTTTAACTCATTAAAACTAAATTTATCAGTGTGTAATTGAGTCGACCCATACGATTCAATACTACCATCAACCATTATCCAAGATGCTAAAGCTCTGGCATTCAGTAGTTCCTTAATATTAATAGGCACGCTTTTGTATCGTTTATTATTTTCATCGTATTTATAATACAAATCATAATAATAATTTAGCATACTGTACCTTAATGATTTAAAGGCTATTGTTTTATATATTTTATTGGTTCTCTTATCCGGTTTTCGCTCTTGTATTTTAGGAGGCGTACCAGTGAAATCTTTAAAGATTTCATATAAAGATAAAAGATATTCCTCATGATTAGGATATGTTTGATCAAATCGAACTCTTGAATTATGAGTAGGTTTATCTCGCTCCATACAGGCATCACCTAGTAAAGTACCAACAAGAACATCTTTTTGTATAGATGTAAGTACAACGTTATTATATAATAAAATAGTAGAGCTGCAGGAAGGCAAAGCCATTTTTTACGGGCAAATTATAAATTATTGAACAGGTAGCCGTAGTCATTTGTCTAGAAGTACTAGAACGTAGAAAGACTAGCTAGCCTGACTAATTAATTGTTTAGAAAGGATTTTGACTTGATAGTTTCTTTCGAAACCCATTAGAGTATACCTTAACTTTGGTAAGTATTTTATTTACTTTTTTTTATTTTCTAGCCTAGTTAAGAATGCAGATTGCATCTAGGCCGGCAAAGGGGCAAAGAGCTTTTAACTTATTTAGTACCAAAGTAACTACCGTCTACTCGTTGCTCTTTTACAAAAATATATACAAATATACAAATATACAAATATATAAAAATATAAATATATAAATATATAAATTTTGTTTTAGATCCGCGATAACCCATTTCAGTTTCCTTCATCTTATAACTTGTTACCTTACCCAGGTAATTAGTCTGGCCACTTATAATATTTCTACTATAGTTTGGTATCATAAGCTTTAGGGTGTCCCCGGAATTTGATAGTTATTCCCCACCTACAAACATTACTAATAAATTACCTCCACAGATTAGAAATAACATACCAGCTGTAAAGGCAGATAAATATGAAAAGAATCTTTGATTAGCAGGATCAGAAGATAAATAATCAATACTATAGATATGGATTAAAGTGGAACAATAGATTACAGCTAATCCTAAAGTGACCGTTAATTGATCAAAATAGAACTCCCAATTGATGCTTATTAAGCCACTATCGAACCAACTATTTAGATTGATATATACGGGTGAACCGCAGATACCTACTTCGTAGAAGGCTACAGTTATTAATAAAGAACTTAATATTAAACAAATACATGTTATAATATGAGATCCTGTTACTCCAATTTTTCTTCCTAATAAACCTGATGCTAATGAACCTAATAAAGGTAAAATGATTATTGATAAATACATATTTGTGTTGTGTGAAATTTTTTTATTTCCTTTCCGTCTTATCTAGCGGCAATAAACCTATAACTAGACAAAACATCTACTAGTTCTTAATTAGTAGAAGTTGGGTTTGTCCCACCTAAGGAAATTGTTCCTCTTAATCGATAATAAGCTACTAAAATACTTAATCCTATAACTGATTCTGCACCTGCAATAGATATAATATAGATACTAAATGTTTGACCTACGCTATCATCAAAATTATATGAACTTATTAAAACTAATAAAGTTACAGCTAATAACATGATTTCTATAGCGATGATCATTAATATTATATTTCTTCTATTTAAAATAAAACCTAATATACCAATTAGGAATAATAATATAGACATTGTCATTTTTCGTGTTTTGTAGTTTTTTCTTTTTAGAAAACCGTTAATAAATGAAGTACTCCTTATTAAATTTAATTTAATTTTAATTGTAGGAGTTGGTGTGGTCAACATATTTTGGACTATTGACCTTAGGCTAGTAGAAGACCTCCAAAGACCCGGCTGTATAGACCTATATACTGATTATTGGGGCTTTTGTTGCTAACCTTGCAACCTTTGTACTACCCCCCCCCACTCTGCTTTAGCTCATTTTCCTGCTTTAGATCCTTTAGCTAATAGCTAAAAAAAACAAAACAGAGGGACTAGGACGACTAGAGTACGATGATGGACTGTTAAGAATCCGCTAGAAAGTGAGGCTTATTCGCCCAATATTAACCTGGAAACACCTGGGATCGAACCAGAACTTTCCCCTTAAAAGGGGGACACTCAGACCTATCGAGTTCTGCTTCCTTGTGTATGGATTAAATTACTTAGTTATTTTCTTACTTAATTTAATTACTGATTGACTTACTTACTAAACTTATACTTAAGGATTTATCTGTAGATTAGGTCTAACTCTTAATAAAGAAAAGTAAAGAAATAATGGATATTGTTAAAAAGATATTATATTGTATTATATTATATTATATTAAACTATTTAGAATTCTTATCTCCTTACCTACTTATCATCACCTTATCATCTTATCCAGTTATCTACTTATCATAGTATGAATGAATGTTAACTATAAACTATAACTGTCTTACCTATTACATCTTCATTGAATCACTGATCGACACTTAGTAAAAACCATCCTCTTTTAGTATAACCTCTAACCGTATTACATTATAACCAACGGATTAACCATAGAATTAATCAACTAACCACCTAACCTTCTAAACTATCTTAATATCTTAGGATTAGGGTATAACTATCTTATCCTTCTTATGTTCTTTTCTTAAGGTCTAACTATCTTATCCTACTTATCCTACTTATCCCTCTTATCCTACTTATACTACTTATCCTACTTATCCTACTTATCCTACTTATCCTTCGACTTAGGGTCTTACATTCTAAATAGCTTATGATCTTAAGGTATAACCATCTTATCCTGGTCGGTCTTAGGGTCTTAGGGTCTTACTATTCTATTAAATTTGGTTTATTACTTTACTGTACTATTCTTTTAATTTATTTATTACTGTACTATTTTTAATTGGTTTATTACTTTACTATTCTATTGTTCATAATTGGTTTACTACTATCTTTATTTACTATTCTATTAATAGGTTTATTACTTGACTTGGCTATACTCTACTGTACTAAACTATTTTTCACATTTGGTTTATTACTTTACTATTCTTTTGCAATCTCTGCTATTGCCGCAGGCAACTCTGCTAATCTATTAATTGGTTTACCTTGTTAAGCTTAAACTCTATAAAGTTAGTATAGTTTTTAATTAGAACTATTAAGTATTAATTGTGATTATTAATATTATTTATTCCTTATTAAGTATTAAGTATTAAGTATTATTTATTTTATTAATTATTCAGTTTTTAGTATTAACTATAAAGTCTTAAGTAATGACTAATTGCTAATAAATATTTAGTCTTTAGTCTACATTGTTAAATATAAAGTATAAAGTAAAAGTATAAAGTATAAATTATAAAGTAAAAAGTATAAAGTAAAGAGTAAGAAGTAAGTTAGTAAATTAGTATTACTCAATAGTGTAGGTGTAGTTGACGTGTAGTTTAAATGTTCTATTTTATAGTGTAGTTTACAATGTTCTATAGTATTGTATAGTGTAGTGAGGTGTAGTGTAGTTTACAATGATCTATAGTACAGTATAGTGTAGTTTACGTGTATTAGTCTGAGCTAGTAAAACCTAATGATTGTAAGATTAGTATTTAACTATGAACTTTTAAATAATAATTATTAACTAAACTTAACTTCACTTAACTAATTACTATTTAGTACAGGACTAATCTGCTGGACTATTAAGCTGGACTATATATTGGCTAATTACTATTTACTATTTACTATTTACTATTTATTTAGTATTTAGTATTTACTATTGAGTATTGCCTGTATAAATATAATAAATTTGGTTTAATAATGAGTAATGAGTACTGAGTAATGAGTACTGAGTAATGAGTACTGAGTAATGATTAATTTAATAATGACTATTGATTATATTAATGGGTATTTTTATATTATATTTTACTATATTAAATTATATTGTATTATATTATATTATTGACTACTAGAGTACTGAGTATTGACTATGTTTTTGTGTAGTACTAGTTGTAGTTGTAGTTGTAGTTGTAGTTGTAGTTGTAGTTGTAGTTGTAGTTGTAGTTGTAGTTGTAGTTGTAGTTGTAGTTGTAGTTGTAGATGTAGTTCTAGTTAAGTTTAACGAGCCCTTCCAGATTCGAACTGGGACAACTCTAATTGACAATTAGATGCTCTACCGATTAAGCTAAGGGCCCTTAATTTGAATTTAAGTACTTATATTTCTACTCTAATAGTCTACTCTTATTAAACAACTTATCTACTAAATAATAACTAATAACATAGTCTACAAATCTACTCTATCTATCCTTCGTTCTATCCATCTATCTATCTAGGTATCTATCTATCTATCTATCTAGCTATCTATTGATCTATGTATCTATCTATCTCACTGTACTGTAATTAAGAATAAGATTCCGAGACTCTACAGGTTAGTACTACCATGCTACCTACCTACCTATAGTTCTACAGACCTATATACGTACCTAGATCTACCTTGCTACCGTCCTACCTCTTCTAAAAAGACTGGATTCCTAATTCTAACTAACAATCCAATCCTAATCCAATCTAATCCAAGTAGACTAGGCAAGCTACTCTCACTAGCACTCTAAGTAAACTCTCACTCTAAGACTGTACCGTCGAACTACCCTAATCGATACAAGTGTATTATCTTATACAGGATGATTTGTATTATACTGGTTGATTTGTATTATCTTATACAGGAGGATTTGTTTGTCTCTTATAAAGGTTGATTATTTTTATTATATTATTATTATTATTATTATATTATTATGTTTTGTATGTCTCTTTTATAGGTTGATTAATTTTATTTTTTAATTATTTTTGTATTGTCTCTTGTATCTTGTATCTTGTATCTTGTATCTTATACAGGGTGATTATTTTATTATGTTTATGTCTGTGTGTTTATGAATTAATTCTTATTTTATATATATTTTATTAATTCTTATTTATACTTCTCTTACTATTCCTCTCCCTCTATAGTTGAAGGATATTCCTATTCCTCTAGTACTACTTATAAATTACTACTGCTTCTAAAATACTACTTATAGGTAAGTTACAGGTATATTATAGTTAGAGGTATATGAAAGTTAAAGTAACTGGTAGAGATATTGGTATTGGTAAGGTTACAGCTAATTGTATGTGTATGTGTTAGAGGTATACAGAGTCTTACAAAAACACAAAAAGTACAAACATAGAAAAACAAAACGAACAAAACATGAAAACTGAGTTGACCAGATTCGAACTGATATTAGCCACTACCAAAAAATGGTGTTTTCCCAATTAAACTACAACTCATATATTTGGATCCCAAATTTTAATCTGATTATGATTATGAATAGGTAAGGTTAGGTAATCTAGTGTAATGTAATCTAATGTAATATTATGGTTATGTAATATTCTGTAATATCTCATTGATTTAAGACTCCTAAGGCTACATTGAGTAATTTAATGTATTACTAATGTAAGGAAAGGTAAGGAAATGTAATGTAAGGTATTGTAAATTATTCTAAGGTTAGTAGAGGGTAGAGGATAGAGGGTACTAAAAGCTACTACTTCTAAAGATTTGCGAATAAATCAAATAGACGTCTACTACACTAGTACTAATGAAATATAAAAATAACAAAAGTACAAATAAAATAGAGGTTTGTTATACTTCTACTACTGATACTAATACTAATATTAATACTATTGCTAATATTAATAGTAATACTAATAGAGTTGTAGTACTACTCCTGTAAATAATAGAGTTGTAGTACTAGACTAGTCATAGATTTGTAATACTACTGCTACTCTTTTTTAAGCTTTAGCGTTGAATCTATAAGATATTATTGTAAGAGTACTAGAGGAATAATTCCTAGCATATCTAAAACCCAAACAACTTAATTTCCCCCCTCTCCCCTAATAGTGTGCTAATGTGTGAGTTTGTTATAGGGTCCAAACGAGATTTTACTATAATAAAATATTATTTAAAATTATGAGTATAATAATAAGAAAGCCATCATTAAAGCAAATACATAAAAAGTATTTAAATTGTAAAACTTAATTTCTATGGATAGTAATTAGATATTTATTTCTATAGGCTTTATTTATGCCTGTAAGTGTTTATAATTTTTCACGCCTTAATAGAGTTTTTATCTCAGAATTTATTGATTTTGCTGCTTGACGTCACCTATTTTTCCAGTATTTTCACTTCGTATTAAAGTTCTTTGGTTTATAGGGTCATTATAAGTTTGTACAAATAGATTAGAAAAACTAAAAATAAATTCATTTGTATTATGGGTATATCCATTTGGCCTTTTCATAGACCTAAATTAGAAAAATCATATCTAATTACCTCTTTATAGTAATAGTATATAAAAAGTTTTTACAAATTTGCCCTCAATAAAAAAATTAAAATTTAAACTGCTTTTTTGTTTTGTTTGAGGGTGTGTAATACTTTGCAACAACTCACGCTGTTGATTAGACTATGTCATTATTATAACTGTATTTTGGACTCCCAACCAAATCAAAGATTTTGCTTTATTTGCGCTTTCTGTACGTGCTTAAGGTCGAGAAAAGAAAACAACAAAATAAAAAATGGGAACTTTGCATTAATAATTAAATAGCAAAGGTACAATTATAATACTGGGCGCTCGTGGAAAGATTATTGTTAACATTACTCACTTTCTAGTCGTTGAACGTTCAGAACCCGACAAATAATTTTTACTTTTGGACTTATTTGATGTTGAGTTAAGCTTCGCTGCAAATTGTCTGAAAATCAAATTTTAAGAGTTTCTTGCAATTCACCCAGTTTATACTGGACTATTTGTTTATCCAGTTGCTTCTGCTAAAGCGAATCCTAAGATAGCGTAAGAGAATAATTGTCCTCTTAATTGAGGGTTTCTAGCTGTAGCTATGATTAAAGATCCGAATACTGTACCAATTCCTGCTCCTGCACCTATTAATCCTGAACATGCTAAACCGGCTCCGATGTATTTTGCTGCTGCTAACATTTTATTTAAAAAATTTTTTTTGTTATTTTTACTGTGAAAGTGTCTACTTTATAAATAAAGTTAAAAACAAATTATAATATATTTATATTAATCTTTGCCTTTTAAACAAACTAGTACTTAAAGATAAAATCTAATAAAACTAAGAAAGATAAAATAAATTAAATTTCTGTATTAGGTAGATTAGTTATATCGACTAGCTGTTTGGTCAACCCCCTGACCTCTTTTAAGAGGTGGTTCGGTTCTTTTGCTTGCTAATTTGTGCGCTGTTTAGCTCCTTCTGTATATATTTACAATCTATTAAATTATTACATTCTATTATATTATATGGTATTATATTATTAATATACTTTTTATAAAATTTAACTGTAATATTGAAACCTCTGGTCCTAACAGAATTTGCTCGTTTTATTTAAGAAGCGGATGCCCGGATAGCTCTATTTCTTTAAGAGCCCCGAATAACCTAATAATTATAAAATATAAATTAAAAAATCAAGCATCCAAACCAAAAAAGCTGATAATATCTAAAGATCAAAGGAAGAAACAGAGGTAAAACTTTAATTAATTTATTAATTTATTTATTATTTAAAATTTATTTTTTATTTAATAGGGTGCAATATCGAATGCTATTAAAATACTAGGAACCAATATAATAAAAGCAACTGCTACTGGCAATAGGTTTAACCAACAAAGATCAATAAGTTGATCATATCTTAATCTAGGTAAAGTAGCTCTGAATAATACAAATAAGAAACAGAAGATACAAGTTTTAATACCTAAAAATAAGGCCTGTAGGTTTATTAAAGATTCATTTACAAAGCTGTTATTGAAAATAATACTATAGAGTATTCCCCTAAGAAGAAGAAAACAAAAGGTACAGAAGAGTGTTCGGTAAAGAAACCAGCTACTAATTCAGATTCCAAAATTAGTTTTTAGTTTTTAGTTTTTAGTTTTTAGTTTTTAGTTTTTAGTTTTTAGTTTATAGTTTATAGTTTATAGTTTTTAGTTTTTAGTTTTTGTCTGGTCTAAAAAATTATGGTTAAGTAGGCCGCCTTTAAACGAACTTCGGACTATATCATATTGAATTATTTTTCAATGACCGCGTGTAGTCTCTGAGGATCCGACTATTTTTTGTGTGGGGGTTGAGGTTTTTATACTCCTAGTGCAGTAGTTGGGGTAGGATCTGCCTTTGGATATATACCCTAGCCTAATTGTGGTTTCCTGCTGATTGTCCATTTATAGTTTAAGCTAATATCTGTAAGATTTTCACTTAATAATTTAATACTAAGTACTTACAGCTTTAGGAGTTTCCAGCATATAGCGGTCTTTAACTTTTGTTATAGTGTTAATCTTTAAATTATAATAATTATAACAAAAAAGAGGCCAAATCAAATTTAGTTAGGAATAAATAATCCTTAGCCTCTTGTAAATCAAAAGGAGTTCTAGATGTTTCAGCTAGTATAGCAATGAAATAAAAAATAAATACAGGTAATAAAGGTATAATAAACCAAACAGCTTGTTGAGTTTCTATAATAGTAGTAAAGTTTAAAGAACCAGTTAATAAAATTATAATTAATATAGCTGAACTTAATATTAATTCATAAGAAATCATAGCTGCTGTTGATCTTAGAGAACCTAAAAAGGCATATTTAGAATTAGCCGACCATCCTGCTAATAAGACTCCATATACTCCTAAAGAAGATAAAGCTAAAGTATATAAAATTCCCATAGATAAGTCTGATATTGCTAAACCTTGACCAAAAGGAATTACCCCCCATCCTAATAAACTAAACACTAAAGTAGATACAGGTGCTAGATAAAATAATACTTTATTTGATTGAGACGGGATCACTGTTTCTTTAAGGATTAATTTTAAAGCATCAGCAAAGGGTTGTAGTATTCCATAATACCCTACAGTATTCGGTCCTACTCTTCTTTGATGGGCTGCTAATTGTTTTCTTTCTATTATAGTCATAAAGGCAACTGCAAGTAAAACAGGCAGAATTATACACAATACGTCTATTAAATTTATTCCTACACCTATTAATGTCATTATGAAATTATTTGTATTCATCATTTTTTTGTTTTTTTTGATATTTTTTTTTAATACGCTCGGTAACTCCTATAGTTTAACTGCATATTTTTTTTAGCAGTGTTTTAGTCTTTTTGTTTTTGTTTTTGTTTTTGTTTTTGTTTTTGTTTTTTGTTTTTTATTTTTTGTTTTTTATTTTGTTTTTTATTTTGTTTTTTATTTTGTTTTTTGTTGTGAGAAACCCTCCCTCTCCCCTCTCCTCTCTCCTCTCTCCTAATGGAGTGGGAGTGGGGAGGGGGAGGGAGAAGGGGAGACGTAGAGGCTTGGATTGTACAATGTACTTTTGCTTAGGAAGCTTTGGATTTGTTATTGTAAAGTACTTTTGCTTTTTGTTGCCATCTCCTTAAGGGAGGGGGAGGGGGAGGGGGAGGGCAAGGATGTTATTTTTTTTGTACTGTTGCTGTTGTTTGCTTAGGTTTTTATTGTTGCTTTTTTGTTTTTTTGGATTTGTGATTGTACTTTTGCTGTTGTTGCTTTGGATTGTAATTTTTTGGTAGTTTTAAATTACTACTTTTAGTTGCTCTATTGTTTATTTATTGTGTTTTAGAGCATTTTTTAAATTTTTAATTTTTTTTGTTGTTCTAATAGCAGGCCGCTGAATCTTCACGAACTAATATACCTCTAAGTAGTCTCCTAGTAAAGAATCCTAGCACGAACCAAGGTGATAATTTATAAGGATTTTTGGTTCCTTTATACTAATAGGCTATTATAGATCTTTATAGTAAAGTAATTAATAATAATAATTGTTCCATTCCACCTAAAGAAAGGCTGACCCTGTATATAGAATAGGAGGTTGAGATATCTAAATTCTTCTAGTTGTTACTAGCGGGATCGTCCCATACTAAGAAGTCTTGAGAGGGCTTCTACTCGATAAGCATAAACCCTTGCCATACTAAAGGAAGGCGGTGCTTAGCTCGAATAGGTGGGGTGTTGAAATATCTAAATTCTTATTGGTTAATCAAATCTACAGCTGGAGATTTAGTACTGTTAAACTACCTTAGGACAGATCAAAGTAAGGATATATTCATTATAATGATTCATCTTCTTCAGTACCAAGTATGACACGGTTATTTATAATTAGTACTTCTGTATTAGCCAAGGATCCTGGGATTCTGTGACTATTCATATTTTCTTTTATTCTTTGAATTAGTGCCATACCTTCTGGGGAAAAATGGGCCTTAACTCTGATTAAGTGAGCTACTTTTGAATAATCTAGAAAATCCTGATGTTTTACGCCGATTAAAGGATATTTTTTAAAGAAAGGAATTAATTTAGTCAAATTTTCTTGTAAGCCTGCTACTTCCAGATCGTATGCTTTTCCACAAGATTTTAGATAAGTTTTACCACAACCAAGATATTTAGCGATATTCTGTAACAGATGTAGGTCTCTAATATTTTGAGTATCTCTAAATTTAACAATTGCTCCGATTTTTGTACCTTTTTTAGGGGTGTGTACACTAAGACTAGCATCTCCCTCTGTAAAACCAGAAATCCAATGAGGGTCAATAGTTCTAAATTCTGAAAATTCTGTTTTATATACCTTTCTAGTAAGGGTTTCAATAACTCTACCTTTTTTAAATTTGGCATTTAACCCATTATTCATTATATCCGCATAGGCCAGCATTTTTAAAATACCTTCCTCCGTTTTATGCTCTTTATTCACTATTATTTTAACAATTTCAATGAAACTATCAAAATCTGCTCTTTTTTGAGTTTGTAAAGGGAATTTGATAAAATGAGGAATAATTACATCATTCAAGTCGTTAATTTTATTTACGTCGTAGGAGGCCATATCACTAGTATTCCGAGGCGTAACTTGTCCTACTCCAAAGAATTCCTCTAGTCTATACAATATTTCTATATCTTTAATCTTAAGTCCTATTTGAAAGGAGGGATTGAATGTGATGCTGAGATGATCTATTTCAGATCTCTGTTTAGGACCTGGGGTGAAGCAACCTTCCCCGTCTGTGAATCCTGTTACTCACATCGGGACTAGTTTAGGAATATTTAAGCGGTCACTCGCTGTCGGTTTGTAGAGATAAATTAGATTAACGTCTTGAATTATATCTGTTAGCTCATTTTTCTGGGTCTGTAAATTTAAATTTTGAGTTATCAAATCCTGTGTTGTGTATTCAACTGTACCATCTACTGTTAATCTATAATTACTATCATTTAAAATATTAACAGCCTTAGATTTCAAGTCTGGAGTCCATTTAATGATTGTTTTAGTTTTTCTACCCGAGTTAATATCTAAATCTCTGATATCAATTAGTTTTTGTAGAGTGATAGCTTTAGTACCGTAAATAGGATATTTTGTAAAGAAAGGAAGCAGAGTATTTCTTACAACTGAAGTAGCTCCGCATTTCAATGTCAGCGATTCTTTAGTTGTTTCTTCAATTTTAAAATTAGGAATATTAAAAAAATCTTCAAGGGTTTGTAGTAATAATTTATTATTTGAATGTCGTAATAGACCGAGGCTCATTCTACCAAAATTTTTAGCTTCTATTTTACTTACGAAAGATAAGTAACCAACAGCTGAAAATAAACCACTAACATAGTTTGGATCTATTTTTTCATAGCCTGGTTGATAGGTCCTTAACTGTGCATGAGCTGTTTCTAACATTTTAATATCAAATATTCGTCCTTTGTTTAAAAAAGCTTTAATACTTCTAATCTTATCAAGACCTTCAGTTGTTAAATGCTCTTTAGTTTTAATCATTTCAAGAACTGTTACCCAATCCAAAAAGTCTAAAAGTTTTGTACCTCTCAAAGAATACTTTTTAAAAAAAGGCATTATTATATTTAAATTACTATTTAGGTCGGAGACTATATACTCTAATTGATCTCTGGCTACTATTACTTTTATATTTCCACAGTTAAAATAGGTCTTAATCTTGTGTAATACAATAATCTCTTTTTTACTGGTGCTTATTTTAAATCTAGGAATAACACTAATTCCGGTCTGGCTACTTTCTGACTCAATAATATCTATTTCAAAACATCCTTCTGCTTCGGTGAATCCCGCTACGAACCAAGGAGAGAAATCAACAGGAATTTCGGGATCCTTAATGAAAATAGGCTCTTCTCGATCTTTAGACTTTTTAACTATTAGATTTGTTCCACCTAAAGATAAAGAAAGGCTTTCCCCTAATAGAGAATAGGGGGTTGAAGGATATAAAAAATTATTAGTTACTAGCTGAATCTACCCAAACTAAGAAGTCTTGAGAGGATACGGCTTCTACTACGATAGGCATGAACCCGTGCCAGACCCCGCAGATCTCACTGCACATCCCATAGAAGTTCCCAGTTCTTTCGGCAATAAATGAAACTTGATTTAATCTACCAGGGCAAGCATCTAGTTTTAATCCTAATGAAGGAACTCCAAATGAATGTATAACATCAGCTCCTGTTACAATTAATCTGATGTGGCAATCTACTGGTACTACTAATTTATTATCTACGTCTAATAGTCTAAATTGTCCTAACTCTAAGTCGGAATCAGGTATTAGGTAAGAGTCGAAGTCTAGTGCTTCACCACTATCTGTAATGAAATCAGAGTATTCATAGGGTAGGGTCGAATACCCGCACCGTGATTATTATAAAGATAATAACTGGCAACGAATACCCTCCCTCCGAACCGTACGTGCAAGTTTCCCGGCATACGGCTCTCCATCTATACTATAGAAGATGGTAGTAGATTTATTTCTTTAAGGAAATTCCATCATACTTCCCAGCATGAATTTTATCATGGCAACTTTTGCAGACCGGAATCTGCTTTCTATTCAATTGTCTCATTAATTGAGTGAACCCACTCCCAAGGGAGGGGACTTTAGATTTTTTAATATGTTTCGTATGATGCATTTCTACTCGAAAGTCACTTGAACATATTTTACAAATTTCGTCTCATGAGTGATGGGTTCTAACGGAGAAATATTTTACCTTGAAGGGGTCAATATCAAAATAGGAGTCTATCTTAATGGATCTATCTCTACCTAACGTGTTCGGTTTCAGTAGAGAAATGCTCTTAGTTTTTTCTTTGTCATTATACTTTACTGTTATAGGATTACCAAATTTTTTGAACACCTTTTTTGGTGATAATCTTAATTTTCTAGCTAATGTGAAAACGGCTGAGTAAGTAAGTATTCAAACAATATAACTTAATTGGTTTCTGTTTTCAACGAAATAATAATATCTCAATATGCCTCCTAGTACAGCGTTATATTTTAATATAATCTCTTGAGGTGTCAGAAAGATCCATTTAGTAATAGCCTTTGGAGTAAGTTTAAGATCTTTTTCTCTTATTGCAAAATTTTGATCTACAAGTTTATTCAGGATCTTTTCTATAGGTGCTTCAATGATTAATGAACTCTGAGAGGCTCGTCTAGTTCTACCAGTTGATTTTACATAGGAAATAAGAGATTCAGTGTATTTTCTACTTCTTCTAGAAAGTAGGAAACCTAAATAACTTGCTTTATCTTTAGTCATTGAGGTTATCTTAGTTTTTTCCTCACTCAAACTTAATTTTAATGTATCAATAAGGAAGGATTGCACTTCTTTTTTTATGGTATTAGCTAGTTTCAGGCTGCCAGAGACACCTATAACCCAATCGTCGGCATATCTATTGTAATATACTCTAGTACCAGTGGTATCATCTCTAAGGACAGATGGTGTAAATCTCAATTTTTTGTTAAGTTGAATGAGATTTTGTTTCTGTTCTAGCTCTAATAAAGGTTCTTTAGTGATTTTACGAATTTGTCTACGTAATTTTTCGTACTCAGGGTTCGCTTTAGACACTCTCTTTTCATTATTGGTGTATTTATTTATAAGTTTTTCCATAAATAGGTCAAATTCATGAAGAAAGATGTTAGATAGGAGTGGAGATAGAACCCCTCCTCTCCTTGGGGAGGGTGGTACTCCTAATCCGTTCTTTTCAAAGTGTCCGTCATTAATATATCCAGCCTTCACTAGTTTCCAGTATAAATTTATTAAGTTGGTGTCCTTGATTTTGGTTTTTAGTAATTCAGCTAAGAGTTTATGATCAATATTGTCAAAGAATCCTTTAATATCTCCTTCAATCATCCAAGTAATCCCGTTCCATTTTCTCACTTCGAATATAGCAGTAGTAGTTGAACGATTGGGTCTGAATCCATGTGAGCTATTTTTGAAAATAGGTTCATAAATAGATTCAAATATCAATCTTATTGCCTGCTGGATAATTTTATCCTTGGGAGTTGGAACCCCTAGTGCTCTCATTTCTCCATTTGATTTAGGTATAAAGACTCTGGATGAAGGTTTAAATTGAAAAGTTCTATCCTTCAATTTTTCTATAGTTTTATTAGCCCAATCAAGTGAGATCCCATCCAAATTCTCTTTATCTACACCCGGCGTCATGTTACCTGGTTTAGATCTAAGTTTTTGGTAGGCGGATTTAAAGATATCTACAATGAATAGTTGGTTGTATGAACATTCAATCTCTCGTTTAACTTCGAGTTCTTCCGCTTTGCCAGCCTTCGTCGTATAATTCCTTTGTAAAGGATTATCGGAAAAAGGAGACTTAGCAAATATAAACTGCTTCCCTTTCTCATTTCTGAGTACTACGGAAGCTCCGTTCCCACATCTAAGTAATTTACTTAGATATCCGCTTTCTCTTGTCAAGCGATAGGAATTACTTCCCTTAGGGAATCCCCAGTTCTTAGTTAGTGCGTCTTTTTCTGTTTTAGGTTTCAAAGTCTGTCTCGCATGTTGCGGTGATCTTCTAGCTGTGGATATACTACTCAACTGGTCTTTAAATAGTATAGCTAGATGGTCTTTATAAATCTTCGAAAGGGCCAGAGTAGTGTTAACTCAGAAAACTTTAATTAAATAAACCATGACAGAAGTAGGTTGACGGATGTTCTTAAGCAGAAGATCTTGCTTTCAATCCGCCTTTACAGGCATGCTACACTCCCCTAGGCTTTCGCCATCGGATAAGCCTGTTCCTTTACAATCCTTCTCCACAGGATAGGTGATTAAGCAAGTCCCAATAATTAGACATGCCCAATAACAACGCACTAAATAATTAAAGGGCGCACACCAGTACCATTGGTGCCCTACAACTTTAATTGTTAGTGTAGGAGAAATTACTTCATCCATTAAATATAATAATCTGAAAGATGGGAAAGCAATAGCAATTAAAAGTAATGCTGGTGAGATTGTCCAGATTAATTCTAATACTGTTCCGTGTGTTAAGTATTTATGAGCTATAGGGTTTTTATTAGTGTTGTAGTAATAGATTATTGAGAAAAGAAACCAAAATACTCCGAAACTAATTACTGCTAAATAGAAACCGATTGTATTATGTAATGTCACTAATCCTGTAAAACCTGGTGCTGCACTATCTTGAAATCCTATTTGCCATGGTTGAGCCGCATCGTTATAGATAGTATTTATTAAAGTATTGTTTAATAAAGAATTAATCATTGAGAATATACTTGTTGCTGTCATTGTGTAAAGTTATTTTTGCAATTTTATACTTTGATCTTAATGTTATTTTATTCTTAATTAAATCTCCTTCCTTTAATTTATGCCCCCAGGCTTTAGCGCTTTACGCAGGGTCCCACACCCTCTCCCCCTCCCTTAAGGAGATGGAGATTGAGGTGGAGGAGGTGGAGAAGGGGGGGGGAGGGAAAGCCATTGCCCTTGGCAAGGGTTGCGTTGCTGAAAGCAGGGTAAAAAAGTGTAGAGGCAAGGGGGTAGGTTAAAATTTGAAAAAGCTAAAGCAGCTAAAGCAGCTAAGCAGGAGTGGATTCTTAAAAAGGAAACCGCAATGTTGGGTTATTTTCCAATACCCTTATCAATACCGGCGATTACCTCTTCGAATACCAATTAATTTAAAAAGGCAAGGCTTGCTAAAGGCAATATTGGTTTTGTATTTATTTAACTTAAATATTTATTAAAAGCTATAGCTTGCCAAAGGCTTGCCGTCAGGCTTGCCACAGGCAAGGCAGCTACACCTATTTTAAGATTGATCTTTGGGGTTTTATTCTTGTATTACTTTCTTTTCTTATTATTAAGGCTTATAAATTAGCTATAGTTATTTCTTAAATAATTATTTATTAATTATGAAATAGGATATTGAGATCTTACTACTTATTTTTAAAAGACACATTGTGTCTACTGTCACTTAATATATTGGAAACTATGGAGAGTCTTTCTGTCGTCTACTGACTTTCCCTAATCTAGAGGGTACAATCTACACCTAGTTGGTAATTCTACTCCTAGTAGCTCTATACTTTAAATAGAGTATCCTAATTAGTAAACATATTTGGAGCTACCCTATCTCGTTCCTTTTCTATATCCTATTGCCCTCAAGCTTTTTATTTTTACAACGGCAAGGGGGTTTCCAATGCCGTAGGCCAGACCAGGAGGTAGGTGGACCCACAAGCAAGGGGGTAGGGTTGGAGGGGAGATGGAGAGCCGTTGCTGCTTAAAAAGTTATTAATGTATAATTTAATAATTTAATTTGTTAAGAACTCTTAGTTAAAGAAAAGAGGGATAGTTGTAATACAATCTGAGAAGTAAAGGAATCGAACCTCTTTAGTCTAAAAAAAATACTACTTTTTTATTGGCTTTTTTGTCCCGTAGAATTAAGAATTAAGAATTAAGAATTAAGAATTAAGAATTAAGTTTTAAGTTTTAAGTTTTAAGTTTTAAGTTTTAAATGAAATTAGCTAGTTTGATAGTTAGCTAGTTTGCTACGGTTGGCCCTAGTTTTGAGTACTACGTTAGTTAGTCTTGCTACGGTTTACTTCTAGTATTTCTACTAGTTTTTCTAGTTTAGCTTCGTTTAGAAAGTTTAGTAATGTTTAGCTACGTTTAGCTAGGTTTTGCTAGTTTTTACTAGGTTTCTTAGTTTGCTTTGCTAGGTAGGCTCGTTGTATCGTTTTCTAGTTTAGCTTGTTTAGCTTGTTTAGTTAGGTCTACTTCGTTTGCTGGGGTTACTAGGTTACTGGGCTTACTAGGTTTACTATGATTACTAGGATAATTGGGTTACTAGGTTTACTAGGTTGACTAGTTTTGCGTACTTTTGCTACGGTTTGCAGCTAGTTGACTAATTTTATTTGCTAGTTCCTAATGTCTATTCTACAGTTTAGAGTTTAAGTTTAATTTAGAGTTTAAGTTTTAGTGTAAGTATCTGGGTCTAGAGTCCTATTAAGAGTAAGAGTAATAGTGATACTAAGAGTTAGTGTAGGACTTAGTGTAAGACTTAGTTTGATAGTGTGATAGTTAGTCTTAGAGAAAGAGCTAGAGAGGTAGCTCTGTATCAAGATATGTCTATTAGTGATTAGGTTTTAATTAGGAGTTATTAATTCTTAGTTATTAGTAATTAGTTATTACTTTTTAATTTATTAGTTATTAGCAATTAGTAATTAGTTATTAGGATTTATGAGTAGTCCTAGTCCAAATCCCATTCCCCCAATCCCAATTCAGTCCCAATTCAATTCCAATTTCCAATTCATTAGTAATTAGTTATTAGTTAGTAGTTATTAGTTATTAGTAAAGGAGTGCCAAGTATAAGGACCAGTCGGAGGAGGTAGTACTCTTAATTTAAGGCCATTATGCTATTATTAGTTTAGATATTGCCAGTCTTCTCTACGTAGTTATGCAGTTAGCACTGCGGTTTATTATTTTAAATATTGCTGCTATTATTTATTTAGATATCACCCTTTATGAATCCTTGTTGTGTCATAAACCGGACGCTTTCTATTCTTAAAGTAACTAAAATGAAATGCACTGAAAGGCAATGAAATGCAAGGTTGTGTTGTTTGGTTGGTTGGTAAGGTTATAATGTTTAATTAAAATAAGAGTTTGTTGTTAAATTAAGGTAAAGTTAAAGTTAAAGGTAAAATAAAGTGTGGTGTCAGTTAAAGGTAAAAGGTTAATCAGGGGGGTTATAGTTAAAGATAATTTGTTATTATTTCTAGAAACTATTCCTAATTCTATCTCTAGTATCTATTAGTATTTCTATTACTATTTCTAGTATCTATTTCTATTTTCTATTACTATTTTAGTTACTATCTCTAGTATCTATTGCTAGTTTTTAAATAGGGGGGGGGGGGCTTAACTAGTATACAGTATCTATTAGCTAATATATAGAATATACTAACTAGTATCTAATATATAGTTTATAGTCTCTAGTCTCTAGTATCTATTGCGTAGTTAAGTACTTAAATGTTGGGTATAGGGGGGTATAGATAATATTTGATAGTTTATATCTCTAGAGACAGGTTAAGTATTAGTGCGTAGTCTCTATATCTAGTGTTAGGTTTAAAGTTATTTTATCAGTTATATCTCTAATGGATTGGTGACGTACTAGTGGCATTAGTATTAAGTCTAAGATTTATTAGAGCTAGTTATTACTATTATAGCTAACATTGCTAATAATAGGATCATACTTAAAGATATTAATAATACCGCATCTGTAGTATATAATACAAAACCTAAGCCTTCTATCTGTGTGAAAGGTGAGATTAATAGATCAGAATTTACTATTAAACCATCAGAAAGTCCTAAAGTAATTCTGTCAGATCCAGCCGAGATTGTATTAATTAAACCTGATATAGAGTTAGTTAATTCTACAATAGAAATAGAGCTTAAAGATGTAGCATTAAATTTAACAAAACTAAATAGAATAAAAATAAATACAGAACCGATAGCTATAGCTAAAGGTAAATTTTTAGTATATTGTGTACCTGTTTCAGAAACATCAGATAGTCTAATGTTAATCATCATGATAACGAATAAGAAAAGTACTGCAATAGCTCCAACATAAATAACGATATAAGATAAACCTATAAATGTTACTCCACTTAGTATTAAATAACCTGCGGCTTGAACGAATGTAGAGATTAAAAATATTACAGATATAACTGGATTTTTAGTTGTTATAGTTAAAATACTTGAAGAGAATATTCCTAAAGTTAATAAATTGATAAATAATGTTGTCATTTTTTTGTTGTTTTTGTTATGTTTTTTGGGGGTAGCCTCCATCTTAATCTTAAAATAGTATTGGTCATTTTCCCTCTACTGTAACTGTGCTGTTGTGACCAGCCTCCCTCTCCCCCGTCCTCTCCCCCTCCTCTCCCACTCC